TACCACCCCGGATGAGACAGATTGAGGGCGGCGCTGTACTTCTCATTAATTATTCAAAGAAAAAGGGGCAGATACGCAATTTACTAAGAAAGAGACTAGCTGCTTCATTTATCCGAAGCGCATAGCGCCCCTTTTATTGAATAATTCATGGTTATACCTTTCCCGAACGGGAAGGAAGACATCTCATTCGCCCATATTTCAGAAAGGGGCGGAGCACAGGAAACAACAAACGGCCAGGGCGGCCTCGAACCGCACAACACAGATTGAGGGCGGCGCTGCACGCTAGGTCATTTCGGAAACCAGAGAGCCGCCCTATTTATTCATTCAAGGTAGAGACACGATTCACTAATACAGATACGGCGCTGCACGCGCGCAGCTCCCTACGCTTGCCTTGGGACACTAACAAATAAGCATGGGCACAATGCTCTGCTCCTGCTCCATCGGTCATTGTTTCAATGACCTCGTTGCCTTCGGTGGAACCACTACCATATAAGTAAGTAAGGCCAGGCCTGCACCGGTTTCCTGCTCATGATCATGATGGGTAGCTAACCCCAGATCCAGACCCGACGGCAACCGCCAAAGACACAGCTTCTATTGTTCAAAAGCCGGGCCTCCGAACCAATAGATTCTCCTATCAACGAGGAACTGAAAAACTGACAGAAGGATCCGGGGAGGATGAGGGCCTGGCTCCAACCCGCATGCGGGCCACTCGATCGAAACAACCACGAGCCTCTATTCTACTAAACTAATTGATGGGAATACCGAGGACAAGGAGCAATAACGTAACCCCGTAACCATGGTCAAATACCATTCCGGTCGAAATACCCCACCAATGGAAGAAGGCCCTCCCTAGTGGCTCGAGGGTGGTTACTTAAATAGTGATAGGGGCCGGCAACGTATGGGGGCGGGACCGGTGGCTGGCTGCTGGCACATTGGAGGTTTTTGTGGCGCCGGTGGCCTATTCACTCAAAATCATTTGGCGCGGCACAGCTGTCTAGAGAACTTTGCGGTTGCCCGTTCACTTATGGGGTGGGGGTCGAGAAGCAGAGGACCTGGGCGGGTGGGAAAGGTAATCGTTGATGTGATCCATCCATTCTTCATAAAGTGGTGATCCAGCCAGCGACCGCCTTTGACCGGTGCATACTCCTTTGCCTTCAGGAAGAGATCCTTCCCCTCTCTACGTTCGGGAAAGGTATAACCAGCATATGCTTAATCCGATTTCGTTATTGCCCCTTATCGTTCATCCCTTTTACTTCCAGCATTTCGGATCAAGTGCGACCGACCGGGGTCCGGCCGGGCTTGGACCGCGTCTCCTGAGATTTCTCAGTACATATGGCCACCGACGATTTCCCGAAGGGTTTCCCGGCCGGGGTGCAGGGGTCGTCTACAGGGATCGGGTGTTTCACGTCTTACCGTAGTGCATTGATTTCTTTCTTCATTCGGCGACGTTTGATTAATCATTTTTGGTGAATGGCTAGCAATAATAACCACAACTCCTCGAAAGTCAACTGCTTTTTGCAGGATCGAATATGGACCACTGACAAAATCATAGCGGAGGAGTCAGGACCTAACTGGCTGAAAAAACCTCGGAACAGGGGAAAACGAATAAGGAACAAGTGGATATGAGGGGCAAAACATCAGAGCTTTCGCAAGTGATCATATCATGTACGATGCCGCATTCAACCGGAATCTTGCATTCATTCGGCCAGGTCGGACTCAATCAAAGGAAATCTCTCGAGCGGGTTGAAGCATCTCTTCTCTGGGCCTGCTGCTGGTCCTTCCCCTCTCTACGTTCGGGAAAGGTATAACCTCATTCGTTGATGCTGGCTGGGAAGAAGACTCGAAGCTGGAGCCCGCACGGAATAACCATGGCAGGTTCTTCCGGGCGGGGCCCACCGGAGCTATTCGATCTTCTCGTGAGGTAGATATAGAGATAGAGATATAGATATAGATATAGATATATCTAGAGATATCTATCTAGATAGATAGATAGATATATCTAAGATATAATACATCATATAGAAGATCTATTCTATCTATTCAACGAAATCGATATTGCCTCCGAACAAGCCCGGGGCGAAGAGCCGGGAGGCGGAGCAATCGACCATGCCACAATGCAATGCAGCAGAGCAGCAATGACACGACCAACCCGCAATGCAAAGCAAAGCGCCATGCAGAGCAGCAATGGCACGGAACTACCATGCGGACAGGAACCACACGAGGCTATGTAGGATGCCCATTCTCCAGGTTCAGTATGTGTGCTCGGATGAAGGTTGCTACCGTTGCTGGCCGAGATTCGATTCCTTCCCTCTAGCTGATCCATTTGCTGATTCTATTTAGCCTTCCATTTTATACAATTTATCGGGAAATAACGTATATAGAAGAATTTGATCGATTAGCCGAGAATACCGCTCCAACCTATCAAATCGGGATCATCCGAGCTTTTCTCCCCTTTTTATTAATCGAATTAATAGGGTGCGGGTGTAGCGGAAGCTTTGCTTATGGCGAAGCAGCTTTTTTGGGCAGGGCAGCAGGCGTTGGTCGAGTGTCTAAAGACCCTCTCCTTATTCGCCTGCTACTTGCCCGGCTAGCGCGCGTACATATTGATCGGTTCCCAGGCTACGACCATTCATGATCATAGAAGGACTAACCATAGAAGAAAGCGTTGAAGGCACTGAAAAAGCAGTGGCTGGCTTTCGTGAAAAGCCAAAAATCCAAGGCCCTTATACTCTCTACGTTCGTATAAGTCTTCGATCTCTATTGGCTCTCGACGTGCTCCGCGCCCCATTCTCTTTGTGCTGAGCGATCGAGAAGTTTCAGTTCGATTTTCTCTCTGTCGAATAATACTGCTTAAAAAGCTGCTGCCATCTCCTTCCCCTCTCTACGTTCGGGAAAGGTATAACCATCGGTCAAGCCCCAAGAGGTGGAATTCGAATTCTTGGGGTTGCTGCATCTTCATAAGGGGGGTCTTTCACTGCCAATCCTTTGCCTTCCCCTCTCTACGTTCGGGAAAGGTATAACCTTTCCTATTCATCTCGATATAGCTGCTTTTCCCCCCCCCCTCTCCTTTCCTTCCCCTCTCTACGTTCGGGAAAGGTATAACCTTCCCAAAGCTCGGGTTGACGCTTATCTCCCTCGTTAGAGAACCTGATAGCGCTAAGCTTCACTTTACAAACGATAGAATGAGCCATCTTAGTGAGTCTGTCCACCACTCCCGAAATACGGGACGTGTCTGGCGACCCTTCCCCTCTCTACGTTCGGGAAAGGTATAACCACCTGCTGCTCCTTCCCCTCGCTACGCTCGGGAAAGGTATAACCTTTTTCAGTCCCTCCGGAATCGGCAATGGCACTAACGAACCAGGCCCGGGGATATCAGGAGATTGTCGTTTGACCAGAGGACTTGAGCGGCTGGGCCATAAAAGAAAGGGCACTCGACCTGCCCCCCTCTTCCAGCACGGTGATTGAGCAAGCTCCTGTTCTTGGATATAGATGGAGTAATCGAAATTCGAATAAGAATTGGATCAACTAGAATCCAATTGATAGTTCTTTTCCCGAACCCCCCACCCCAAGTGAACGGGCGAAGCGCTATTCAATCGAGAAAGAGGGGGGGACCTTTAGGAAAGTGGTTCAGGTAGCTCAGTCGGTTAGAGCAAAGGACTGAAAATCCCTGTGTCAGTGGTTCGAATCCACTTCTAAGCACGAGCCGAGTGGTTGGTAGCCGCCCGAAGTAGTTGCTGCTGTGCTCAGGTTGTCCCAAGCCAACCAAGTACGGCCTAGGCCTTATCGGAAAAAAGGGGATCTGAGCTGCAATCTGAAAACAGGTTCACTCAGTTCCACTCGGTATCCCAGCTGATCGAGCCAGGTGTTAGACGCACATAAGAAAAAGCACCTTCCCTGCGCCCCCCCCCCCCCAACTGAGATCACCAACATAAACCCCCCCCCGACATTCATTATCATTAGTGGTGCCCCGCATGATAGTGCCTTATCAATTCTTCGGAGAGGGGTTTCTTCTATTCATCCCTTATGAGGTGGTGATCCCTCCGTCTATTCAGGGGGGTTCAGAGCAAAAGAGCGCCCTACCAGCCAGCGGTGCGGTCGCCTCCGCTCGCCGCCCTGTTCGAGCAGGTCCTTCCCCTCTCTACGTTCGGGAAAGGTATAACCTTGATCAAAAGCCAGAAGCTTCGGCGAAGGGGTGGGTGTCTAGAGGAGAAAGTGGCGATAAGAGGGCGGAGCATCATCTCCGCACAAGTATCTGGCTTCGCCCCCCCAAGCTCACTTGGTGAAAATGGTAAACACGACAGACTTAAAATCTGTTCCATTCAAAAGGTTATCGGTTCAAGTCCGATAGTGAGCATGCTCGCGAAAATGGGAAACACGACAGACTCTAGAGCTGGGTCGCGCCCCTATTCATTCATTTCATTTGATAGGGGGGGGGGACTGGGCGTCAAATCCGAGATGATCTCGGGGCGATGCACGGAGGGACTGGGGATCCTTCCCCTCTCTACGTTCGGGAAAGGTATAACCTTAAGAACCAAACGAACAACCGGGGAAGGGCCGGGCTGGAAGAGTGAAAAACGACTCCGCCCGTCTCGGGAAATGGAGAAGATCCAGGAGAGAGAGATCCAGTTTCTAGTGATCTTCATATGCCTGGATCACCAGTCCATTGTTCAGTTGTCCGATCAGTGGTAGTTTCTCGATTGTCCACCCCCCTCAATTAGTAGTAGACTCGTAGAGCTCGAGGTGGGGCTCGTAGCCGCCCTGTAGCGGTGCTTTCTGGTAGTGTGGAGTCCAGGGTTTCGTTCGCCCCCGGATCGTCCTCTGTCTATGTCTCCCTCGGACCCCGGCTCCTCCCTTTTCTGTCTCAGCCGGGCCGCTCCTTTCTCTTCGAGAATTGATAAGGCGGTTTGGGCGGCTAGGGATACAGCCCACCTCACCGGCTGTGGCAGCTAACACCCCCGCTCTCCCGAGCCCCCGGGCTGGGGGGAAGCATCAAGATTCTCACTTCCAATAAAAGGTTTTTCGACTGTGTCGATGCTTGATATTGAGGGCCAAAATGATACACGATGATTCAATCGTATATGATATAGCCGCCCGATACGATCAAAACCACCTCAATAAACACATGATTCAGCATGCCGTAGGACACGTATCAGATCTTCTCCACATATTGGTCATCTTTCGATTTGGACGAACTGCGGAAGTATCTGGATGCGAGACCGGGATCGAACAACGACGAAGATTTCGCCGAAGAAAGGCTTTTTCACTCACTCATTTGACCGGATCAGCCAATAGCAGGTACGAGAGGGAATGGATGCGGCGGATCTCCCCAGCGATTCCTCCAGTCAAAGATTTTCCTGCGGTCCCTGGCTTTTACTTCCATCCAAATTATTCAGTAATGGGTGGCCGTTTCTCACCGAATGTAGGTCGTAGTTTCTAATAATAGTAATAGGGGAAAGGGAGCGGCCTACAAACAACCGGTCGACGCTTCGATCAAAACTATGGAAATCGAAATGGGGGAAAACAATTGACCCACTTGCCACGCGACCAGGCGCATTGGCACAGCAGGGGGAAACCGAAGTCTTATTCCCACCAGTACTCCGCTCCCTCGATAGGGAAAGGTCGCCTCGAGGAAATATTCACTCACTCTTCATCTGACTCGATTCGATCTCAACTATTTCCATCGAATGAGGGGTCGATGAACGAACCAGAGCTAGTAGCAGATCGCATCCTTCAACACGGGGATTGGGGGAAGCGCATCAGTCAAGTCTCTGTTCAAGCGGCAACCAGCGGGTACTTCACTCACCTATATCCGTACTCGAAAGCTGCGAGTCGATGCGGGGACAGCACCACGAGGGAGGGAATGAGAGACCGGATTGGATCGAACGAACCAGTACCTGCTCCTACTGCCAATCCCGAGAAACCTTTGCTTGCTCCTGAAAACATGCATCTCGCCCCCTTCTCTTCCCTATTCCTTTATAGATATGGGTTCGGGGAAGGTTTCACCTGATAACTGCGAGTTCCGATCCAATCTCTTCCGGCTCATGCTGGAGATTGAAATCTGCCCGCGATCCGGGCGGATCTTCGATCCGGCAAGGGTGCCCCCTCATCATTGCGGAATTCGATCCCTCCTTCTTCTTACTATTCAAGTAGTCCGACTCTATTAGCGTAGCGGACGGATCCTATCGTATATGGAAGTGGACGCTTCTTTACGGGTCTTGGACTAATACGGATCTTCGATCCTTCCTGATACGTTGGACCAAGACTAATATGGATCTTTCCGGTAGGGAAAGGATACTGCTTTTCCACGCTTTTCATCGAATCGGGTTCCGTTGGGATCGGGAGTTTTGCCAGCATGGATTCGCGTACCCCCCCAGTTGTCCTTGGCTAGTCAAACTCCTGGTCCCCCCGTTCCTAGTAATATATATAGGCGATCGGAAGGGTTGAGTCACACTACCTCGCTGCCCAGACCGGAGGACCAGAAGGTTTACTGCTCCGCCCAGTTATGCTCTCTGATACCTATCCACTGACTATCTCAGCCCACCCCTTAATGGAATATGAAATGAAGGAATGGGGCACTCAGAACGCTGCTTCTGCGATGTTCGGTCTTTCTCTCGTAATTGGCTGCTCACTCGGGTCACAACTTGCTCAGTGGGTTAGTTCGCCTCTTCCTCCCCCTTTTTTTCGATCCATTTATGGTTCCAGCGGGCGGGTCGTTCGCAGCTCTTTCACTTCCCCTCCGATCACTTCCGCTACTCGATCGAGCCTTTGTATCTCGGATTTTGGCTGCTGCGTCGTCTTCGTTCTCGCTCTATTCCTCCGGCGGCAACCCACCCCTGCTGGACCCGAACTGAACTTTCCATTTGCGGAAGTGAAGTTATGACCAAAGCTTCGCTCGGGTTCTACCTTTCGTTCTACGAAAGTTCAGTAAAGGGTTCAGCAAGGAGTTGAGTGCTGGTTCGGCAAGGTGATCGATCTCCGATCTCGGTGTAGGCATAGGTCGGATCAGTGTTGGCCTGTCCCTGACTGACCCGCTAGCTACTACTGGGGCCTCAGTGTTTGCCCCGCTCTCCCTACCTCCTCGGTTGAGTGCTCGCTTCGCTCTCACTGACCGGAGTGCTCGATCCCAGCAGTTCGTTCCCTCGACCAACGGGAGAGGGAAGGCAGGGCTCTATCTGGGATGATCTGGAGCAGGGATACAAATTCGATTGATGATCATCAAGAAGAGTCCAAATAGAGAATCCATACACGGCTGCATTGCTCTGATTTTGGTAGCATCTCGCTGCTGGTCCTGCGCTCGATGATCTTGGGTTCCATCATCAGCCCCCGAAGGCGATGGGCGGCTGTTACCCTTTCGGGAGCATCCTTCCAAAGCATCTTCTGCTTCTCCATCCATTATCATTTCACGTTCCGTGGATTGACGCATGATAGAGCGTAGATTCAATTGACCTTACAGGGCACACTTGTGCCAACCACAACCTTGTTGTGCCAAGCATGGGTGAGGATATCGCCTTCCCCCCTGGTGGGCACCACGAGTTCCATCTCTTCACACCCATCTGGGGTGGTGCATCTTTCTCAATAGGGGGGGGTGGGTCTGGCCCTCCCCGGGAACTTCGTGCGAGCGAGGGAGAAGTCTTCGTAGGGACAAGTCCTGTTCCTTTATCTCGGTTCCACCCCTTTCTCTCGGTTTTACCCCGTCCCCCCCCGTTCTTACCTGTTCGGGGGGTGCTCCACAGCGCTTCGCCTTGTTCATTCATGAAGGGGGGACTACTTCAATGGGGGGGGCCTTGAACAAGTGATTGGTTCAGGGACTTGTGCATTCGCAGAAAGGTTTATCGGACCGAAGCTTTATCGGAAAGTGTATTACGTCGGGAAGGCTGACCATGAGTGATCCCTTGTTCGGATGGCGATCTAGGGCTAGCTCAAGTAAGCAATCGGATCGGTTGTGCAGAATTACGAGTCAGAAAATGGACCAAACCGGGGAGGGAGGGCGAATCGAACCGAATGGGTTCAGAGGAAGGAAAGTGAATCGAACCCAGAAGGGTTGGTCCAAAAGGATCATGAGTTGTTCATGGAAGTATGAGTGCTGACCCCGTGGATCCACGAACAAAAGCTGAAAGTCCCAGCAAAGAGTGCCCCTGGTTAGCACCCGACCCCCACTCTCTCTCCCTCTCGGCAATCATGATCATCATGTCTAAAGAGCGCCCAAATTTGGGGATCCGATATCGAGATAAAGCGAATGAATGAATTTCATTTAGTGATGTGATCAAATTCCCGGTAAGCGGAATCCGCTTTCCGCTTTTTTTCATTATTTATGTTGCACCGTCTATTTCACTCTGAAATTGTGTAAAAATGTCATTAAAAATTCCTTAAAAATGTAGAAGCGGATGTTTCAAATTGCTAGAATCCGCTGCCTTAGAATCCGCTTTTTGTTTGTTTTAAGCTTTCTTTTATTTACTCATAAGTTGAAAAGGTTCTTTTTGAAATCTAACGTATGAAGAATCAACCTTAGGTATTGAATTTATAAGCTCAACGAAGTTTTTATTCTGTATATGTTCGGGTATGTTTTCAGGTAAAGTTTCATTCTCCCAAAATTCTGGGTCTATGCAAGAATCATGTAAATCTTCATGTTGATATATGCATAGATGAATAACATGCTCATATTTCTTGGGGGAAAGAAGTATAATGGGTCTGGTAGCATAATCGAGATGATGCTGTCCGCAAACAAATCGATAAACAGAAATAAGCTCCTTTGGGTTGTTTTCACTCATTTGAAATTGATAACTGTTAGAAAAACAAAGATGTGTATAGTGAATGTCTATATCTTCAGGATGTTGTTGAATCGGTGTGGCAAGAGGTGAATTATACGATACTAGATGTGTTTTCTTTTTTCTCAAAGGTATATAGGCGAAGTCAATATAAGATAAATAAAAGGGTTGATTCTGTTTGTGTAATACATTCCTATTCAGTAAGAATTGGTTGAGTAAGTAGAGGTGTGTTGAGTGGTATTGTTCCAAAATTCCAAGCTGTGCACTGTCAGGTATAATGAAACCACTATTTGGAAGTGTATTGGTGGGTGTTTTTTGACTCCTCGTACTATTATTATTAGAACTTTGCTCCTGTTCGGGTTGCTGTGTAAGGTAAATAATAGCATCACAGTGGTTATAATTGAGCCAATTCAGTAAAAGCATTTCGAATGTTCTTTGTAGCTGTGTTTCTACTAGCATTTTGATTCCATACTCCTATGTGGTAATGATATCCGCCTTGGGCATGTTGTTCCTTAGAAACAAAGACACTGTGGCAATGGAAAGTGTTTAGTATTCGGTGGAGTGCATCCTGTGGAGAAAGTTCACGTCTCTCTGCATGGCTTAAAGTGATCATTAAGAATCTCCTCAAACAGGATTGACCTAATTTGCGATGAGCCCTTTGATTGTTCAGTTCATTTGTAGGTCCAATATCTTGATTCTGTGCTGTCGTTGTAATGTGTGTTGTGTTTTTGTTGTTCATTTGTTTTTTATGCTTCTTTTTGTTTGGTAAGTTTCCCTCTCTTTGAACGTTTTTATAAATTAATCTTGAAATGTTTGGAATTGTTTCAGACTGCGGATTCCGCGCAACCCCCTAATCCTGGTCCCATCACTACTTTTTAGTTTAGTGAAGATTCGTATGTATATACGGGCAAAATCCAGCGTGTAACTCAGGCTCGGGAGAGGCATAATGAAGTGTGTCCCATTCCAAACACTGACGCCCCCCAGGCCCTATTTCTTCATCGATTGACTTATTCGCTGGTTGATATCTCTGAGCGCCGGCAACCAGTGATATTGCTCACTCTTCACCACTATGTCCCGTTCCGGGGACATGCATCTCAAGTGACTCCCTATTCGGGATGAAGCCGCCGTTCATCTGAGACACAAGATCGGATATGGGCGTTCGTTCGTCGACGAGGTGCACCGGGGGCTCATGCCTTTGGTCAATTCCTTGGGAACGACTCCTGCGTGTAAGCGGTCCTGACAAAGGGCCGGCCCGCCGACCTAGCACCACTTTCGAGGGGCACGATCCTCGAAACCACCTTCTGTTTCAGTGTTTATTGCGGAAAGGCTTGGAGACAACTATGGTCGCCGCTTCATGGTTTGAATTCAAGGTTCTTTTTCCCCGTAGCTGGGCATCTTATGCGCTCTCTTGCCGCCCAGCTCCGGATTTGGATCGTTCGGAAGGTCGAGGTCAGGGCCAAGCACCAACATCTCTGTATTTGAAAGATCTATCTCATTAAGGTACCGGCGAGCACTCATTTGTTGGTAGCCTGTGCTGTTGGTAGCCGATCCATTTAAGGCCTCCTTATTCATTCTATTGGGAAAAAAGGGCACTTACCCCTCCCCGGGACGCTGAACAAGAAGATGGATGGCCGGCATCATTGCCACCGAGCTGTTCGCGAAGCGTCCTATAAGAAAGAATGGGCCCTTGTCCCGCAGTTTTACCGGACCTACCTGCTGAACGAGCAGCGAGGCGAAGGGACTAAGACTTGCTGGGCCGGTCGTGGGCAGCTCTGCCAACGGATGCCTGAGGAAGAAGTAGGGACGAATTCTTTCAAATTTGGGGCGAAGCGGCAGTATTATAAGGAATAGGGGCGTTGGTTGGGATGCGGGACATTCCTGATCTATGGCGAAGCGCTGGAATGGCAGTTTCAGCCTGAGATGTTCAATTCTGAGAGAGGAGTACGACGGAACATCGTTCATCCAGCCCGGGGGGGGAACGCAGGATTCCAGGCTCTCGTCCCCTGAAACAGGACAAAGGTTGTTGGCTAAGCTCACGAGTAAGTGGGAAGATCCCGCTCGATGAAGGGGCTAGCGGGCAAAGTAGCTAAGCTGCTTCGCAGCGGATCGGATAGCTCCTGTGCCAATCAATAGGAGGAGTTTTCCATGACGGACAGGAAGGTTTGGTCCTTCCACCTGTCCGAAATGATCATAAAGCTCCTACTCACATAACTTCCGTGAAGACGAGCATCGCGAAACGCTCTCCTCACACTCGAAAAGACATCTCTCCCACTCACACCTTAGGAATCAATGAGCCATTCTTCACCTCTCGACGGAAGTAACTTATAAGAATCGAGGATGGGTCGCCCCCCTATATCTGAATAATAGAGTTCGCCTCGTGGATTCTGGATCTGCCCCGCGATACGAGGCAAGAACCACATCATCTCATTGGCTCCTGCATACATATCCAGGCGTTTGCGGTCGATATGAACGCATGACAGATAGAGTGGAGACCCGATTCAACCTCATAAGCAGGTGCTGGGACGTACATGATGATGACACTGGCTCCCCATGCGAAAGAAACCCTTGAACTGGATGAATGAGTGGCAAAGAGGGCTCCGAGTCTTGATCCGGAACGGGCCTGACCGGTTGGGTGGTATTCCATCGGGCTAGAGATCCTTCGATTCGGAGTACCCAGAAAACCACTGTTTCCGGAGGCGAAGAGCCGCCTTTTGCCCTTTTCTCATTTTCGACCAAGCTTGAATCCTATCGACCATTGGCGGGCGACATCTCAAAGATACTGTCATCCGCAACAATGAAGGCCTTGCTTTTCGGGCGAGCACTTTCATTAATGTAATAGGGGGGGGGACGTTGACCTCGAAAGAAGCTGCGTCCCCGTACTAGCAAATGTTGTTGCTAAGGTGCTCGCCAGGAATGGTTTATTCCCCTCCAATTCGTTCTGCGGATAGCGGGAATCGGACCCATATCCTCTGCTTGGGAGGCGTACAATCTACCTTTGATCTATATCCGCTTGGCCAGGAACCCCCCTATTACATCAAAGTAGAAGACCGCAAGAGAGATGGCTTGCCTCCAATTACCTTGTTGGTATCGCTAGAAGCTTTGGAAAGGGCTTTCCAAGGATCTACTATTCATTCCTCTATTCATTTATTTCCACTCAATCCTCGAGCGAAAAAGTGCTGCATTGCCCCCCGTAGATTGGTATTGCCACTACCCATATATGGGTAGTGGCAATACCAATCTACTGAAGAGGTGGATGTATCTCCATATACGATAATGGAACTGTAAGAGGAGGGAAGAGGTGGATGTATCTCCATATGCGATGATCCAACGGAATATCCCCGCCCCGAAGGATCCGATTGTAGTGGGCTAGGTCGGTTCTGCGAGCCGAGAGTACCCTCATATGCGATGATCAAAAAGCATCTCCTCTCCGATCACTTGGAGTCAGAGCCGCGGTTTTTCACAGCGTCGAAAGATGCGAGGGGTTGCCACCACGAATGACAGTTGAATGACTGTCCCATATGTATAAGTAGGGGGAAAAGGCTGAATCCTCCTCATATACGATGCCACGAAGTGAAAGTATGAGCCGGAAGCCATCATCCCCCCCTTCTTCTTGTGGTAATGTTCGGGTTTGCTCGCGGTCGGTGCAGGGCCACTCTGGCTGGCCCCTGATCCCCGTGGATCCGGAATCCGTCCCCACCCGGGCCGCCCGGCGGAAAGTGGATGGTTCCTGCCTGCCAAAAGTACAGATCTTCCCGGCCGGTGCCGCGCGCGTGTTTATCAATGACAGACCTAGATACGACCACAGGGACCGAGGAGACCCCATCGAACGGCCATTCCCTCATCTCATCTCTTTCAGTGTGGCACCCCCTTCTTATTCGATGATCTGGTTGCATATTCAAGATCTGGTTATATCGGAAAGGAACTGATGACCTATGTGACCCTCCCCTCACCATAGCGGGAGCAGTAAGACATTTTAGACAGCCTATTCATATATATATGGTTATTCGCTACCAGTAGAGCGAGATATTCGATACGGCCGGCTGTCCTCATTGAAAAAAAAGGGGGGCTTATTAAGGTTATTTCGCCGGGGGCAGGACCAGCTGTTGGTGGGGTTATTCGCTAACAGCCCTATTGAATCAATGCGGAAAAGGGTAAGACCGGGAGCGAAGGGGTGACGATATTTCCGAATATACGATAACGTCTGGGAAGAACTCGTGTCATCTCACCCATAATTCGAGCCGATTTGCGAGTCTTCGATGCCGTCTGGTGTTCCAGATGCAGCAATCCCTTCCCTATAGTCAGTCTTTTAGCCGCAGAAGGGGAAGGATTAGCTGCAATAAGGAAAGGAGTCCTGGTCACAACCGTTTTGCGGATCCATAAGGTCCCACACTCGCGCCTTCGCACCCACCTTTAGCTGCACTCACTCACTTTTCGGCTACCTCCACTTATTCGGGAGAGGAGCTATCATAGCAATTCACGGATATGAACGATTTCGGTAAAGGCAATTATTGAATAGAAGAGGCGGAGGCAATCGTAGAGGCTGAAGGGAAAGAAAGAATAGAGAGGCAATGACATGACCGATGGACCAGTCAAAGAAATCGATAACCACGATATCGAAATTACAGAAGATAAAGCGATTGAATAGATCGAATACGGGATAAAGCTATAACCATAGCAGGCGCAGCGATCCCTTACTCACGTTACCCGATAACCATTATGCGCGGAGCTGACACTGATAACAAGGGATTGAAATGACCGATAGCTTGCGATCAAGTACACACGATCATGGCCTAGCTTTACGCCCGGGCCCAGCTCAAACAAAGAATGTCTGCTACGACGGCTTATCAAATATTTGGAAGAATAGGGGTTTCTTTCATGGATCGATCGATAAAAGCTAACCGGGGATAAAGCATTGATCTCGCCCGGGCTCACCACGACGCAGGGAATGGAAGAGAATTGCTCCGATAGCTGGTTACTATGGGGACAAAGCAATACCGGTTAGAGCAAATATCATAGGGTGGGGGGGGTTAGCATTAGTGTTGATGGGTTCCGCGGGTTTCAATGCAGGGCTGGGCAGGGTTGGCCTTTGGCTCCTTCTCGGATCTGGCTCTCGAGCTTCCACCTGTGGAGGAATGCACGAGGTCTCAGAAAGCGCCGGGCGGGGCGGCTACGGCAACCCGAAGACCAAGTTAAGAACATGACCAAACACGGGGCATATCAGGAATACGACTTCCTTGGCGGGCGAATTCGTACCCTTATTTATCCAGGGCGTGGACCAAGTCGAATGGCTAGTGGACCTTTCCGAAGAATTCAGAAAGGCATGTTGTTGATCTCCCCGCTAATGGACCGGGTGTCATCATATGGCTAGTGGGCCTCTACAATAATAATGATAAGCGTGTATCTTACTATTTACTAAGTCTAATTCCTATTAAGTAGAATCCCTGAGAAATCGGACTCTAACAGGGAACCCCGCCTCCCTGGATAATAAGGAGCCATGACCATAAAATAAACGGGCAAAGGCGGGAGCTGGATCCGAGCAGACTTTCCGATAATCAATAGTGCCGGTCGCTGCGAGCTACCTTTGCGAATTCGAAGAGGGGCCCACCATTCCATTCCGGATGGAGATTTTCGCATTATTGTACAACGATAAATTCTCTATATAGCGATAAGAGAAATGTTTCGACACAGTTATTGATTTTCGCATTACATGATGATAACAGCACATTTGGATAACGATAACTGTGAAGATCTTTTCCTTTATCTGTCACTATCGTTCTTTTCCAATATTGAGATTTCGGTACTGACAGAAAAGGTTTTCTCAGTTCCTCCGGGATCGGGAACACGGAGGTATTCTCCTCCATCGGCTGCTCACATTCAATGGCTTTGAGCTATAAACCGGCTATAAACAGATGCAACCACGATTGAAGCATCCATCGCCGGAAGAAATGGCTATGAACGCAACCACGGATGAAATGCAAATGAAATGACCGATTAAGCGGTTATCGTTATCGGAACAAAAGGCGAACTATCGGGACCGTAATTGCCTGACCGTTCGCTTCGCTCACTTGGTCCTTTCCATCGATCCTTTCGGTGTTGTTGGTCTCGATCCCGGATGATCAAGGTGTTTTGTGTTGGTGTTTCTACGCGTTTCTTTATTTGAGCTCGAATCGGATGAATGAATAATGCAGCTAAGCCCTTTTCAAGTTGAGGCGGCGTGGCCTTACTCCGCTCACTCTCCCTTCGGTCGTTCTTGTAACTTCCCTTCCCTCGCCGCACTATCCTCATTAGTTATTCGAAAAAGAGGCGGTGGCCGGATTTCCCTTTCGAAGTGAATACAAACCCTTTTCTTTCTTCATCCCCAATAGGGGCTTCTGCCATATGAATAGAAAAAAAAGGGTCCGGGCAGGAAACCCCAAGGGCGGGTCCGGAGCAGGTGCTAAGGATGGGAGTGAGAAGGGGGGAGTCTTCCGCTCTATACTGCACATTGGAGGGTGTGAGGGAGGCACTGTACTGTCCGCCCCAGATCCGCCTCCTTTTCTTCCAAATAAGGTTTGCCCGATTCTGCTGAACCAACCCGATAGGGCCTATTTATGAAATAGGGAGGTGTTCCTCGACCCCGCGCTGTATCGCGGAGCTCCAGAATTTCCCAAATTGATCAACCTCCCTATCCATTCATTCATCTAATAGGGTTCAACGTATACGAGAAGTCGCTGGTTAAGCTCTCTATATCACCGACCAGGAGCCGGGAGCATTCAGATCGAAACTCTGTAGTCCTGCTCCGTCACGGGACCTTCCTTTTTTCCGATGATTAATGGCGAAGTCTAATTTGGGAAAAAATTAGGGCCTTTAGGCGTAAGCAGGACCGTTAGGTACTGACACTCGACCGGACACTCGACCGGACACTCGACCAACGGTCGAGGGATAACCCTATGAATTGTGGGAAAAAATTGAGGGGTTGGAGGAGCGACAGTATGAGGCAGTACGAGGACCTGTGCACTCTATTTATGTTTATATCTGCCCCATAGCCCTATCTCTTCATTTATTCACAATCGAAAATGAAGAATAGGGCGGCTCTTTATAGCGCTAGGAATGGACCGGAACAGTAAGTGTGTGTCGGTGTTCACGGGCAGGAGGGCCCGTATGCGGTGTAGGTCTCTTGCCATCGACAGAGAGACGGACGACTACCAGTCAGAGTCTCAGGCGTTACACAACAGCATGCCAAGGGCCTACTTCATATATTACCTGTATCTAATGCCGAGACGTTGGGGAATAGGCAGATGCCCCCCCTTAGATGAATCAATAAAGGTCAAGGAAGAGCCAGAGTCCAAACCTCTTATCACGAGAGATGAGTTTGACGCGAATCTTTGGAGTACTACGCCCTTCATCCTTCTCTTCTCTCCAGGGGCAGTATAGCCGTAACGAAAAATGCGTACGGAATAATCGAGAGTACCTTATGCTCTCCGGACTGAACGTGGAAGTTGTTTTCCATCATACGGCTGTTCTGCAACGGGCTAACATTCCCCTCCGTTGCTACAGAGAGGGAGTTCGAGAGGGTCAGAGACAACCCGATGAGAATCGCTCTGTCCTATGTATCTGTTCCTGTAGATAACCTTGGTGTCAACGTCGGGGCGGGACTTGAAGATACTGAAAACTCGATGCTCCCCGAAAGTTCGGGATCTGTAAGGGAATGTCTCTCAGATCCCATCCGGACGGTTTCTCAAGTGCCACTTCGATGGACAAAAGGCAGTGGGCCCTGGAGATATCAGGGAACTCTGTGTATGGCTCCTATGGTTCCAGAGATTCTCCGTACCTGCAGCAGTTCGTACCTGGTGCCGAGTCAACGGCTGCGGTAGGCAGAGACTTCATGGAGAGAGCAAGGGAGGCGATATCCCAACATGTCGGGTGATAGTGTACGGAAACATGGACTCATGTATCTTCACGTCCGATATGGGGAGAGACTGGAACTGTGTATCTCTCGCTCCAGATGTGTCAGCAAGAGTATCAGATACGTTCCTCCCACCCGTAGGACCCGAGGTTGAGGATGTCTTTGGGACCGAGAAGGCCTTCCCGTACCTCACCAATTCCTAGAAAAAAGGGCTTTACTGCTAACAGAGCGCTGATGCATCTCCTCTCGTCATCCACGGCCGGCCAGAGATCTGGACATTGCTTGCTACAACTATGAGGCATTTGTTACGAGACCGCCAAAGTGATCTCATTGTAGGCCCCGGTATTGGAGAGTCTGAGGTCTCCCAGTACTGCAAGGTTACCTCCTTCCCTTTCTTCTTCTTCTAAAGGCCAGCGGACCCGAATAGGTTGTATATAGATCTCGGTTCTCGAGAGGCGTTCTTTATAGAGGTCCTTTCGGGCTGCTTAGATTGAATAAAGAAATCAATAAGGGTACCACAGGATGTAGGTGGATTGTCCCCGCTAAACCCGCTCTTGACCGGGCGGGACCAACGTTGATATAGTGGTAAACAGGGGACCTCATCAGGAACCTCTTCACCTACTCGATCCTCTGCGCTTTCTTCCCAAATAGATTGTATACCTGTACATGTCGATGCTGCTCGAATTGAATGAATAAAGGAATCAATAAGGGGGCTCAAGGCCGGAGAGTGACACGTGTCTGTAGATGCTCATCACCCTATCGTCCTTCTTGAGCATGCCGTGAAACCCCCCCTTTCCCACCGATGAGCGGGGATCATAGTCCACTTCCCCCTAACTCTTTATTCATTTATGGCGCTTTACCCAAGTTGACGAGTTCTCCACCCGGGCTGGTCGGAACTAACGAGGTCTCTTACAATTACGCCACGAGGCAGTAGCCGACGACACCATCCCTGAGCTCGTCCTAAGCGCTTTGCAGTGCGAAAGGAAGAGTGAATGGCCAGACCCATTCACTTACTCTCACTAACGTGAGATAAAGGGAAATCCTTGGGGAACCTACCATGGACTACAAGCGCCGGACCGCCCTTATAATAGGAATAAGGGGGATCGGGAACGTTCTCTGCCATGAGCCCTTGAATAAAGAAAGGGGGGTTAGGTTCCTTCCCGGCGATAATGTCTTGCAATCCCATGTAACTTTGAATTCCCGTTCAGGGTCCTACTCCTGTCCCAACTCCCTCTATAATAAGAATAAGGACCCGGTGGCACCTTTCGGTTCTATAAGTCCTGTTCCCTCCATCGTTCCTCTTCGGGGGACACTTACGCATCCTCTTCCGGGAGATGTGTAACAGGGAATATAGGTCGCGTTGCGCACCCCTATTCACTCGGACCAATCCTAAAAGTACCCGGCCCTCGCGAACCGAATGCGTTGCGCGGCAACGACCAACACCGCTCCTCCGGGCATCTCAGAATAAGTTCTATGCCCATCTCACTCACTCTCACTAACGTGAGAGAAAGGGGACTCCTCCGGAAATCCCGGCGTGCCCGAAATAGCAGGTGGAAGGAAGTGCCTTTGATTCGGTCATTTGCGCGGAGGGCAGAGAACCCATCCGGGCGATTGAACCAGTTCCATAAGCGGATAGATAGGAAGAACCTGATCCGGCCCCAGCCGTCGATCCCTCAGCCTTTTCAAGTTTCGATGGAATACGCTTCGTCCCTCGCCCGCCTCGGGTGCAAGGCTATTGATTAAGTTCTCATTCCGGACCCGTAGACGATTTTTCCGTGAAGGCGAAGCTCGCTGATTCGAGTTATCGTTATATAATAATAATGCAAAATATTCCGAAGCATTATTCTTATACGAGTGTCCCTACTTTTCGTTCTTGGGGACCCGACCTTGGTAAAGCAGTGGATCGAGTGAATCGTAGCAGCAGTGCCCGGTCGACTGCCAGATAGCCTGGAAGAGCCAGCCTCTTGATCGGAATAGCCAGATTAGATAGCCGTGGTAATCGGGTCAAGTGGCTTGCTCCCCCTTTCCTATAGCAATAATTAGGTTGAATTTCACCAAAATGCTTCCACTAAATAGTAAGTGAAAAGCTTGGTTACCGTGGTTACTGGCATAGAATCGGATGGTTTGGCCGGCGGTTCGGACTTGATGATCGAAATTACCCGTTAGCCTTCGCCCTCACTCCATAAATTGAGATTCTTGCGACTCGACAGACTCTGCAGATGGAGCAGCATATTTGGATCTGACAGTGGTTATCGTGAGTGAAGACGAAACCTGCGCCAACGCGTCTTACCGATAGATGCTTTGGACGGAAGTGGCCTCAACCGGTGTCTGCCTCGCTCTTTTGGGCAAGAAAGCGCTGCTCTCTCTCTAGTGGTGCGGCCCCCCGGTACGTGATTACTGGTCCCCCCACCTCTATTTCGAGTTTAGTTCGCTTCGTTCGCCGCGAAGAAAAGCTTGGCTTATGATCCTGGGTGAGCGTCGATCGCTGTGCTTTCACTATGCTTTCACAATCGTATTCCTCGCCAGTGTACCAGAGAAGGATTCTTCCCCTGAATAAATGGATAGAAAAAGTAGTACAGAGACAGAGATTTTCACTGGACCGGCAGCTCCACCCACTGGCAATGAAAAACCAATCAATCGGGTCCTTCCCCTCGCTACGCTCGGGAAAGGTATAACATAGTAAGAATAAGCGAGCATCTCCATGTGCCGAGCCGAGCCATGCGATGTTGGTTGCTTCGCCGAAACCTTCGCCCGCCCCGCTTCTCCCTCTGTATTGCGATATTCCGACTGAATCGATCATCGCAGGTGGGGTAACTGGAAGATTCGATCGGACAGAAGTGCCCGCACTATGAATTGGGAAAGAAGGGGCAACTTAGCGGGCGGCTTGAGTATCGGTCTTGTCCTGGCTCACAACTAGAAGAAGATCGCTGACGCCAAGGGGGGTCAGGGGGCTTCCATCTGTTTCGTTGCTTTCCCAATTCCTTTCTTTGTGCTCGATCCGTGCTGTCCTGGGATTGGTCTTGGGCTAAAGAGTCTTCCCTCGACCTAGACATTTCTATGACTGGAATGGAAAGAACTTCTCGATCCTGATGCAAGCAACCCCCCTAGCGAGCTCCCGCAAGCTAACCTACCAGTCCACAAACCCCTTCCTTTGATGACGACCCCGCCTACAGCTACCGGTCCCTTCTCATCCGTCTGCTCAACCCCTCTCCTACAATACCTCATTCTATCACAACACAAAAAGAGCCTAAAATTGAGCAAAATACCCGCGAGTCTCCTTGTCGGGAACCGGACCCGTAAACTCTCTCCGCTGTATCGGCGGACGCCTGCCAGGATTGGTCAACATGCCGCCTACCCTAGCCTCATTCCGTGATGTGAGCAGCCTTCTGTGCTAAACAGTGCTAAGAGAAGGGAAGCGATGATGCATATGTCTCGATGCCCTTTCCTATCAGAGAGATAGAGTGTTACCACTACTAGCTGGAGCTGGGAACAGAACTGAGTGGGGAGTGACCAAGACATTCTGCCATATCACAAGAGAACATTTCCCCGGTTATTCCAGTTATCCATTTTACGGACCATCGGATGAGGATCAGACAACGCTGCGGGAACCGAGTGAGCGGAGATTACTATTTGCACAAATGCACCTGTACGGGAGGTTGGACCAACATGCCGGAAGGAAAGGACGACCTGTGATTGCTATTGGTCCCCATCTTCGGGTGCGAGACGGGAGCAACGAACAAAATTGATGGGAAGCTCAGGAACAAACAAGAGGCGCACGCGTGCGATTGGGGCATTCTTCATTAACGGTACGGCCAAGCGAGTTATTGGGGAGCGAGAATAACGTATACAAAGTCGCTCGCTTATCCTTCGGAACATAGAGGTTTTTCGCTTGTAACATTTGCAGGTGGTCGAATCCTGGTGTCCATTGAGGGGATGGACGAAACAGGCATCTCCCGGAACGCTCTCTCAACTCTATCCCCTTCGGATCAAATCTCCGAGAGAAGGGATAGACGGTCAGCACGGTTCCTACCGGCAACCTCGCCGACCCTACAGCCCATATGGCGAATACCTCATCCTTGTTTCAGGATCGGGGTATCTCATCTACCCCATTACCGGGGGTCTCTTCCCGCCTCTCGGACATGTCTGTCCGGGGCCCGCCCGCCGCCCTCGAATTGATTCCCTTTGATCAAGCCAACTGCCCCTGGATCTCGGTGATGAATTAATTCCTTTCGCTGGGGGTCCTGGTGAGTGGGTCGGAAAAGGATTTACTAAATCCATCAATTCATTCCTTCCCCTCTCTACGTTCGGGAAAGGTATAACATTAAAGGTGATCAAATGATTTTCAGTTCTTCTCCGATGAGCAAGCTGAATTGTCTACTCCTTCCTCGCTCTAAAATAGCTTCGTATTTCTGTGATTCTTCCATATACGATAAGAATCACCAGCGGTAGGATCGCATCCAGTATGGTAAGCTCAATTGGGTTTGGTAACCATAACACTGCTATTACGGCGTCAGAGATAAGAATCGATCTCCCGAATAATCTGCCTGGTTGGTCTCTCCTCTGTCGTGTCAGCCCCATCAAATGGAGTCGTGTCAGCATTTTGCGGAAGGTTATACCTTTCCCGAACGTAGAGAGGGGAAGGAGAGTGAGTGTTGGGGGACGGAGGAGGAGTTTTCCCAATCACAATGATTTCCTGGACCTCTCCTTTTCCTGTCACGATCTTTTCAAAGAACTCCCGCGGTCATGAGCCGTGATTTACAGATCTGATATGTCGAGTTCTCCCTTGTGCATAGCTCCATGATGCTTCCTGCAAAGAGAGAGTTGTTTCCGCCACAAAGTATCTCGCAATGGATCGTATCCGCTTTTCATTATGATACCTTTAAGCCCAATGATTCCACTCACTATTTCCACGTTATCCTTCACTTTTTTCAGGTGATGGATTTCAACATCATTATTCAAACATCCTTCGACACAGCACACGCCTCTGAGCGAGACGGATGAGCCCAACCTTTCTCGGCGCTGTAGAACATCTCTTTCTGTTCCGTACTCGAATCGGAATTTTCTTTCTCCATTTCCGGCAGTTGACCCTAATATCACAACGTTCAAGGTCGTATCCAAATTGGACAGCAATTTGATGGATTTCGGCAATCCGAACATAAGTCGCTTTCCCGCCCGAGTTGATCGCGGATTATGTCCATTACCGTTGTCACTGCAAGCATAAAAGTTTGATGTTATACCTTTCCCGAACGTAGAGAGGGGAAGGAGCCTCGAGCTATAGAATTCATCCGTTCCGTAATCTCGGCATCAGTTCCACCAAATTCGCTTTTGCCCCACTTCTCCCTCCCTAGAACGTATCTTTCCAGTGATTTCCCTTTGTCTCATCCGTTCCAATATTCTGGTTCGGGGAGCCAAGAGTTTCATTTCCGGTTCATCAAGTTTCGTTCGATGACCTTCACCGAGTGCGCAGCCCAAGTTCTCTCCCCAGGAATCGGGCGGGTCATGTGTTCGCACGCATCTTCCCCTTTCCTCCGGGACCGCAACCCAAAGAGAGAATTGTCAGCGTATCTCAGGTGTTTATACCGGAGTTTTTCCGCTTCTTCGTCCATTTCGTGAGGGATGATATTCATTAAGATCGGGTAAATCGCGGCCTTACCCCTTCCTGCCGCGGGTTCAATCCCTCCCTGTCTTCCGTGTCGGTGCGGAGGAATTGTTCGATCACTTCCAAGAATCTCTCATCATTGATCCTTTTCCCCGTCGCATTCAACAATTTATCATGGGTAATCACATTTTCGCACATCGCAGTTTAGCAGCTGACCCAACCCCAATACTCTGACAAGAGAGAAGACCGGGTTGCCTTTCTTTATTGAATAGGTGTTATTCCGAGTCTCTTTAATTTGTTGGAACGCCGTGCGACAGCGGACGGAATCCATGCGAATCGTCCGAGAAGTGAGGTTCATATAGCTCCTCCAGAATCATGGCTAGGGCTCTCCGGACGATATGGGGTCAGGGATTGTTAGGGGTATTTCTGTGTCAGGGTCATTCGGTTTCGTGATATATATCCTTCTCATGTCAGCGGAGACGTATCTAAGGTTCCCTAGATCTTATCCCATCTGTTCCAAGGTGTTCAGATCAATGCCATCTAGGGTTCGATCAGTGGTAGCTGGGGTCATATTACCTGGAACAGATCGTAGGCCAGGATCGAGTTGTCCAGATTCATTGGGCTTTCCAGAACACGACAATACCTTCCCGCCCTTTATCCAATATTACTTCGAGATTGACGGGGCACCCAGTCCCCTCTCCTCATATTCAAGATGAGGGGTCCGGTTGGTTTAGGAAGGTCGGAATCTTGGTTATTCGAATTATGGTCCTTCCTATTCAGTTAAGGTCTTGTTCGTTCCTATTCATTTGTGAATTACTAGTCATTCGGAGCTAGCCGATTCGAAACATACTTTGGAAGACTACCTCTGTTCAATCCTTTGTCTAATAGCCCTTCCCTGTGCTAGATCTCGTTTTCGGCCGGAGGCGGGGGCAGGGTTCGAACCTGCAGTCTTCAGGTCATGGGCCTGACGAGTCAACCAATTACTCTACCCCGCTTCCACTGTTATTATCATTATTCCTGTTATTACTACCATTACTATTACCATTATTATGTATCGCTCCGCTTGATCGGTCATTAGACCTTGCGCCCCCTCTTATTTGGTTAAGCCCCCACCCCGTTTCGATGCCCAATACTTGAACGCCTCAATATCGGAATCAATCTGTGTCTCAGGCAGCCCTTCCTTTTCCAATAAGTAACCCCTTTTCCTCGACCAACTGGGTCTTTAGACACTCGACCAACGGGAGAGGGTTTGCCTCGATTGGAATGTGGAGGAAGAGTTGAACCATATTGGGGACGTAAGAGGGGGAACCTATCGCTTGCCCACATTGATAGAGGCATTGCCCATTGGTGGGTAGGTCCACGGTCATTACATACGATGCCCCACGAACACCTGATGGATCCAAACGGAGTCTGTTGAATCTCACTATCCCTCGTTAAAGGTGGGAAAGGCTATTTTCCCCTTACACTGGGAACCGGGTGACTTAACAACCCAAGGTTCCTGGAAGAGTGGCATTTACTATTACATATGGTGCTCCACAGACACTTGCTGAATTCGGAGAGGTATACTTGCTGAATCCGGAGGAGTCGTCTACCTCTAGACGCCGGGACGAAATCGTTTTATGGTCCCTCTGCTAGGTCTTGTAAAGCGTATCAGGTGGTTCAGGGCTTCCCGCCGCCCTATCATTGCTTACCCAACCGGGAGGTCCGAGTGCGCGACGGCGAAATCGCGAACCGCCGGAGAACAGCCAGTCACCCCATAAACACGGGGAGACACCCATCCCCCTTATGCACGACAAAATGATAAGAGTCGACCCTATTCAATAAAGAGAGAAAGAAAGGCAACCCGGTCTTATCTCTTGTCAGAGTCGTCTTTTTTTCGCGCGAGATTTGAGGCGCGTCTCGACCGGCTACAGGGACCCCTGCGACTGCTTCTGAAAGCTGCCCGCCCCCATCCGACCGGTTCGACGACCCGAGCCATCCGGCCAACGAAGGTGTAAGGACCACCCCAGAGCACTGGCCCTTTTCTCTATCCAATGCCCTATCAAATGAAGAAAACGCTTTCTTTATCGAATAGGTACCGCACCCGAAGTCCCGCGCTCGACTCCGGCCGGGGGTTTGGGCTGCACGAACTCCTGACACCCTTCAGATCGACTATGAATAAAAGGCTGCCGATCGCGTATCGAGGTTCAGGCGTGCGTCCTCGCCGGCCCGCCCGCGACCTACCCGGCCGGGAATCGGTCTATTTATTCATCGAATAGGGACGACGAACCGGGCCTGCGGCTCCGACCCCAGCACCGTTGCATTGGCCGGCTCAATACCCTAATTGATCATTGCAGCGAATAAGTTATGGTGGCGAACACTTCATGATCGAGCCGGCGCGGCGGACCTATTCATTACGATTTTTCCCGCCCGGGCTATCGTTGCTCGGCGAAATCCCGGCGACTCCCCCCACAACCCGAAGAGACGAGGTCCCGAGGCCTTTGCATTATCAGGTGACCACAAGCTAAGGCCTAAGCGAGGCTCAGCCCATTACACGCTATCATATACGCTAAGGGTAACAAGATGACGATGGCCAGGAGAAGTCGCCCGGATAAGGAAAGACCAGGGTCTCTTAGTATCTATCTCTCGTGCAAAGTCCTTGTCAACGATCCAAGGTCTTTTGTTGTCACGAGGTGATCACGATCCAGGGTCTCTTAGTATCTAACGCCCCTATATCTGACCAGATCTGTGTATCTGAATAGATCTGTGTTTTTTCCCCCATTCACTATTCGGATCCGGGAGGATATCTCTGAATTTCTATCTCTTGTGGAGTCTTCCTCTTAATATCCATCTAGCTCTAGCCCACAAAAGAGGTGCTTGATCGAGTTCATTGGTCGTTCCCCGAAGTGTTATGTGCTCTTATTCCTCTCCCTGATCGATTTTTGCGATGCCAATAGCCGCAAGGGTTTACCGCTGCGCTCGGGTTATACCCTTCAATAAGAGTGGAGCGAAATCGGGGTCCGGTCATCCCTTATACTCTCTACGTTCGTATAAGTGGTCCGCCTCGAACCCTCGGCCTTATTCATTATTGGAAAGAGATTTGGGCCTCCTCCTAGTGAATTTGAATAGGGTTTGTTCTCTCTCCCAACTGAGGAATCACGAGGATATCCTTCTCCTCGTTCTTGACCCGGCCCCCGCTGCACTCGAGGGCCTTGGTTGGTGGAAGAAGTAGGGGCTGTGAGAAGCACCAGCAGCTAGCCGGCAGAGGATATGGGGATGACTCGCCGATACATGGGGTTGGACCACAGGCGGAAGGACAGGGAATGGCCGAGCCAACCAGGATCCTCTCCCGTTGTCGAGGAAGACCTCGACTAGTTCCACCACTAGTAAAGGCGGGAATCTCCGTCTATTTATTGAATAGGGACCAAGAGCGTGGGAAAGCACAAGGGCCACAGGGCACCCTTCTTTATTGCTCGGGGGGGGAAAAAACCGGTCATTTCGATTCCCTTTGCAAGTCCCAAACTTCAAACATCGTCCACATGAAACAAAGTGAACTCGTGCAGAACCCACAAAACTGGCCCGGCATTTCCCTATATTGAGTTCGGAGACCGTCCCTGCCTTTTTCAGGTTCGGTCCTCAACGGGTCTGGTCTTGTGCTCGACGCCGACCAGAGGTCTTCTTCAATCGCCCCCGACCATCAAGAACCAGTATGTGACCCTTATTGGATAGGATCCGGCGGTCCTTCCGGGTTCCTATGGTGAAAAACCACAGTTACCTCACGGTTCCTATTCCCCCTTATTTCGTTCCGGTCCTTACCGTCGCTCACCAGCGCTGGCCCGGGTGCCGCCTTGACTACCAATGGCCGGCCCGCCCGCCCGCCTTTCGGAGCGGGGTGGTGTTGCGCTTCGCTTGCCAATCCGTTCCCTAAAGCCGATCTTTCTATCACGGGTCTTATACTTTTCCATCCGAGGTCCTTCCCCTCTCTACGTTCGGGAAAGGTATAACCTTCAGGCGTAAGCAGGACCTAACGGTACTGACACTCGACCGGACACTCGACCGGACACTCGACCAACGGGAGAGGACCAGTTAGTAATTTTCCGATTGGGATTAACCTTTCCTCAATTCGTATCGGGACTGAATCGGTGGGTGGCGTCGCAGAGCTGGCCTTTCTCATTACAATATCAGCACAATGACGCATAGCAATTTGTTCCAACATAATAGAACGACATTGTACAACGATGATGTAGAATGATAGACCCCGGTGACAAGAAACCTCGGCCCGGCCGCAATCCAATGATTTTGCATCGCAAGCTTATTCAATTCATTTTATAATGATAATGAACAGCTCATACTTCTCCTTCGGATCCCCAAACTATTGTCAATCCCAGATCCTTCCAGGGAATTGATTCCCGAGTAAAGGCCGGGGAATAGGGAGATAGAGCGGACCGGGAAAGGTCCGAAGCTGAGTGAAGGGAACTTAACGAAGAGGGGTTATCCCTGAACGATCACCTATCATATTAAGGGGAGGCCCCACTGCTATGGCTTCCTCTCCCAAGTGCTCTTCCATTTGCTACTACTTCGAACTACATTTCTTTCCTCATATTGAATAGGCGGTCGTAGTCGATTGCTCCTAAATCGCTGAGCCGAGTAGGCCAGAACGGGCGGCTATTAGATGTAGCCCAACCGAACGAACCAATTCGTCCTCACTTTGTTGCTGGACAACCAGGAATGGCCTTCTCCGGCTGCCGTCTCCTGACGCCTCCAATATGAGATAAAGTAAAACACAAATAGCTGAATAACCTGCATCCGACGTTGAACTTGAACCATAAGTCAATGTCTCCCTTGCTGCCGAATATTCTGAGCTGGGAAGAACTAATGATGGAAATGTCGGGAGAACTTCATGCTATAGCAAGTGTATTGGGGGGAGAAGGGAGTTTCTCCCCTGAAGGACGGACGTCTCTGGAGCTTTGAATGAATAAGACCCTGAATAAAGAGAGAATCAATAAGGGGCGGCTTACCCCGATCTTCGATGCGACTACGGCTTGGTCTTATTCCATCGCTCGTCCCGGTGGGCATTTCTGGATCAACAACGAATAGAGGGATTTCGTCTCCATCGCTGCGATAATATAATGAAAGGGGGGGATTCCCCTGCACTTTGAGCGAAATCTAGGATTGGTGGACAAATAACCGATCAATACGTTCATCGCTAAGGGATTCGACGGCCGGCCCCTAGGAAATGAACAAGTAGGAGAAGGGCAAGGATCTTGCCTTCGAGTCAATAATATGCATCTGGAGATCAGGGCTTTTCACAAATAACCGAACCACGCGATAACATGAAAAGTGAAGGATCCGAGCTCGCATCTGGCTATCATAAGGAGATATAGCATTCGTATATGAAAGACCGGTCAGGCTCAAACATAGAACGATCGAACTGGAGGTAACAGATCCCAAAGATCCGGACTTTCCACCAGATTCGGGGCATTTCACTCTATATTACTCTACTAAATTACTCCAACGGCGGATCGATACTACTACTTCGCCCGGGGTTAGGGAACTTCGATCATTCCAGGAACAGCAAAGAAGCGAAGCTTCTATTTCGCCCTTCCTTCCGTTGGGGTTAGGGAACTTCGATCATTCCAGGAACAGCAAAGAAGCGAAGCTTCTATTCGAAGGACTAGTCTGTCGTCCGTGAATCCGGTTCAACAGCTCCCAGGCGGCAATGGGCGGATCGCAAACATCGCGACCAACCTCCTGCCCACATTTCGATCACTTTGACTCGATATGGATTGTTTGTGTCGTTTAAGCGGTTATCAATGGGTGAAATGCGTGATTCAAGGGTGAAATCAAGATCTGGGAACAAGCAGTTTTTTTTGAACCTGATCAATATCTGGGAACAAGCAGTTTTTTTCTAAGCGGTTATCAATTTGTTTTGAACCTAATCAAGTATCGCGGTGGAACGAAGGAGTGGAATTGCTGGGAGCGGTAGCCCCACCCAAGCCTGCCTCTGCTCAACAATTCCCGGTTAGTATCTCATTCCTCGATACTCATCGAAGACTCTCTCTTCTTCGACAGAAGTATCGACCCGCTCCTGTCTTGAACAATTAGTACAAGTGAGCTTAACACCGGTGAGGTGCACTTCTCGCCCATCGGAGTGATGTTCTTCCACCTTGTACGAGAACTTGTATGGAGAAGGCGCGAGGCACAGAAAAGGCCGCTTCCTGGAGTTTCCGCCGCCTGGAACAGCGGTTATTCCGAATCAACCTAGCTACCCGGTGGTTGATCGGTACACCGGCCCAACCCAGTCCTCTCTAGGGTCGGCTCCCCGCAGTTCTCTCTTCGACACCAGGAGAAGTTCAATTCATTACTTTTCTGCCGGGAAACTACTACTTACTCGGTCCTCTAATAGCATCTGCCGGCCGGTTCTTCGTGCCATTCCATCACCCGGCCCAGCTTGAATGAATAGGGGGGGGGCGTGATTTTGGAAAGAGCCGTTGATAGCCTGCGTCGGCGTTCCTGCACGGATCGCACAAGCTTTAGCTACTATTTAGGGGTTAGGGGAGGGTGACCGGATTTTGCTATATCTGATACCGAAGCTGCGGTGCGGCATCGGTGAATCTCTCATTCCTTATCTTCGCCAGTTTCTCAAACGAAGAACCGCCCGCCGAGCATGAAGAGGAAGATCCCGGAACACAACTTCGACATAGTCCGCTTACTACGTAAAGTAAAGTGGTATGAACAAATCGTAGTGGTTGAACCTCTAACTCGGACAAAAAAAGGGGGGGCCCGCCAGGTTGGGGAGATTCAGGAGGGAGAGCTGAGCTGCTGAAAGGCTCCTGGCCTGGCCTGCTCCGATGATACCACTTCCGCTAAGCCCTCAATGGGAGATCTTTGGTGATCCACTTCATTCACGATCTGGAACATAACATATGGAATGACACATCAATATTATATTCAATTACATATTATTCGTATAACGCTATTCACTGACAAAGACTCTCCGAAAGGAGCCACGCCCCCCCGTGACCCCAACTATTCAGGGGGGCAGGGGGACCCCAACCGAAATCCCAAACCCGACAGAGGTGGGTGGGGACCGAGACCCAGTCCCGGGGGCAAATCGCTTCATTTATCCATTCAATAGGTGGGTGCATCTCTCAGTTGAAAAAGCCCCGCCCCCACCGTGGATGAATGAAAGAGGGGGACTATTCAAGGAAATCGCTTCGGTGGGTGCATCTTTCAGTTGAGAAAGCCCTATTGAATAAATGAATGAACAAGATAAGGTTTGAACAGGCCCCTCCGCTTCTGCCTCTACCAAGAGCTTCTGCCTCCTTTACCAGCGACGTGACCGGATCGATCCCGCTCTCGCCTATTAGATCGAGATAAAGCCTATTAGATCGAGATGAAGGGGCTCCCCTATTCGAAAGAAAGGGGCCGTAGCTTTTAAGAACTATTCATTTAAGGTTGCCGAGCGTGTATCGGAGCGTAGGCGTGGGTCCTTGATATGTTATTCTATATGCGCTCATTGCTGAGCTTTCGCTCGCCAACTCTTCCCACTGGAGCCGGTCCTTTCACTTTCGCGCATATACCAGCCTCAGACTGGTCCGTTCCCAGTTGGGAGTGACCCTTCCTCGCTCCGTCCAGTAACCGCTAACTACAAAGAAATATTGCTCAGTGCTCAGAGTCAGCCCAAAACAATGCGACACATTGGCTAAAAAAACGTCACTCGTTATCCGAGCGATTGAGCGATAGCTTAATCGCGAACTGGCGTGATTACAGATGGCTGATTCACAGATAGAGCCGGAGCCACACTCCTTTATCCAACCCACATACCTTGGAGGACACGAACTCACTTGAGCGGTAAACAATCATGTGTCGTAGCTGGTGAACAAACAATCATGTGTTGTAGCTGCTCCACTTTCCACTCTCAATTAGTGAAGTCGGAGTCAGCCATTCAACAGGTGTCTTCGGAAATGAGCCGATCGGAGATGTCATAGCGATACCGAGATACTTCCATCTCGGTGTAAACATCTGAGATTTACGGTGTCAAGCCGCGCCCCCTCCTTTGAAACGAAGAACCCCTAAGTAACGGGTGGGTCCCGTTCGAGGAATCCTCCTAAACAGCTCCAGCAATACCCGTTTCGGCCGGCAGCTGAGAGCCACTTGAAGAACACTACCGGCCGGCGGGATCTCAACATTGTTCCATATGAACCGCTTAGCGAACTCGAAAGAGCCGTTATCGGAACATAGAGACTTGCTGGGGTTAATCTCCACCTCTGATGCTGACATCACCTTTCGGTGAACATCAGCAACAGCAGGATGACCCATTACTATGTCATCCCGTCCTCGAACCACCCGTCAGAACCGATAGCTTCCTTCGCGCACCACTGAACCACCATATGGTGGCAGAGTGCGAAGGCCGCTTCCTGCTCCCATTGGTTGACCTTCCGAATAGACTAATTCTTATTCTGGTCGGGTTACAATGGACATACTCATCAAGGCCCGTTTTCTCCGACCTCAAAGTCTTGGACGGAAGCCCATTTAGCTATATAAGGTATTTCGGATCGGTATTCAGGGCCAAATTCATGAATCTAGCTATATGGGACCGGTACACGAGCAATTCGGCCCAGGCAGCAGCTCTCTCCTGACCAAGCACTGGTTCAAGAGGACTTCGCCGTAGCCCGCCCGCGGCCGGAGGGTCCAATGGGAACAGCGTCTTCAAACCTTTCCCCCGAAAGGACCGAATGGCCGCCCCAGGAGCCGGCAGGCACTTATTTATAGGCATTTCATTAGCCAATCATGTGTCGCTTGTAGCAACCCCTGAGTGATACTGTCTATCATAGCGAAGATCCGAACCTTGCCGGCTGGTTCGAACGGCCCGGCGGCTATCGAACCACTAGAAAAAGATCCTCTTCCGGAAACCCCTTTTTCTTCAAGAATTAATAAGGAGATACTGATCAGACGCTGCAGGAGCAGACTGCTCCACATTCAGCGGTTCCACAGTGACTCCGGAATCGAGATCGGCCAAGTCCGAAAGCGTGTCCACTACGGACGGAACGAGATTCGAATTGACCCTCATGGCTCGGCGAATCCATTGGTGGCTTCAAAGAACCAGCAATGAGCCCCTCGAAATTCTTTCATGATGGGGCGAAATCTTCGTCCCTCTGACGGACGGTTGCGCGCGAGCCGAGTTACGTAGGTGCACAAGAGTGCTTCGCGCCACAACAATCTTTTTTTTGTAGGTTCTATGGACCGATGTCCGCTGCTTCATCTGGGAGAAAAGAATCAAAGATATGCCGGTAATTAGAAGGAAGAACCGCCATGGAAAGATTCCTCGTGTAGAATCTGTAGCAGAACTATGAACGGGAGCTAGCAATCCGGACCGTACCGAAGAAGTTCCTGAGACACAGCATGAGAAAGTAACAATATTGAGAAACAAGGTCCAAAAAGGAACTTTGGGTATAATTACTGGATGAATACAAGCTGTGGCTAGTACCCGAGGCATAGGAGAAGCATTTTCTACGGGATCCCGAAACCACCGGCCACCCCGACCCGATTCATGATGAGCCCACCAACTTCCTGGCAAGATGCCTACGGTTAAAAACCACCGACATGTCGGGATCCAAATTCGGATTTGTTCCCGGTCCTTCTTCGGGTCAGAGACCACTGTGTTCGCGCCGGCGGTCCAACGGAGAGGCAAAGTCTTGGTATCTTTCTCTCCATTACGAACGACACGCTTCGCCTGCTCCCTCCCCGTGTCCATCAGCGCTCCTGTCCAGAGCGAAGAGAGGGCGAAGAAGCGCCGCCGAAGCAGCATGAGCAGGCTTCTATTGCTATGCAACAATAGAGCGAATCTGGGATGGCATTTCGCGTCTGTGAGGGTAAAGAGCTCGCTTGTTACACGGGCTCCGACGCATCCAGCAGAGCAAAGCGTTCTATTCCTTTCGGTGGCATCCTTTTGCATCGGCGAGTAGAGTGCTACAATCCCGTTCATCATTTTGGATCTACATAAGCCAAAGCCCATAGCACTGGCGACGTCTCCGGCATAAATGCGAGGAGGATGTATAGCTAATATAGGATCCTGTGGAACAGGATTTGATTCTGCAAGCGGTTCAGTACGAACAAATAGATTTCGAGCAGAAGGATTGGAACTCGCCGATAGGGAAGGAGAGAAAAACAAAGCAGTGCCAACAGCGGAGTCAATCCGCTGTTCATCGATGGACGAAGCTCTATCTTTTGCATCTCGTGCCAAGTGCGACGAAAGATTAGTATTTTCTTCGCTATGCGCTCTTTCTCGCGAACCTTTGTTTCGGGAGCGCCTAGCGCCCTTATTGAGAGAAGCAAAGCTCATTTTCCCTCCTCTGCTGGGGTCGAGCAGCGCAGCGGGTTTACGTCTCCTGCGAAAAGTCCGGTTTCTTCCCAACTCCGTTCGCGAAGGAACAAAGGTTCGTAGAATGAAGGGAGTGTACAACTCGTTGGGGGGCGCAGCCCCACTTTGTTGTTCGTAACGGGGGAGAGATAGAATGGAGTTCTTCGCAAAGCTCGAGACAAAGGAGCAAAAAACAGCTTCCCTACGGCCTCCTCGTTTTGATACATTATGGCTCCGGGGTTGGACCCGATAACAAAAAGGGAATCCGTAAAAACTTGGGATCCGACACCGTGGTGAAATACTACCCTCATGATTAGACCATGTCCCTGAGATTTGATAAAACAAGGGTGCATTAGCATTGGAGTTGGTGAATACGTTGTAATTGGAAAAGTTAGAAGGAATATGACGGAACGAAGGACCAAGGGGAGAAAGAGGAGTGCACAAAAAGTAAGGTGAAGCACCAGACGCGGGTGGTTGTTTCCCGCTGTAAGTGAATGCAACGAAAAGACCCGGAAATAACAGATAATGGCACAATTCATTTATTGACATTCCGTGTTCATTCCCCAATTGATTCGTTGTTCTTCCCATCATCCTCTGTGGGTCACCACAGGATGATTCACAATCGAGGTGGCAGGATTCGGACCTATGGCCCCCCACAAACGGCACCCCCGCCCACAAGTGCCCCCCCTTCGGGACCCTCTGTACCCGAAACAGATGCGCTACCTCTAGCGGGCGCGTAGCCTTGTCTCTCTCACCCAAAAAGCGAATGCTCCCCAATGGGCGGTTGTGCCATTACCAATCGCAGGTGACCACCGGCCGCCCCTAACCCAATAAGAACGATTATCCGGATGACCGGACAAAGACCAGCCAACGAACCACGATCCCGACCATTGCTCGGGGCCGGATAATATAGAAGATCTGGTTGAGTGGTAGAAGAAGATATAGGTTCGTTGGGAATCGATAGGGACATACGACAATTTTTTACTAAGGCCGGGAAGAGGAGAGATCAACGACGGAGCTACTAGAAGAATATAGATCCCTCCGAATGATGATCGTTTCACTTACTCTGGACCAATCGATATGTTCTTCCTGCCGGTCAATCATCATAAGGCTGGACATGTAGGTATTGCGAAATTCGATGACCAACAAGACTTTATCCCATAATAGGCATATTTGCCTTTATGGTTTGCTCCATTATCACGAGTAGCGGAGGAATAAGCTTGGGGATTCGCTGGGGTCGCATCCATTCTTCACATTTTGTGAAGTGGGGGCCGACGGTTTCGATCTCTCTTCGGGTTGTTCCCCTTCCTTACCACTCCTTCTATTTCAATAAAGAAAGCCGTTCCGTGGCGAAGAATGGAAATTATTCCGGACCCGGACAGCTGCTCGTGGAGGGAGCCGCTCGGTCCAGCAGTGGGGGACAGACATTGATTTGCTGTTTCACTCCCAGCTGGGCAGCGAATTACAAACTTTTTCCAACCGGGAGAAGGGACGCAATGATTCATGTAAGTCTCACTCCGCCAGGCGGCTGTTCACGGCCCGTGGCTTTCCTCCCTCGAAGTCTTATTCGCCTCTCGAGTGCCTGGGCAAAATTGTTTATGCCAGGGCATTGCATAATGCGAAAGTGAGCAACCTCCCAAAAATGCTCCTTTCTGTGGCGATTAGTTCCTCCGACTCGGTCCATTGACACTCGATCCGGCCGAACAAACAAACTAAATGATCGAGGTCGAAAACCGATTCATCTTGATCGGATGCAGGTTGTTGTTAAGCAAGAGATGCCGGGACGATCAAAGATCGGACCAAGCCACAACACCCCTGCTGCGGTGGCTACCATGAAGAAAGAAAATGACGACCCCTCGCCCCAGCCGACAATGACCCACCTGTCCGCCGCCCATAGGACCACCAATAACCAAGTGGGCCACACACAGGCGTGGAACAACACACCACCAGATCCTTGGTCCGCTGATGCTTCGGGCAATTGGATCATAATCGAATTTGGACGAGTAAGCCGCACCGCTCATTGAATAAAGAATAGAAATTGAGATCATCGCGGGGGCCGCGCACGCAGATGTTTTTCGGTGACGGATTCTCTATCTGTATGGGATACATATTACGTCCCTCGCCGATAGATCATATAGAATCGAATATGGATATAAAGAATAGTAAGATCATTGCCACGCACGAATCGATATGGATATAGATATAAATAGGGAAACGAATATATATGAATAGATCCACTTCATACATATATTCCTATATCCAGATATGTATAAGTATCCCTACATCTACATATTCCCCCCTATACATATAGATACATTCGTATACGAATATTTATGTGGATATATAATGGATATAGAAAAATATATATAAAGAGATATCCCTATATAGATCTATTTCCTCTTCGGATTCATTCTATCTAGAGCACCTCGATAGGACCTAGGGTGGATAAATGGGAGGGATCTAACTCCTCGCTTCGAATTGATCTCTCGTCCGTCGGAATGAAACGATCTCATCCGGAATGGGATAACGTTTTACCATGCGATAAACTTGATAAGACCGATCCGGGGGTCTATTTCGATCCGATCCAATTTTCCCATTTGATCCGGATCGGGGACGTGTACTCCATCTATACCTATACATGGGTCTTGAGCGTTTCCATTGATCACGATATTGATCAAGATATTACTTTATGAAGGGGAGATAGAAACATTTCCCCCGGCATAATCCAAATATGAACGATAATAACTCCCGGACGATACTCCGTTATTCCCGGAGGAAGACTCCCATCGGGACGAGAAGCTAACGTCTGAGTCACCCAATTCGTTGAACCATTCCGGTCGACCCAGAGAGAAACTCATTCACTTCTGGAACAAGACTTAGTAATCCAATCTATTCATCGGGCATTGTTGATGTCCAATTCATAGGACCTAATGCATCCTCGGGCAATTGATTAGGATTTCGGTCCTCCAAATAGATGCTCATAGGTATACAAACTCACGTTCAGAACCGCTTGTTACATCCCTTACATTCCATATCTGTTTTGCATAAAACATAAACATTACTTGTGCTTCGATTATGTGAAGCACCCTATGTCGAATTGATCCCATGATTGGATCTGTATCGTTCGATATCCGTTCCTTCGGCAAAGCACATATCTCATTTGATAACCGAACAGGAATATCTGGACAATTGGTGAAATACCCATCATGGATAATCAAAATATCGAATCGATCCATAATTCTTTGGATCTGAAGGGTACAGGCACAACACTAGAGGATCGGCAGATGTTGATCCACCCTTCGGGCCTCACAGGTAAAAAGATATTGACCCTTTGACCCGCCCGACGAGTGAACACTAACTTTAGATAGGACCATAAGATGTTGATCCCGAAACGATCACCATCGGTTTGATCGGACGGGAAGAATCTCTCCTCTGATAAGGGTTATTCGGATCAATCGGGGATTCTTGTACCTCTCGCTGCACGGCACTCACCTACCACCTATTCATCATTTGTCTTGATCAAATTCCCGTTCTGGGAACTGGTTCAGTTCTTACAAAGAACTTGATTGGAAGTAATTCCTCTAGCGAATGAGAGAACCGCATTGTTGTTACTTTGACTCTATCAGAGTCATCCCCGTTCCTCAACGTCCCATCCCGAACGATATACAATTGGGATATATCGCAGTTATCGCCAGCTCTCCGAAAAGCTCAAGAGTTCCATCATGGGAGTACCATCCGTTTTAAGCAATCCATACGTCCAGTCATTCCTCATAGAGGGATCGATCAGACATGTGGCTTTTAGCTCCAAACAGGGGTCGAAGTCGAAGAATCCTCCTCATTCGATTGAGAATCCCTGTTGGATCCCTCAACCCGTCCTCTTCAAGATGAGGTTCACGAAAAGGAGTTGCTAAAGATCGAAGATCCCGATCAACTAGGATTATCTCGAATATGTGCATGAAGTCGATTCAACCTACTCCCGATCCATGCTATAGAAGTACATTCTACGGATATCTGGAATACCCGGAAAGAGCAATTCTCTGGGCCCAGCTAAAGGCGAACCTTTGGTTCGTTCCCTTTCCCCTCCTAAGATTATCACATGTCCTTTAGTAAGGACCTCTATTTCGAAACCACATTGCGATAAGCACTCTTCCTCCTAGTTCCGTTCTGGTAGCATACCACGAACATGCAAGCCCCCGCCGGCGAACCAACGCATATTCGATCTGGATCTGGACCAACCGACATTTCCTTCCATCTCCCGGTTGGGGATTCTCAAAATGGAGTACACATATTTCATTGAATGGAACGATGGAATCGAAAAGTCTGTTGGAGACAAAACTCCCACCTTTGGGATCGAATTCTGTCGACTGCGGCCCGCCCGGAAGAAGCCTTCTGCCCCGTTGGAAGTGGATCTCTACTCCACTAGACAATCTATCTAGGATCATGTTATATCGGAATGAGTTCGGGCTCATAACGAACTTCTACGGGGAAAATTTTATACGTTCCACGGATCGATTGGCACCTACCAATCCCGATAAACCCACAGATATCGAACTTCGTTGTTCAAATTTGATTCAAAGACATGGGACGGGTTGATATTCTATTTCTCGAACGGAATCCATTCTATATATGTCCAGATGTTCAATGCCCGGAGTAGAAGGGAGCTTCGTCATATTCGAGGGGGGGTGAAGGGAAGGGTCTACATAATTCGATCCTCTCTCTATCATTATTTCTACTCCATAAATAACGACGATAAAAATGAAGAGATTTTCGCATTATCCATGGTATAACGATAGCACTGTGCCACTATTCGGATCCTCACCTTCGCCTTAAATGGAATGAAGGAAGAAATAAGGCCTGTTAGCATGCCACTGCCTGCTGTCAAATCATTGTGTTCGAGACGGGAGAGCTCCCCCTTTTTCTCGGGAATTAATAGGAGGAGGCGGGCCCAAGGAAGAGCCTTTTTGGACCCACTATGACACGCCCACCCGAGCAGCTGTCGAGGGTGAACGGAGAGCACGATTTACCAGTTAGCACACCACAGCTTCTCAATTCCACCAGTGTTGAGGACGGAGCTGTAATGATAAGTAAGAGGAACTCCGGAATCATAGTAAGAAATGTCCGGAGCGAAGGTTCGATTCGGAAAGAACCTACATCCATACATACAGCTCTTTGAATGTTTTTGCACTGCCCGCGGCCTTCTCGGATCTAAGGGGGTGGGGGTTGTTTCCGAGGCGCATAGATGCTTCCCTGCTCTTTCTCGAAGCGGCTGTCCCCTATTCTTTTTCAATATTGGATTAAGCATTCGATAATATTGAACTAAGGGGGCCTCTACAGAAGCCTCGATTGACTACAGAAGGGAGCAGCCGGCCGTGCTAATCAAAATGGCGTCTAACGCCGCCTATAAGCGAGTAAGTTCTCCGACAAGCAAGAGCGGTTCCGCAAATCGCCCCCCGACCCGAAAATGTCACTCTATAAATGACTCATCCAACAATACTATACAAATAAGATGGATTACTCGATCTGTTCGCTTTCCGTAAAGTGCTTCTGGCACAGCCCGATACGAAATGAATAATTATGAGAAATCCGGACAGGAACTGAGAGAGCACTGCGTCGTCCCCCTTCTAAGGTCAGTTATTGATCCGACATGGGGAGTATACGACTGGACCTGCGAAGAGGGAGATTTCTATCTATCAGTTGGTGGATATTCAAGAGCGATCTGCGATCCCTTATTTTCTTTTTGGCAAGAGTCCATCCAAGACTTCTCCGTGTTCACGGAATGATAATGATGGAAGGCTTCTCCCTCTACTCCGCCTCTATTACTGGACCTAAATGCTACTTCATCAACGGTATCGATCCGGAGGAATCTTTTCTCCTCCAACCCGTATCTGGACAGAATTCAATATCATAGTGGACTATCTTCAGTTCCAGTATCAGTTCAGGTTTGAGGGGCTCCAGTCAGTGGTCGATCTTCGATCAGGGTGAAGCGATCATTTCATTTCCCCTGCCATGGAGGGCCGGGCTGGCCATCCTATTGAGTTCCGGACCCGCCCGCAGGGTTCGGGTTACCTTCCGAGTACCAATTCAAGAACTGGAGGCCGGCGACCACACAAATGCTATCTGCAGATATAGCCTTGGCCTTCCCCTCTCTACGTTCGGGAAAGGTATAACCTTGGATCGGCACGATAAAGACTTCACCCATTTCGTCCCAAGTCGTCATTCATTGCTTTGCTGCGATGGATCAATAGCTTTGTCCGCCGCACCACCGGAACAAAATCAATCCCTGGCCGTCCTTCCCCTCTCTACGTTCGGGAAAGGTATAACCTTTGCTGCGACAAGCATTTGTTACTTGGCCCAATCGAAGCATCCTTGGTGATCCCTCGGGCTTGTTCCTGGTTATAACTCTTTATATACGTTCTATCCGGCCGGGGTAATAACACAATTCAGAGGTCCTCATTCCCCACAAGATCGTTGGTGGCAGAATCCAGCTGGTTCTAGTTGGCAGGGAAAATTGCTGAATCAAGATTTTAGCCGCCCCTCTCCCGTTGGTTGAGTGTCTAAAGACCCCGTTGGTCGAGTGTCTAAAGACCCGTTTTCCCCTCCATGCATTCCCGGAGAGACCTTCTCCGCGTGGAGCTTCGGCCTAGAAGAATTTCTAGGAATACGAAGAAAACACTTTCATTTCGAAATAGCATGTTTGGAAGGTGCGTACACGCCTCCCCCCGGGTTATTGCAGGATACCATCGAAATGGTCAAAGACGTCTAATTGAATGGAGATTACGAGCTGGGAAGAGAACATGGCCTGGCCATTCCTGCTTACGATTCGCGCGGTCATTGCTTTGTCTTCTTCCGTGCCCTGCTCCTGCTCATATTAACCGGTACTTTCTTTTGCAGGGGTCAAGAAGAATGGGATTGAGATTGTGCAGGACCGATCAAATGCCATACTTCTTCTAAGGATTAGCTCAGAACCGGTCACTTCGGAGCCAAAATGAAGCTTTAACGAAACGAGTGGACCCAGATAAGTAATTCATAGGGGGGGCCTGTTGAGTCGACTGCCAGCTCATAAATTGGTAATTTCGCCAACTGAACGATATAAGCTAATATACAATAATGGTAGCCACGGGTGGAGAAATAAGCCTGGGCCGAAGAAAGAAAGAAATCAATGTCGATCCGCCCCAATGAGGAAATAGAAGGACTCGTATCTGGTGCCGGGCGTGCGGTGGATAGTCGTCTCGATCGAGCGGTGTCATCAGAATCCTCTTAAGTAGTGTCCCGATGACACTTGACACATCTTTGGTGAAATAACTACTGGAAAAGACCAGTTTTCTATTAGGGAGAATATGTAGGCGGGGAATTGCAGCAATTCCCCAACCTGCGGTTTCCTCATACCGCGGACCGAAGAGGAGGTTGATATTACATCTCGATATTCGATGATATTGTCTCATTCGATTAAGATTACTGATGAATGGACCTAGCAGTTACTACCCAAAAACCCACATGAGTAGAGCGGGGGAAGGGAAACGGAAGGCTATGAACCGAACGCGAAGCATCCATGTTTCGTCCAATCCCACTCGCCCCCACCCTATATTTGAATAATGAAGAAGCCCCGGCGAGCACTGGGAAAGGCTATCTGGTTGGTTCACAGGTGGATGAACCCGCACCTTATTAATTCGATTAAGAAAAAGGGGAGAAAAGCTCGGATGATCCCGATTTGATAGGTTGGAGCTGGTATTCGAGATTCACTAAGAATAGAGGTTGGCCCAGCCCGGCCTTCTATGCTTGAACTGGGATGAGTTCTTCGTTGGTCGCATCATCATATATTGAATTATCCGGAAATCAATGAGCTTACCGGGCCTGCATAGTGGTTCATCTTTCTCCGACCCGCTTCCTTTGCGAACCGTCTACTTCTTCTCAGCTGACCGTTCCGTTCTAGGATCCGACTATCCGACCTCCTCTCTCCCGTCGATTTCTGGATTGGTCGGCTACCAGTGGACTCGATCAGTTCAGTTCCCCCGAATCAAGTCCCCCTGCTTGGCAATTCATTATTGAGAAAAGGACTCAAGATTTCCTCCCACTTCGCTCTCCCCAGCTTGCCCTTAGCTACGTTCGCTCGTGTCCCCAAGACTTCGCCCTCTCCAGCTTGCTCTGCTATACCCATTCAATAGATAATAGAGTGGTTAATAGTCCGGGCCTCCTTCCCCTTTCTACGTTCGGGAAAGGTATAACCGGATTACTCGGGAAAGGGACCTTGATAGTCCCACACCTACCTCGTCCCCGCTGCTGCCACTATTCATTATTCAAAAAAGGCGGCCAGCCAGCCACCATATATAGGGAGAAGTTCGTAGGAGGTGCCGGTAACGGGTGGTGCACCCACCCGCCGGGTATCTTAGGTTTGTGAGTTAGGCGCCCGAAGCCCAGGAACAGGTTCTCCGACCCAACCGCTCCCCTATCGGTGACAGGAAAGGCCGCTCGTCCAGCGAATCCCTTCGAGCCAGGAACTACGGAATGGGCATTAGCTCCATGCTCGGTACGAGAATGACATAAACCCTTACAGTGAATAGGCAGAACCTGGCGGGGAGCTAGGTTTTCTCGGGGAAGAGAGAAAGCTCCAGTAGAGCAAACCGAAGTATCGTTTGACGAGGCGGTTGAGTTTGACCTCGAGTGGACCTTGACTACTCCTCCTTCGCGACATACCTTCCCATTTCCCCTTCAGTAGGCGGAGAAGGGGGTCCTCTCATTTGGGCATATATTCGCTATTTCAGGCGAGCCCGGGTCAAATCATTGACTAGGTACCGGTACCTAGATGCGAAAAATGCTTTACCCGACACGGAAATGCCCGCAAATTCCTCGCCCTTGATTACGCCTTCGACCGAAATCCTGAATCTTCATTATGCGTTTGGGCATCCCTTACTTTTGATGTTCCAACTCCGAACATGAAAAAACTGAAGCACAAATGAAGTGTCCTTCGATCCCCTTCAATTGAATAGATCCCGTACCCGCGCCAGCGTACGGTTCGGCTCCTCCCTCCTTGGCAGTCAGGGAAAGTCCCTACCGACTTTCCCGTCCGCCGAGGATTATCCCTTTCCTGATAAGGGAAGGAAGGGGAGTCGGTTCTCAAAAGCAGCCTGGGGCTTCGCTGCCCCCCCACCCCTTAAATCAAAGAAGGGGTGAGGGGGAGATCGATCATCTATTTCCTTCTTTTTTCCGAAACACTGGCGACGACGATCCAACCAGTCCACCTCCATGCAAGTGAGCCGCCAAGCCCGCTACGCCCCCGCGATCTACATGCCGAAATTCGACACTAGAACTGGGTGGGCACTCCACGTTATACCTTTCCCGAGCGTAGCGAGGGGAAGGACCGGGAAATTGGATGGACGAATCCTCAGGGTCTTTAGACACTCGACCAACGGGAGAGGGTCTTTAGACACTCGACCAACGAGAGAGGAATTTCCTTTCCTCTCTCGTTGGTCGAGGGAACGACGAAAAGACTCTCGTCTTCGACAGCAAGGCGGCGCAGTTAGTGAACCAGAGATACCGGGATGGGGTTTACCTTCTCCGTCGAGAGCGATGCAACCGATGTGCCGGCCTAGTCAGACCTACACGGGGGTCAAGCTGGGCTGGGGGAGGTCGGCTGGTTGACGAGCGGCGGGGTACTCGGCTTGGAGATGTACCTCTGGTTCCGCCGGCCGCGGGGCCGCATCCCGGTGGGTTCTTCTTGGCCAGGCCGGCCGCCCCCCTATTCAATAAAGAAAGAAATAAGCCGCATCCACATGAACTGCGGTACTTCGATACGACGCTCAAGAGCAGACATTGGACAACATATTCTCATGGCTAGTCGAAAAAGGTCTTCTTGACCCTATTCTAGCTGACCTCTTCTTGGCTAATGATTCAAGAATTTATTCTGATTGGTTTTTCGCTACTGACCTCGTTCGACCTCGGAAAATGGACGCGTCAGAAATCAGTATGGTTCTTCCCGTATGAAGAGCGAACATACATCATCATGGGTAATATCAGACCTATTAAGCAAGTGAGTGAGGCGACAGTGGATTTGAGTTTATGTGTCTGGGCATTCGAGACATAGTTCTGGTGCCTGCCACAGCACGAGCCCCGCCCTTGATGAACATCTAGAGCCAACATTGGGACCCGTCCTTGGAATGGCAGCGCATGTCCCCGAGGTTATACCTTTCCCGAACGTAGAGAGGGGAAGGCACAGCTCAAGCCTGTCGGCCAGCGTGCCGGATCTTCCTCTTTTGTGCGAGCACTATGGTTCTTTCCGAAGTGACTCCACTCCACCATGCTCTCCCGTGGATCTACGGGAAAAGCCGGCTGGGTGTTGTACCGGTGGTACGAATAGATATGAGTATTTCACCGTAGCCCTGCACTTGGAATTCTTAGTGCATCTCAAACTCTTAGTACATCTCAAATTCTTAGTGCATCTCTTTCTTTTTAGCATCTCAAATTCTTGTCCGTATGGGTGGCAACGGATGCGGCTGCTTCGTGTTGATCCTGTGTGACGGTATCCGGTGTGGTGGCTGATTCGCGGCTTTACCAACAAAGGGGGGTAAAGCAAGGGAGAGCGTGGTCATGCGAGGCCTTCGACAGCGATGTCGGTTCCTCCCTCGCCCCCGTCTCTTCGTTATTCTGCATGGTGAAACAGCTGGGGAAAGCGCGAAGCGCTTTCAAGGTGCCCCCCCCCTATGAATCCAAAAAGGGGGGGCGGAGCGCCCCCCTTCTTTACCTTCAGGGGGGGGGGTTCAGGGTAGGTTATTTCTTGGAATCAAATCCTTTTTTCCGAAAACCGAGGTTATACCTTTCCCGAACGTAGAGAGGGGAAGGAACGCTTTTCGCCTAAAAAATGGGGGGCAGCTCCGCTCCTTTGCGTCAAGGTATTCTTCCCGTTCGATGTTGGGTGATCGAACCTCTCCCTCTGTTTCCGAAACAGTCGAGTTCCCTCTCTACCTCGCTACGCTCAGCTTTGGTTCAACCGGCTGGCTCGTAAATAACCAATTCTTCGTCGGGAGAATAGTTCCAATGGTAGAACAATGGTCTCCAAAACCACAGGTTGAGGGTTCGAATCCCTCTTCTCCTGATCCAACTTTCATATGGTGGAGGTAGCGATCAATCATCGAACATGATCTCTTGACCCGCCGAGGAGGTTGCTGCGGGCGGATACACCTGGTTTGCAACCAAAGAAGTGCTTGGACCCGAAGACCGGGCCCCCCTTTCGAAACGGTTTTGCGGAAGCAAAGCGAACCGGCCGCGCGTGCCGCGTTCTTTTATTAAAGCACGAAGCACCCACCCCTATATTCAGATAATAAAGGGAGGAGAGGGGGAAAGGGGGTGGGGGGGGGGAGGAAGTTGAAAGATTACTCCCTGGATCAACAGACGTTGGAATGCAGAGTGAAAAGTGTCAACCGCTACCAACGTAGATAGGAAGCTTGATGCTCCCGACGCAAACGCGGATGATGCTATTCGAATGATCCCTATTTCTCCCATTCAAGGGCGGTTCAGTACGACCAAATAGACGACCTATAACTTCTTCCTCGTCTGTTCGTCATACCGCACCCTGGACGTTCCTTTTACCTTCGGCCTTGTGAAGAAACTTCCGTGAGCTGACCCAACAGACATTGCTGTCCCCAGGTCGAGATCGGAAAATGACCGAACAAAGAGATATCCCTCTTACTAAGCAGCTCGCCCGGAAATCCTTTCTCTTCCATCGAAACCTTCAAAGATCAACTCGACCCGGAGAAACCCCATCTCGAACTAACGGGGGTTTCGGGTCTCCCAAATGCCCAGTGTCCAGTAGCCGGATCGGTCCTTGAAGTAGGAGCGGTAATTCGTCAAATGCCCCGCAGCAGCCCCCCGGGTCCAGCCTCAGCTTTCTCTCCGATCATGCTTTTTGCTTTTCCCCCTTATTAATATTAATAGGAAGAAAAAATGGGGCGATTGAAGCAGCTCCTTCTTATTGGCTCAGTTATCCCCCCTCATTGGGTAGAAATAGATCTTTGTGTATCTAGTCGCATGTCTGGGTGCAGATCCCTCGGATCAGATTTAGTGGTTGAATTCAGTTCCCTAGGTTGCTCCGGCGTTGGATCCCGCCGCCCCTCCTTTGATTAATAGGGGGGGTGGGGCTATCAGACACGTGGCTCAGCCCCTTCCCTGAGAAAAGGCGGACTGCGCTCCTTGCCTGTAAGCCATGTGCGATCAATTGGCTGTTTCTGACCTACCATCATTTGTGATTACCGTTGCCATCCCCTTAGATATGCCATCCTCTCGAACTACAGAGAATGGCGGGCGGAGATACGCTTTTAGCTGCGGTTGTTGGTGATCTATTTACTGATCCATCTCTTCATAAGTAATCGGAGAGGAATCCTTGACCAAGAATGAATTACCCGAAGTCCCAGCATCTTGTTCATGCGAGATGCTGGCTTAACCATCCCCTTTCGAATAAGATATTCCCGTGGCGGCATGGGAGCAAATATGAGAACCTGATCCTTCCCCTCTCTACGTTCGGGAAAGGTATAACCTGTGTGCGTGGGTGAATGTGCTAATATTGTCCGATTGTCTCCATCCAGGTTCTTTCCTTGGTAGTGGGTTCTCATGCTTGTGTTTATGCAGCTAGGCCGTTAGCCATTGCATTACAGCTCCCGCTGTTTCAGTTCCTTCCGTGCCAGGCCCGAGCGTGAGCAGTCCGCATAGACCAAGAAAATCGAGAGATAACCCAAGCCGCCGCCCTATTCATTAGTCCCCCAGGGTCGGGAGTAAAGTACTTACCATTGGTCCTGTCCATCAGATTCAGCTCTCCCAGATCACTGATCTACTGTACCGGGAAGAGTTGTGTTTCCACTATATCGGAATTTACCTTGTCCATGGCCCGCGCTTCGTACGGTTCCTCATTATGGGGGAGATTACTCTCCTCAATTAGGAGATCTCCTTGATAAGGGATCTATTTGATTCATGTCATCCCACTGGACCACGCACGATTCCGTGGTCCAGATCATGCCGGCAAGCCCCTTCTTTTTTCAAGAATTAAGAATTAAGCGCTTGCTCATCATTTTCTAATTTACTGGTCCAACACCCCCCCCCTTAATTCGATATTCGATTCAATAATAGGGCGCGACAATGAAATGAATGAATAGGGCGATACCAGATGGGCCGGTGATCCTGACTGTTCTAGCGAATGAACGAAGATCCAAACCCCTGTAGAATGAATAGGGATTCGGATACGTCAGTCTTTTCGCGGTACACTCCCTCCTTATAAGGGGGTGGGGGGTGGACGATTGGGGTGATGCATTAACCGGGCCTCAACGCACGCAGCTCCCGCCGACGCATCAGATTCCTTCTTGGATGGATCCCTCCCCGTTCACAACGAAGGCGCGGCACTAGCGTAACTATCCCATGATAGGGAGAGGTCTTCGTTCGGCCGAGTAATGGAAGAAAGAAGTCTCATCGACCAGAATAAAGAAGTAATTAATAGGGCGCTAGCCGCCTCAACAGTGGCTAGTGGCTCCAAATTACCGCCCTGTTACCTCTTACTATTATGTCAGAAACGCCAACCCCAATTACTTGTTCAAGCATTAATTACTCATTCAAGGGCCCCCCTTTAATGATCAGATGTAGCCGCAGCTCCAGTATAGAGCCGTCGGGAGAATCCAGCTTATCAGTTAGTACGCCTATGGGCTTAGAGTATGAGCTCACCAAAAGCCCCCCTCTCCATACTACTCCGAGCTCTCGGCCTTAATCTCAACTGTGTAGGTGCCACCCCTTAATATGCCTATCGTACGGGAAGCGGACCCCACCCACCTGGTAAACAGATGCAGTAGGTGGCCGCCTCAGCCCCCTTATTATTATCATTATAAAGCTCGAAGTATCCCCTTACTTTTCCAGGGAGCCAGGGGGCGGTCCATTGCTGCTAGTCCGCTGTATTCGGAAAGCACCTCACTCATGTCTCTTGCCTTACCATTAAGGCGCGACCCGAACTCTACTTCTAAATTCTTCAATAATGGGGGGCCGGCCTGTGTGGCTCATTGAATGGTCATAAGTTCTATGCCTCCAAAAGGCCCCAGCTCCAAGCCCTTACCGAGCTGTAGATGGCCCACCCGGCCAAATCAGTTCTGTAGTAGGGCTTCAGATAGTACCAGACACTGCCATAGAGTGCCACAGCCCGTCGGCCTTGCATGTGAAGACGTAGCCCGATTCGGGCAGCCCTATCAATTACTTATTGATTGAAGGGCGCCCCCGGGCAGGGGAGGATACACCACTCACCAGGTCGTCGATCTGGCTTGCTGCTACGTGTTCGGCCAGGTCTTCGTAGTAGCCCTCCATTATGGCCCCTAAGGCAGCCAAGACCCCTTTCTTTCCAATAATGAATAAGCCGGAGGTGGGTTCTGTGCAGTCTGGCAGCTCCACTTCTGCCCTCACTCCACCCGCTGGTAAACTGTAACCCTAGGGCTCCTCCTTTGTCCCCTTTCGAACCACGGATCCTATAGAGAGACACTTGTTATTGATGCTGGCGAAGCAACGATACCACTGGTTGGGGGACTGATTGTTCCTGCCGGCCGAGATGATGAGGGCCATTGCCCTCTCCTCTATGAGCTTATTGCCCCAGTTGCTATGCTGTGAGATCCTCCTATTTGGTTAGTTGAACGGTCAGGATTGAACATTCTACGAACCCACAACTGACGTTCGGTCTAGATCGAACCGTAGATCGGATCTTCTGTTCCGACGCCGATTGATTGTGGGTTTGGCGGGAGGAGCGGCGGGCCGGTCGAAACGGAAGAGGTAGAGATGCGGAACTCGCCCCGCTCGCATAGCTCGCTGCCTAAGGCATGGCTTTTCGGCCGGCGGCTTAAAACAAAGTTGAGTGTTTCTGCCATATTGATTATAAAAGAGAAGGTGAAGCCGGCTTCGCCGCAGTGAAAAAATGTGAAGCCGAGGACGAAGGGAGGACCTTTAGGTACTCGGCTTGCATTTTGAATTAATTCATTTCGAATCCACCAGTGAGGAGAATTCAACTCATTGGACCAATATGAATGTGGATAAATTCCATCAAAAACCACTCTTCCCACTATCTCCACAACACCTTGAACTCCATCCGAGGGAATTGCATGATGGTCGCTTTTATATTGCCAGCAGATCGTATTGCAGCGGTTCTCCCCATGGTGATTTGGTTGAGCCGATCCACAATGAAAAGCAACTGTTGCCGATTCAATTCATCCAACGGGTCCGTGATTGCTGCGATCAGCGCCATGGGAGGAGGACCATGAAGAAGAAGCCGCCGGGCCGTTCGCTCGTCCGGCCGGGCCATTGAAAGCTGCATCGCTCGACCCCCATTTATCGATGTTCCAAAGGGCTGGGGGGTGTGCCGTACACCTCAGAACCAGCACGCGTCCGCCGAACCCCTCATCATTATTATTCGAAAGTAGGAGGAGGGGGATAGGTGCGGCTCATTTGCACGGTTCTTGCTATTCAGTGTTTTGTTTTGCTCAACGTCCGTCTGGAAATCTATCCAGACCCGGACATGAGACTCGAATCTCTATTTAGGGTCCGGTCATTGGACCTTGCCCCTATTCTTGATTGAGTAAGGGGAGTTCTGGCCAGATAACCCGTTTCTTCACCCTTTCTGATTATTATGGGCCGTCAATCTATCCCTCGGATAGGTGAGGAAGACACCTCGAAAATGTACCGTTCCGCGGAGTCATGAACGTTCCCCTATTATTCCATTCCATATTTAGGGTCCGCCCGAATCCATAGGGCCGTTCCAGGTCCTAGACTCAACTTCGTTGCATATATGTGATTAACTAACCGATATATCCCTCTCCCCAAAGACGGGGCTCTCGTCATGGTAACGTGCACGAACAAGCGGGTTCTTAAGGGGAACGAGAAGTTACGGGAGATGTCACTTTATCGAAATGGAAGTTCTCTATCAATCTTTTCTTTGGTCGAATCCGATCATTATAAGGCGGAGCGAGCCGGTCTTTTCAGTCTCTGCCAACAGGCGGGAGAGAGTCACTTCCACTTTTTAAAGGGAAAATGAATTGGAATGAGGCTCACGGCAGCTATCCACTTTTCTTTTCCTGACAACCACAGAAATACGAGATCAACACTGACTGAATACGACTCATAGAACCCGTTCTTTGGGGGATCAAACTCTGAGCAAGGCCAGCGAGTCATGAACTTCACAGAGCTATGCCATCACTTCTCATAGGGCTAACAAGACTCCTTATATTATATTAATAAAAATGGGAAGGACCCTCCTTTGTTTGAGGGAGGGGTATAACCCTCGCACCGGACAACTTTGATTGGATCGGATCGGCCATCAACCACAGGAATGAAAAGGGTTCATCCACAACCCTCGACCGGATCGAGATTCTCTCCGTGCACCCCGCCCCTGCTAACGCCTCATGGAAAAACATTATCCATTTTATAGAAGATTGGGCCGGCTCCTCAAGTGGAAGGAAGCCGCACCTCCCATTTCCCACTTGTTGGCAGTGCTCACAAGCAGTCTTGTCCGTAAGGTAGGGATTGCTCGCAGGGGCACTCCTCTCTATTGAATTGTCCGGTCCGCTCGGTCGGTCTGAGAGATATACGACTCCTTCAGGTCAATGAAATGAAGAAAAGGTGAGCTCCCGTCGAAATGAGGCGGCTAGCTCAATACAGGGATCGGCCTTGGAGTAATAGTGCTATGAGCTTTCCATCGCAGCACGGCGGCCTTCCCCCAGCAGGGATCAGAAATGGATGCGAAGTGATTGAAGTGCCTGCGGAGCTACACCCACCTTGAATTAGCCGCCTTGGATCGTGAAACGGGCTAAGGGTGGTGGCTTTCTCCATCCGATTTCCTCCATTATAAGGTAAGATGCCTGGGCCAGCCAGTAAGATGCCTCCTACCTAGTTGGGGGGTGCCCGATCCTTCGCTTCCATTTCGGATGGACTATCGAACGGTTGTCCGACCACAAGCCCACATTATCAAATAGGGGGTTGGCCTTATTAATCGATTCAAGCCTCTGACCTTGAAAGATCTGACCTGGAGAGAGGGAAGGTCCTGAGGAGCTGTGGGTGCATCGTTGAATAGAGGGCTCGGCCAATGAGGAAGAGCCGGCCGAAAGTCCATTCCTGTATCTAGATGGCCCATTCAAATTATCGTATTTGAAGGAATTGGTTGCTAAGTGCCCTCTAGTGATTGAATATTCGTCGTATCAGTCCTCTATCCGTACGAGTATTAAAGAGCTATTTGTACGGTAATACGTTTACTATTGGTTGTACCTGTAATAGTAAAAGACTTATATCTCCGAAGAAGAGCGATGACGATTGATGAATTGATTCTTTGTACTTGGTCCAGTAAGAGAGATCCCTCTCCTTATTCGTTCATCCAGGTTCTAGAATGGTCAGTAATCGGCTATTTGTACCATTCTATCCGAAAGGGTCTCCATGCGTATCATATGGGGCGGTGAGGCCAGGACCAAGATTCCGTCTGTCTCAGCAGCGACACGGGTCTATCGAAGACCGACCTATCGAATAGTAATATTCGATCGAGCAACCCCCGATCGTGTAAGTGAGGGGGTTGGCGGGTAATGGACTCGCCGGGGTTTGGAACCAGCTCGGGGTGAGTAATGACCCAATGGATAGGTACATACTTGGGCATGAGTTCCCGCATTACATTACATCAATGGTACCAGGATTGACGCGTGCTATACTCTCCTTTCAACCAAGCCTTGCACTTCATTGACCGGAGTGCTTGTGCTCTTCATTTAACTGCTGCGAGATCCGAGGCGATTTTCCCTCATAGACTCGAATCTTGGGTCGCACACCGCCCTGTTCGTCGCACAATTCTGGCGATTCGGGAAGGGGCCCTCCCCTTGTGGTGCATCTACTTCCGTCTCGCATTCCACGCTTCGCCCGCCCTTATCGAACAAATGAAGAAACGGTCTGTCCCGGGTCTCTCTCCCAAACGACCAAGTAATTACCACTTGGCAAACGATGTTCACTTGGCCGTGTAAAACATGGATTAGCATTATGCTACTCCTACGAGTAATCCTCCATCCAGATAGAGGATTGGGACAAGTGCTATATGAATACTTCGAAATCAGATATGGAATGTTTCTTTCCATTCTCCGTGAGCCACTTATTTCTCCGGAACGGGATATATAAGTGATTTTCTTATTTTTCCCCAATAAGTCGACGGCGTTACACCATTGGGATACTTTGAATAAACTGGAGTACATATGGGATACACCGGTGCTGAAACCTCTTCTCGAAATATCTTCCAAACTGTTGGGGTCGTTGCTCCGGATGTTGTTCCCCCTTCGTCGGTGTGAAACCAGTTGGTTCCGTGGTTTGGGAATTCTGCTGATCCTAAGTACTCCATCATTGCATGGGGGAATATGAAAAGTAAAGAAGATCAGGCATAACCGGAAGAATTGTGTGGAATAGGTGGATTTATCCGGTTGAGGAATCGTTTATCTAGTTCTATTTATTCCCTTTCCTATATCCAAGAAGAGACTCTCGTACGAGTAGTAAAGGTAGAGGGAGATATGGGGTTTCGGGTGGTCGGTTCTTCGTTTACCAACAGTAAGCATGGGAGTATGACTGTATCGAAAGATAGATATATACGATATTATGCCAGGGCCAGGCGTTTTCACGTTATTAAAAGGGTGGGGCGGCCGGCCCCCCCTATTCATTTCTTATTGAATGGGGGGAACCTGAAGGGATCAATAGGGAAGGGGCCTATTCAAGTTCCATTTGGGGGGGGATTTCAGGGGGGTTCGGTCAGGAAGGAGCACGATCAGAATAGATATGCTTCCTATCAGTCTCAAGCAGATACCGCCCCCCCATGCCCCGCCACTGAATTATCGATAAAAAGGGGGGGGGGGCCGCCCCCCAGGCGGGCTTCCCGAGGAATCAAAAGGGAAGACCCCGGCCAGAGCAAGTTGGGGTAGAGAGCCGCAAGCGCGGTGGGGGGTGACGGAGGACGTGCTCGTACGGTCCATAGAGGACCGGGTGGGGGGTATGATCCTCTCGTTGATTATTGGAAACTGGAACTCCCCCATATCCGAAATATGCTTTTCCAGGAGCATTACGATCTGCAGCTCAAATGGTCCCTTATGAAGCATCTATTGGTCTTATTATCATTGTGCGCCTCGTGAGCGCGTTTGGATCCGCGGAGACAATCGCTCGGATGTTACCCTAACCCGACCCGGGAACGGACCGGAGGGAACCGCAGCATGGGTAATGTCCGCGTCTCGTCGCAAGGCTAATTTTGAGTTGCAACAACAGGGTTGAGTAAGGCCCCTTCCGGCCGGAAAAGGCAGTCCGGCGGCGGCACAAGGGTCCTGGTACTATCCAGGTGCGAATAACCCCCGGGGGTGGCTGCAATGAGCAGAAATGCCACTCACCGGCCTAAACGACGAGCAAACACTCGGACGTGAGAGCAAGGGATCACCCAACGAATGAACCCTACAGCGACAGGAACCATGCTTTTGGAGAAGTGGGGACCCGGTCCGAATCTGAACTGCGGGAGTATTCGGAACCTAGGGGACCGATTAATTCATAGTGATAGGGGCTTGGCCAGGAATGTATGGGTGACAGATCGGCCATAAATGGACTCCGGGATATACACCAGGGCAACAAATGTCGAGCGTACGACGATGCCGCCCGTTTTCATTTCGTGGAAGTGCTCGGCAGAGGAAGGGGCTGTAGGTGATGGTAATGCGCGCCCCTATTAATGAATAAAGAAGGGAATCGCTGGGCACCTATTTCTTTCGTAGGCGGCTCCGCCGGAACTGTCCGGTGGGTGCTCCGCCGCGGCACCACAGCGGAATAGGAAAGAGCGAACCGAGAGGGCCGAGCTGACTGATGAGTGCCCGCCTTTCGAAGAAATAGGGAGAAATAAGGGTCTCATGTGGAGCGGCGGCGTGGCTGGCTACAAGTATGGCCAAAGAAATGACGATAGGACCCGGGGGTAAGAGGCTACCATATGAGGTATGAGGAAAGCCCCGGAACCCGCTAGCTGACAGATATATAGATTCCCGACCCGGATAACAATAGTAGTCGATATAAGAATCTATTCCCGACCGTACTAGTGGCCGAATAACTGGCAGGGGGCGCCACCACTTGGGAATTGTAACTCCGGCGGCGCCCACATGCATCGAAAGGCACTCCAGCCGCCTTCTCGCTCTCCCCACTTGTCCCGGCAATAATCACCCCATCTGGCTCCCTCCGCCAAGGAAGGGACCTCCTCACGCGGCAAATGCTTTTATTCACAGTTCGATCAAGGGGGCAACACGGCATATGGGTAGTTCGCTCCAAGACCCAATTCGATGCCTCCGGCTGGATGCCGAGGTAGAGCTGAGAGCCCAACCTATACCTGAGCCTGCCCCAACACCAACGCGGCCGGACAAGAAGTAACCTGAAGCGGCGAACTTGGTAGGCGCTGCCTACTCACTGCACCCCGATCAACTAGGGATGGACGATATGGCGAATGCCATAGTCTCTGAACACGAAAGTGTTCAGTTCCGCCCTCTCATCTATCTATTCATTTCATTCAAGGGGCCGTAAAACCTTGGAAAGCACGGACGAGCCACATGCAGGGAAACTTGCACGTGTGGTCCTGACCGGGGGGAGGACCCCGGTATACTGTACCAATATGTGTAGGTCCTCGTAATTCGAGTGAGATTGTCATGGCGCAAAAGCAGATATGGTTTGGTATTCCCTTGTTCCCCGTATCGGTTATGTTTCTTATTCCTCGTCCGGCAGAAACTAATCGAGCTCCTCCTGATCTCCCAGAAGCGGAAGCTGAATCAGTTGCGGGCTATAATGTAGAATATGCGCGGGATGCGATCCTTAAGAGTTCACTGTTGGCGGAAGCCAATGTCCCGGCCGGGGACTAATTCTGGCTGAAACAAGGGTGGGTCTCTCCCAACTGAAAAATCCTTATCGATTCCAGGGAAGAAAGGGGGGCGGGAAGGAATTTGGGGTGATTCTTTTCTCCGGAAGAAAACCCCGTCCCCCAAAATCCCAAACCCCTCAATTTGCTCCGAATAATCAATGGGGATACCCCATTATTCATTCGAAACTAATGAATGTCGGGTCCGGGGGGGTTTATGTTGGTGATTCAAGTTGGGTTTCGGGGGGTCGAGCAAACTCCCTCCTTGGACGAGCACTTCGGACGTAGAACCGGGTTGCGCTGCTTGACGCTCCGATCGTCTCTTTCTTCTTATTAGTAGGGTGCGCGGCCGGGACCATCATCTGCAGGGATGTTCGAGACAGCTCTATGCCAGTACGACAGAATATGCGTTAGAAAGGTAAATCCCTATAGCTGTCCCCCGCGGCAATAGTACATCAACGCCGGACGGGCCGGTCAATATCGTGGCAACGTCAACCTAGGTGGGAATATTTGATCCCAGGGAACCATCACAAGGACGGTCAGACGACGGGGGGAACGTCGACGACTGTCGTCCAGCGGAGCCTAGAGGGAGGTTACTTGGAGCCTAGAAGAAGGTTACTCGCGCAGGCAGCTGACTCCTTCTCAATAGAAATGAATAGATGGGGCAGCTGGCTGGTCAATCTCAGAGATCTGATCGGCCGGCGGGCGAAAAACCGGAGACGGACGGCCACGGTCCCAACCTTACCAGCACCGGAGGGACAGATATTGACTAGTGAACCTTTCTCCCACTTCGTTCGATAAGGATCAAAGGACCTCTAGAGTATCATGACGACCTGGTCGAGAGAGTGAACAAACGATACATCGGTGTGAAATTCGATATTTGGTGAAAGAGGTTGGTTATAGCAAGGCCTGAAGTGCGCAGCTTACGACAAGAGAAAAGAAAATCCCGACCGAGGCGACCTGGCGCCTCATCCTGAAAACGGTGCCCGCTCGCTCCGCGGGGCTCAGCGGCAGGGCAGGGAGAAAGAAGGGTTCCTTCATTCTGCCCCCCACCCCCTTCAGATGGGAGGGAGTTAACACCCCCCCCCAGGAGCACCCGGAACCTCCAAGGAAAGAGAGATTTAGTGAACCAACTTTGTGATTCGGCTTTCCCGGTGGATGAATGAATCCATTGATGAAGTAGATCCACTAACCGATAAGAGAAATAGGAAAGGCACGAATAAGGGTGAGTGAAAAGCCATCGTCGGAGCAAACCATCCGGCTCTGCTCTTAAAGACCCTAACGGGGAAGCATAACTAGAGAATGGCTTAGCCAATGCCGGTCTTTATGGATATTCCACCTCTACCATTTCCTCCCGGTACATTATGCATCCTATCACGCCGGCACTCCTCGCACTCGAAATGCGGGTACTCGGAATCGCTACTTCCGGATCGGGTTCCAATTGCCCCGGTTCACCAATTCGGACTACCTCCAGTTACCGATTAATACTATCCACTTACCGGCCCAGCACTCCATTACCCTGCCGGGACGAGCACACTGGAACTCCGCGTACAAGCCTGATGACACGTCACATGGATCAACCATAAACCCGCTTGCTCATACATGCCAAATGAACGAAGTCAACCTTGTTCACCCACTCCACTATTTCTACGATCTAGGAGCGGATCCATAATGAATGGGTCCTAACACAGATCAAGGTGAGACCAAGATTGAAACCTCGGGTCAATAATGGCATGGTCGTTGTTTTTCCCCGCCCCGCTAGTTCACCCTCTCCTATTTCGGAGACGTGTGATTCACCACCTAAAACAGGACTTGGAAAGACCGGAGAAGAGAAAGAGGCGCAGTGCCTCCATCATAAACCATACAAGGGGTGGGTGAGGTTATCGGAGAATCTTCCGCCTATTCATTGAAAAGCTAGCCACTCCGGTGAAAAGAGCCCCCAGCGTCCCTTATCAATCATTGGAGAAGGAGAGGGAGGTTCGGCAAGTCTGCTGGCAAAGTCCGAGTGTTCGCCATCCCCCCCCCCCCCCCCCCCCCTTTTTGATCCATTTATTTAGGGACTCGATTACCCCAAGTCTCCCCCTTTCCATGATTGGCTGATGGAGATTCCCAGATGTATCCGTAAGGACCGAACGTTTGATCGATTCAATTAGCTCCACTCGAGACTCTTCGAGAGAGTCCTTTTCTGAACCAGTATTTCGTTGTTCTCCCTCCTCCGCTGGATACCTGTCCACATCCAACAAGCGGTGTTCGAGAATGGGGTTTTCGGTACCTCCACGAGTGCTTACCTTTGGGATGCGTTGTCGGTTCAGAGGAAGTACGACGTTGCTCGGAGAGAGGAAGAAATATACATACCGTTCCTGCCGGCCGATCACCGCTTTATAGCGGCGGCTATCTGTAGTCGGCAAAAATAGATTCTACAAGAGCGAGACACCCGGATTACTCGGATCGGACCAGCAAGAGGGGCTAGTTCTCGCCGGGTCGGAAAAACCATGATCTGCCCAACCTAAAAAGGGTTGGAAAGGCCCTCGTCCCAGCCAGCCCCGCTATTCTTGATTATGAAATGCCGAGGGCGAAGAAGAGAGCAAGGCTAGAGGCGGTTGAGTCATCCATGAAGTCCATCATTTCGGTTGGCTGGCTGTACCGGTAATGTAGCTGGCTCACGTAAGGTTGGCAGATGCAATCCAAAACGAATTTGTATAGCTCGTTGAACAAACACCATAGGCAATTCATTTACATAAGGAAAGGTAAGCCGCCCTTGTATGGCAAAAAGGCCATGGAAAGGTGCGCGAAATCTACTGGATTGAAAAAGTTGGCATCGGATTAATCAATGACCGAGAGAAAGCACAACTCGTGTTTGGGTAAAGTGTAGTTGGTCGGCTAATCAGGTCTGGTGGTCGGGGCAACACGAGGCGTAAGGCGTGAGGCATAAGGAGGTCCGTTAGGAACTCTAGGACCGTTAGGAACTCGAGGACCGTTAGGTACTCGCGAAATTCTTTTGCTTCAGCAAGCGACGCTGCGGAATGAAGTTTCCTGATGAAGGGCCAGCCCCAACAATTAATGAGCCCGCTTCTTCGAACAACGGGTCCGGCGGCTACCCGAAATGAAGGAACCACTCGGCTTGTGCTTGGAAGTGGATTCGAACCACTGACACAGGGATTTTAAGTCCTTCGCTCTGACCAACTGAGCTACCTAAACCCGCCCGGAAAATCGCTATCAATTATTATCATTATTACAATTATTCAATTCCTTACAAGATTTGGAAAGATTCTTATTGCAATTGATCCGGGAAAAACACCGGAGGAAAGATTACGATTGATTCGGGAGAAACACTAGAGAGTTGACCCTATCAATTATTGAAAAGAAGGGGGGAGTGAAGTCAGATCCTTCTGTAAGAAGAGAGGGTCTTCCCAGCCGTTGACCAATCCTGGCATTGCTTGCCAACTCTTCCCGATTATCAAGAAGAGAGCGTTCATCTATATGATCAATAGGGGGATGAAGTTAGAAAGCGGCTGATTCTTCCGTAGTTTCCTCCGGCCTCTTCTACGGTTCCTCTGCCATATTCTTTTATATCTCCTATTCGAGGGTGTCCAGTTGATACTTGGATCTCGTTTCGTCCAGCTCTCGTTCCATTTATATAATGAGTGGGGGGATCGCACTTCTCCTGGATGAGTAATCGTATTGTTCACTTCTCTCCCGAATTTGGCCCTAATAAACACCTTTGATCCCAGTGATTGTGGGATCAGCATAATGGCTCAGCTCCAGTTCCGCGTCTTCGTGGAAAGGTTGGATCTGATCTTCGGCTGCTCGGATCTCTTTCTCGTGTAATAATAAACCTGCATCAGGGTCACAATGGTTCGCATAATACTCCCACACAGACCTCTCAGAGTGAAGAAGCCGCTTGTCTACTTCCACCTCTTAGTCAGGCACTTTGCGCTTCAAAATAGTTCCTAGTAGTGAGGAGTGGAAGGGAGCAGCGCTTATTATTACTATTCCGATTATAAAGGTCTTGTCGTTGGATCTGGCGGCGTACCTTTCCTTCTACTGAGGACTGGTCCTCATTTGTCGAGCATTCTGCTACTGCATCTCAGATAGCTTTGGCGGAGCCGTGGATGAAAAAGCTCCCAAAGGTGAGGGAGCTCGACAAGGATGGATGATTCACCAACTCCATTAGCTCCCCGCCGAAACGCAGTGCTTATGAATCCCGTTCGCGTGCCAGGCATCATTCCCTATATGTATTAGTCGGCAGGAGCCAACTTGGAACAAGTTCCTATTTTTTCAGTGGAGGAAATATGGCGGAACGGCTTGACAGGTCTAGTCCCCGGCCTCCTCTCCCTTCGAGGTGAGTCCGTCAAAGCGGGGGCTTCGCAACAACCGCAGTTCAGTGATAACGACCGAAAGAGATTTCGAAATTGATTCCTTCAGACTGCGCGTCATGGACGTCCGTCCTTGTCCCCTACCCCCCTTTTTCCACTCAATAGGGTTCTTCGAGAACCGGACGAGTTGGAGTGGGATTTTTAGGTCCACCAAGCACGACGCTGCAGCCTCCTTATTGATTCATTCATTATTCAGGGCTCGTGCTGGGGTTGGATCGAGCATCTTGTTCTCCACACTACAGAGCTTGATAAACCCCTATCTTACTCCCTATAGGTTCTAGTTGATAGCCTTCTATCATACTCATTAGTATCCTTGTATCACTTCATGCGTATATATAGGATATATACATATGTGAGCTTGCGGTACGCACGAGATTGCGTCATTATGAATGTGCTTTTGAGCACTTATTCCTAGTGTATTTATTAGTTCGGCTTCTGCATGGAAGCGTTTTTCGGGAGGGGTAGTGCTGTACATGGTCCGAGTACGGAGATATTCGGTACGTGCGAAATTCGAGCATTGGGAGTGGTGTTCTTCGCCCGTTACGTTGGCGGGAGCCCGGGGGATGCAAGGTGAAGTACACTAAGTACTGAAATTCCTTGTTGCCACGGGCCAAAAGTTTGGAAGTTCGGAAAAGGGAAAAGAACAGACAAAACAAGGGTTTCCTCACTCAGAAGTTGTTGGGTCGAGAGCCAAAGCCCTTCGGTGAGCAAAGAATTACTATTATTTGATCGTAGCTATCGAATCAATCCTTGACTCGACCGGAGATCTACCTCGAATTGAATAAATAAATGAATGAGGGGCGTTCCCTTGAATCAAGAAGAAGTAATTAACGGGCCTGTAATCGTGATCAGAATCTGGTATTATGGGATGATTTAGCCATTCAGCCGGTTTGTAAAGTCCAATCCCTGGTCGATGAGCTAAAGCGAGGAATTCTGTTATCCGGTTGGGAGCATGCCCTGGATCGAAAATAGAGGGAGCCCATTCGGATGGGGCAAAGGAAGCATTTCCCCAGCTCCCTCGATCTTTCTTCAATCGATCTTTCTATGATACCGGTTCCATAGCAGTAATAATGGATAGATGATCGATCGTTCGGTCTACCAACACCCCGAATCACGAGGTTCGGTAGGTCGAATGACATGCAGTTACTCCTTGGATCGAATAAAGAAATCGATAAGGGTCGCCGGGCGGCTCGGATTCAGTGAATGGTTGGCGAGCGGAGCGGTAAAGTCTTTATCTGGTGAAGGAGCGAAAGCCTCGCACTGATACGCTTTATTCATCCATGGCGAAGCAATGGGGCGGTTTAGCTGAGCCACGCGAAGGCACTTCCCTTTTCCGCGCCCTTCTTTCTTATTTCTTTATCTAGGACCCCCTATTCCCCATTTCTTCATTTGGGGCCGGGAAAGGGAGTACCAGGTATAGATAAGAGTTCGGGGCCCGGCACCCGGATCTCCCATAAGATTTGATTTCCAAATCGGAAGTGCCGCCGGGAGAGGCCGAGGATCACAATGTAAAATGCCTTATGCCTATGCGGGCGGGAGGCACAAGGGACACCAGTTTTTATCGCTCTCCGTATGGCAGGCATGGAGTTATCTCTGGACGAATAGACTTCTATATCTATGCATAGGTCTGGAGTTTTGCGCCCTTTTCATTTCTTTATTTAGGGGGATAGATGGACTTGTAGCAGAGGGACTCTCTGCCTGCACGGGACACCAAAATCTCTGTCCCCGCACTGACGCACTTTACTTTTACCCATCCTTACATGCTACTGTCACACGAGATGGTGAACCCTCCGGCTCCGTGTCGTTTTCATAGGTCCTTATCTCATCCTTCTTGCAAGGTTGGAGAGCTCAACGCATCCATTCATTTCTTTGGGGTCGGAGTAGCACCTGATAAATGTCCCCTTCCCCCTTAGCCTGCTCCTTGGCGGGCAGGGACTTTGTCATCATCCAGCCTCATCTTATCGTGCCCAAGTACTGTGTTGATCCGACTCATCGTCCCCTTTGCATCTCTGGTCCCCCCTTTTTTCCCAAGAATTCATAAGGGGGGGCAAGGCGCAGAGGAGAAAGTCGTAAACCCTGCCAGATGAATAAAGGAAGAAATGTTGTCGTACAAGCCGTTGCCAGAGCCAGAGATCACCACCACTTTCTCATTGGGCTCTCCTGCTCGCCAGTCCACCATACATGAGATGTCCGTTGTAAATGGGATGGGGGGCTGGGAGGAGGGCACAGTCATTTGCTGCCACTCCAGAGGAAGTTCGCCCGCCGCCTAATTAATAGGGATCAATAAGTAATTCATAGGGGGGGGGGGGGTGGCGTTCGTTTGCCTCATTCATCTATTCAATTGGCCCGACGCCCCTATCTATTTCTTTAGTTTAAGGCCCTATTTATTCCTCTATCCCATTCGAGCTAAACCACCCCCTTGAATAAAGAGTTGTCCAGGGGCCGGACATGACAGCCTCTACATCACGGATCTATACCTATTCATTCATTTATTCCATTTGAGGAGTGACCCTCATTTCTTTATTCATTCCATTTGAGGGGGGGCGAAGCGCTATTCAAGAAATGGGGCGCTGCGCTAAGGCCGATTTGTCCCACCACTTCTTAACGCCCCTTTTTCTCAATCAATAGTGCCCTTTTTTCAATAATTCGTAGTGGTCCTACTATTACTACCAATTATTAAAGGGGTATTGGGGGCCCTTCTAAGTACCCCTATGAATTATTGGGAGAAAAAGGGCCACTCCAACTAGAGTGAAATATCTCTCCGATACGGATAAGATCTCCCTCCTACTGGCACGCTCACTATCTGGCTATTCAATCCTATGCTGTTCAATCCGACCAGGGGTTCGATGAAAGATCCTGCATACGGAGAGGACTTCGACTTCATATATATATCTTAATAAATATGGTGAATCCTTGGCTATCCCTTTCCTGATAAGGGAAGGAGCGAGCCACTATTCTATAAATCTTGGTCCTCGTGCTCCTCCTATTCGGTCGGAGCATCGTATATAACTTAATAGCGAGACGAGGGGTGCTTCGCCCAGCGTTTATTGAATATAGGGGAAGGGCGCTCATCGTCATTGCTCTATGGATAACGATCTCAGCCAACCGCTTTCAGCGGGCCCCATTCAACAAAGAATCTAGCTTGGTCAGGCATCTATTCCCTCTTCTCATTCATTGATTTCCCATTCGATTCAGTCTTAGGCAAATCCTTGTCTTTCTATCTATGGTTCGATCAACCAGCTTCTATTTCATGTGACTTCGATAAAACCCGCCCATTCATTACTTATTCATCTAAGGTTATACCTTTCCCGAACGTAGGGAGGGGAAGGCCTGGTCCATTTCATTTATCCGAAGCGCATAGCGCCCCTTTTATTGAATAATTCATGGTTATACCTTTCCCGAACGGGAAGGAAGACATCTCATTCGCCCATATTTCAGAAAGGGGCGGAGCTCGCTCCCCCACCGCCCTTATTGATCATTGAGGAAAAAGGCGGTGTTCGTGTACAACAACCTTCAACTCCCACACAAGCACTGCTATATCGAACGCGGGAAGACTTCTTCGAACCTTCGTTCGTAAAGCCAACGAAGATCTCCGATCCCGGGAGGAGCCGTATGAGGCGGAAGCTTCACGTACGGTTTCGAAGCCGAGCCTTTCCAGCGATGGGGCTTAGGGACCGATATGATGATTGGTTTAGGTAGGGCGGCCTACTACAGGTCACCTGTAGGGATACCTGTAGTGCGTGAGACCGCGATCCACAAACAAAGCATGGGACCCACCCTTACTCGGGAACGGAGAAGGGAAACATAGCATGTCACAAGAGCGAGGCGAGGGGGAGATTCGCCGGCCCTACCCGATGATAGGAGCCTGCCCTAGGACGCCTCGCGAGCCTCCTGATGCTTTCAGAGATGAGGCCTTTCGGCGAAGCCAAGTCAATTTCGGGCCACCGAACCCTGCAACTAACCGGCCGGATCGGCGCGCGGACGTACGTTGTCACACTCCCCGCCTTCCAAAGGTGCCTAGAGGACAGGCCAGACGCAGCAGAGCGACGACCCACCCGGGAGCGGATTACCCACCTAAGGGGGACAAGAGACGGCCATCTCGAAGCACATTACGACCTACAGGCAACACCGGCGAGACCCAACACAGGGGAAGGCAACCCGATTGGGAGTCGGAGGATCCATAGCACCTGCCTACCTCGATTTGGGAAGGACCTCGTCTTCATCATTTTGGAAAGCGCCGACTGGCGAAGGGTAAGGGATCTATTCTCTGCAACGGAACCGTACGGAGCAGATTTTACCCGGCACAACCTAACGATACATCCAATACCAATTCCCTAGTGAATACGGCTCCAGCACAGATCGAATGCGTTGCTAGATCTCTGGATCTCCACCGAAAACCCTCTAGAACCAGGATCAGACCAAGAAGGAGGAAAGGGTCGAATATGGCATTAGGAAGGTGAAGCTGGTCGTATTTCACATGAGAAAAGGTTGATTGGTAACTGGGAGAAAAGAAAGAGGAACATGAAGCCGAGGGAGTGGCCGAACCAGGGTTTTTGAGGTGGGGTCCGACCACCGACGGGCGGGATGGAGTCGACAAGCCCAAATGCCTCTGGTTCAGATCCGTATCCTGCCGCCGACCCGATTCTTCTTATTCTTATTATATGAAGCATGAATGGTCCCGTTTTGGCCGAAACGAGAGATTATTCCGGCCAGACGACTAGAAATTCCTAAACATTCTCATTAGAAACTGCGGAAACTTGGATAGTGGTGCCCCTTTCCCACGACTCATGCTCTTATTCCTATTGTTACTACATAAAGAAAGGGAGACTTCTCTCAAGTATTACAAATCAATGTTATACCTTTCCCGAACGTAGAGAGGGGAAGGATCACGTCTTCGGTGTACTTCTCAGGGACTTGTTGTTCAAGTATGGCGGCCTCTTCCTCCGAAATCACCTCGTATCCATTCGCCTCAGGTTTCATCTTTCAATTAGTTATTCCCAGTTCGCCTCTGTTCAAAGCCTGTTGGTGGGCTTTGCACAAAAGAAATTGCTTTCTCCAAAGGACTCTTCTCAATGCGGCAAGTCCTTCGGTGTACTCAGACCCCTTCCTTAGTACCACATCGCCGAGGGTGATCCTTCCTCACGTGATGGTTTCCCTCATTCCGCACCCTACCACAGCGCAGGTATTACTCGATAGGAGCACTGAGCACATAAGCCCGTATCTTCGGCTGGTGCCTGGTTTTTCACTTTCCGTCCGGAATCCTGCAGGAATTTCGTCCATATCTTTGTCAGTGATATATCTCTTACCTCCCACAACTGCATCCAAGTTTGGGCCGTAGATTTTTGGAATCACATACGCTGATTTCTTATTCAGACGGGCGAGTTGGACATACAAGCCCTTTCTGAGCTCCCTCTTCACCAGATCTTTGATTGTGCGGTAGTTCTCGCAACAGCAAAAGTAATTAAGGAGCCCCGAGTTATAGCGTTCAATTATCTCGTTATTCGTAACACCGAACTCGCTCAAGCCCCAGCGATAAGCCCCTTCGGGGTGAGGGAGAAATCATCTCATCCGTAGCCTTTCGACTATTCCCTCTCTGGGGGCGGGCTTCCAACCTGATTCCTTCGTCAGCGTGATCCTTATGCCTAAGAGGATCGTACCCAGTGTCACCGTTTCATATTCCGTTCGCATCGGGCCTGCGATATATGAAGCCAGTTCCTCACTCAGGGATTCACCCAGGGTTTTCGATCCCTCCGGAATGCCCAAGATCTAATTGTCTGCATAGCGCAAGTCTTTCGAGCCGGTCCGCCTCCACATCCAGTTGATGCAAATATACATTCATTAGGATTGGAGAGACGACCGCTCCCTGGGCCACCCCTGTGTCTCGGTTCGTGTGGTCCGTACCATCTTACTCGGAGATGCTGACTTTCATCAAAGTGTCTACTAGCTGAATAAAAGATTCATCGTTGATATATATCCTCAGTTGGTCGAGTAGTTATTCGTGAGGAGTCGTATCAGAACACTTCCTTACGTCGCAGTTCATTAGAGTTTTTATTCCTCCCCGATGCTCATGCATCTATTTGGGGAAGGTATGACATCCCCGACGGGGAGCCGCGCGAGGTCGACATGAAGATCGGCTCGAAGATATCTTCAAGCACGTTGGTCGTCGATTTAGGTAGAATCTTGTTCTTAATTCTTAATAAAAAGCCTTCTTTTTTCAGAATTCGTGTGCTTGATCGTTCGGCTCCATTCGTTGGCGTATAGCGCTGGCGCATAGCACCATTTAGCCTTATTGAAAAAGAAGGGGGCTAGGGGCACCGTATCCTACGCCCCACGCACTCTTTCTCGGGGCTCGCTAAGCACTTGCCTGCGCAGGCCAGCTATGGCCTTAAATGAATGAGTAACGAATAGGGGTTGAGCTTGTTCCGTTGGGTCAATCTTGTTGTTCCGCTCCCATCTATCCGTTCCAGCAGCCCAAGACCTAACGCCCTACACGAAATGCTGTCCTGCTCCTACGGCTAGCCGTATGATGTACGACCATCTCGTAGGTTCGGAGAGGGCTCAAGGCTATCATAGAACGAGATTGAACTTCTCATTCTATGGGGATTTGACTCGACCCCTAAAGACAATGAGAAAAGGCCAAGCACTGGGACTGAACTAGCCACCTAGCCCCAACCAGAGGCGGCTATGAAGGGACCAAACCTTTACCGGAGATCCCGAGAAAGGCTTTTTCTTAGGGGCACATCTCTGGACTCTTCATCGGCAGGACCCCTCTATCTCTTTTTATAAGTAGAGGTTGGCTTTGCCCTTTCTTTATTTCCTTAATAGGGCTTCGACCTCAAAAAGACGACTACTTCATCGATCGCAAAGACTTGATCTTCAGGAATTTACCGGCATGGATAATACAGGGGCCCGCCCCCCTAAGCCAAACCTCTCGAAGCTTCAACCCCAATTTTGTTGAATAATTCTAGAAATTGACGGTAAGATGAGGTTCCTGGAAAGCGGGCAGGAAGGATATCGAAAGAATCTATTCGAAAGCCGCCCTGGCCCTTTATTGATCTATTTAGGGGGGGCCCCGAACCAGGGCAAGACTCCACATCGGAGGGAAGGGCTAAATGGCTTTCCCATCTGATGAAGTCCTATTCTGGCTGCATTAATTGTGATCTGCCAGTAGTATCCTGCATATAATGCGATATATGCGGTGGCGGCGATCCGGCGATGCTGCTCCTTCAGCGCACCATAAAACCTCCGGCTGGGTTCCTTTCCCAGAGTTTTAGGAGACAACCAACTGATTCCTCCCTTCCAATCGCATCTTAGTTTTGGTTCTGAAAGATTCTCGCACTGATAGAGAGCTACCCAGAGAGCCCGCCCCTATTGATCGAAATAAAGAATAAGAAGGGCGAGAGCCGCCACCACTCCTTATTGATAAGGTTATACCTCCGCTGTGCTCGCATCATCTGTGCCTTGGTCCGCATGGCGCCTCTGGTATCGTCCAATCATTGAACCAGCCTCTCGGTTTCCTGGTCCAGCGAGTCCTTCCCCTCTCTACGTTCGGGAAAGGTATAACCTTCATGACCAGTGTTTGTTGGGTTGGGTCCCCTGTCGTACCCGATCGCTTCGCTCCGCTCATACCCACGGGTAGGGGAATGGAAAGGCGGTGTGGAGCTGCTGCAAGAACCAGTTGGTGGGTGCAATGGTTCCCTTGAATGAATAGGGGCATCATAGCGTGGTGGCTTTTGGAAAGTCGGATCCTCATATGGAGGTGAACAATTCGTGGAAGGTAGTGGCCCACGAGCTGGCAGGATCTCCGATTCTGCCTTGGCAGGTGGCCCTTCTTTCCCCGCCCCCCCCCCCCCCTTTAAAGGATAGAAGGCCGAGCCCTTATAGATTTTCATAAGAACAGGGCCGCCCCCCCCCCTATTAATGAAATGATTCGGGGCGTCCCTTTTTTTTCAAGAATCCCCGCACGCAATGGGGGGGAAAAAGGGCAGAAATGCGGGAAACCACTACCTGTGTAGTGGTAGGTCCCCTCGGAGCTTTCCGCCAATCTGGTGGGCTTTTCGTCAGAGGAAAGGGAAAGGCTGCCAACTCCGATCAGGAAAGCTCTTCCCCCCTCAGATTCGCGAAGCGTCTAGTTTGAGCGACAGGGATTGGTCAGATCGACATTCGACTATAGGCTGCCCCCAGAGTCAATGAAAACGTCAGCCGTAGCACGAAGAGGTCTCCGAAGAGGAGAGAACATATTCCAGGGGGAGAGAGGCGCCTTAAAGAAAGAAGTAATTAATAGGCCGGTTCTACCCAAGGTTTTCTGTATGGCAAAGGACATAATCTGATGAGCTCTCGACGTAATCTGAGGTTTCGACCAGAAGAGTTGGGACGAACGGAAAGGGGAACACGCGGGCGGGGGCGCCAAAAGAGAGATCGGGAATCAAGGGGGGCTTGGTGGGTGGGCGGGCGGCAAGCAGCCATTCGATCGATCGGGACCGGATCGACGGATCGTGCATCTGGATCTGGGGGCTCCTGCTGAGATTTCGTAGTTCAGAACCGGCCCCCCCTTTCTCCAAATACCTACCTTTTCGGCCGGCTTTCGCGGGACATATTGATCCTTACTTGCCGCCCAGGAATCTGTATCAGATATCACCGGCCGATAACCCTTGGAAAAGCAACCGGAGACACAGGAGAATCACTCACTAATTATGATAGCGGAGCGAGATAATTAGCTTCTTGTTGTACTATGTAAATTTCCCCGAAGCGAAAGCGACGATCATTCCTTCCCCTCTCTACGTTCGGGAAAGGTATAACCTTATTGCACGATGATTAGTGAATTGGTGGGTCAAGTAGGAGTCGGCGGGTAAGGTGCGGCGGATATTGGGGTCGCTCATCGAGGTATGCTGCATCCGCATTTATAGTGGGATCTTGACAGTCAGTCTCGAGGAACATTGACGAAGGAGATGGTACATTCGATCAATGGCGACGGTTGCATAGGAGAGCCGGAGATCCCTTGGATCGAAGTGCGGAAACTTGAGCTTAAAGCGAAATATTCACACGCGCCCTACTGACCGAGAATCACTATATATTACGCTATTCAGTTTGAGCCTGAGCGAGCAGTAGACCGCCACTTCTATGCATCATCCATCTGGAAGAGGTGAGAGACGCCCCCCGAAATGACCGGGGCATTCGTGAGCAGATACCATTGGATTTGAATGACTCCTGCGAGGCGATTCTTTCCTAGTTCTTCAAATGAATTTCCCTGCATGCATCCGGCGTAGCCATTCGATCCGGAAGATCAAGTATTATAAAGTATCACTAATGCCTGACAAAGACAAGAATCGAAATGCTCCAATAACTGATGGGGCACAAGGACAAGAATTGAATCGAATGCGGCTCCGCATCCCTCATGCCTATGACCAGCCCAGGAATCCAGCCTCGGGATATTAGGAATGGTAATGTGCCTGTTGCCGGCAAGTCGGATTCCGAACTTCGATTCGCCCGTCTCTTCCAAATACTGGTGCTGGGTCACTAGACGATTCGCCCAAAAAACCAAGGCTGAAAGCCAATCGAGCGGGTCGCCGTGTGGGGGAAAAGGAGGCAGACCTCTCAGCCCCCTGCCCCCTTTCCACTATTTCCCAATAAAGGCCGAACCTGCAACCCTTGAATGAATAAATAACGAGTAACCCGATAAATCAAGGGCCGTCCCTCTAGTGAATGAGTATAAAGGGCCGGACCGGTATATCGATAGTATACCGAAAAGAATCAAAGCATAGGGTGAGTTCCTGTATCCATCTAGCCCATTCCAAGATCTTGTTCCAAAGGAAGGGCTCGCCTTGTCTCAGGTTGATGTGCTCTTCATGTCCCTCCCTTCACTCCGTTCAAGAAGGGGAGTTTTGTTCGGTCGTGCCAAGCCCAGTTGTCCGGTTGCCCCCTCCTGTTGCTGGTGTCACTGTAACTGGGTGAGCGCGAATGAAGGTATGTTTCACGGCCTGTTATAGCATTTCCCGAGTCTCGTGGGGTAAATCCCTTTGTTTCTCCATTCGATTCGTTCTTCCCTTCCCCTCGTTTTTGACCCGTTCTAGGGATAACCTTAGGTGGGGTTGATCGATAAGGGATACTCGGGGAAAGGCCTTTCCCTCATATCTGTGCTAGGCCAAGCTGAATCTCCCGTTCGTCCGGAGGATCGGTCACATATCTATCGTATGGACTATTTGTCCCATCCCCTCTCCTTATCAGTCGAGTACCTAAAGGTCCTGCTGTTCCTTGCTCGATCGATGAGCCGCCAGCCAGTAGGAACGAAAAGTCGTATTATTAAGACTTGTGGGACGGCTAGAGAAGGTGTTCAATTTGCTTCGCGAAGTGAAAGTGTCGGTGAGCGGTTAAGGGAATCGTTAGCTTCTTTCCCCATCTTGGCCAGTGATCGACCAAAAGCCTTTGCAGTGCGGGCAAAGCCTCCTGCTCCGCTGGCTGGGGCAAGCGATAGCGCCCGAGTAGTGGGAGGCGTACATCGGATAAAGGAGGGGGCTCCTAGACTATAGAGGTTGGGTACTTGCCGGATACGGTTGGGGCGAAAAGGTTGGCGGCTGTTGCTAGAGCATTCCCTTCGCGTTGCATCGATAGTTGTCCAATCCTTTTTTATCAATGGCCCGCCCTTTCCGTTCCACTCTCAAAGAAAAGGTATAACCCTGGAAGAACTGGTTGAATCAAGGTCGGATATCCATATATGGACCATGCTATTAGACTGATGGCTGATCAAAAGGTTTTCCCGGGTCCATTGGTAGCAGGAGCACGACCGGTCACGGTGTAAAAAGCGGGGGCTCCTCGTGATTGATAAAAAGACGGCCGGCCCCTTAGATAAACGAATCAATCAAATACCGGAAAAGCCCGCCCCTCTCGGAACCGGTCCTTCACCCCCGCCTCTAGTCCAGGCTTGGCAAAGGAGCTGATCGAAGTGTGTCCAAGGCTCTTGTCCTTGTGGTTCTAGGTGGTGAATGACCCCCCGCTTGAAGCGCCTAATGAGCAGACCATAAGTATGGAGAGCAGCCCAGACCAAACGAATTGCGAATACAGACCAAATATCCGGCCCCGAGCTCTTAAAGAAAGAAATGTTGTCGTGCTAGGTTCCAGTTGGGACGCATGTGTGAAGTGCTTGATGTCGGTGTTCCGTTCCCTTGTATCATACTGACAAATGCTTTGCGGTCAGGTACGAGCGTTCGGAAAGGATCGATAAGCCGCCTTGGGTGAGTCGTCATCGGAAGGTGTTGGATATCTGGTAAGTCCCTCGATTTCTCTGGTGTTCGCGGGGCATTGGCATCATGACGAGATGGAGTGGGTAGGTCAAGGAGCGGAAAAGCCCCCCCTTTCCCTATCAGTAGGAGTAGCGATAGCCTCCTTCCGTGAAGGAGCGTGAGCGTAACGAGAGCCACCCGCTAGGGTAAAGAGCGATAGCAATAGCCAACATGTGGAAAAACCTCGTGCTACGCCCTGCCGATGGATCCGGCGAATAGAGTAGGCAAGCGAAGCCTTGAAAGTCCTTATCAATAAGTGAGGCAACCTGTTTGAAAAGTGCTCGGCTAAAGGTATTGACAAGTGAGTGAAAAGCCAAGTACAGGAGAAGGGGCAAGCACCACACTACTACCATTATAAGTAGAAAGAGCCATGCCCCAGCCTTTTCCACTCAAATACATGGCCTCGGAGATATCCCCCTCTGTATCTCCATATACTGAGCCACGCCATTACGAGGCGGCTGGGCTGCATTGGATCGGAGAAGTGTGGGTTGGGTCTCCCCCCGTAGGTCATAGACTTATGACCAGCATTGACGGGTGCAGAAGGGCCTAGGTCCAGCCGATTTCCCTCTTCTGTGACTGGTTCGGGAAGGGGAAGTATTGGGTCTTGAGAAGGGCTTTAGAAGCTGTTGGGAATGTGATAGTTTCTATAACGATTGCATGGTTCTGGGTCCAGCCATTAGTGGCTTGGACCCCTATTAATCACTTATTCATTTGAGGGGGCCGAGGATTGGGGGATGGCTGGATCCGGAAGGGAGGGCTAGATGGAAGGCGTTGAGGAGTGTGTCGGGCCCATCCCGCGCGGCATAATGCTTAGAACTTCGAGATGCAACACGGAGAGATGCTTTTATCAGGTCTCGTGAAATGCCTGCCCCAGCCTCGAATGGTAACTGCAAATCCAAAAGTTGAAGTAGCCACTCCCATCCATTCCCTCATTCTCCAAAAAAATGCTCGGCATGACAACACCCGGTCCCCGGACACCTTGGCTGTTGCCGGGTCATACCCTTCCTGAACGAAGGGAGGGGAAGGAAAGGGTCAAACGACCAGCTTTCTTTCCGTCCCTTCCATGCATTCCCAGCAGCTTGCCAGCTCTTTAGGTCCATCGGTCATTGCCCGAGCTTTTTTCATCAGCTCCTCATTCATCTAATTCCACCGCCAGTGGTTCACTCGCGGCTAATAAGTATAAGTGGAAGAAGCCGGAAGACTCCCCATGCATGCGTGCTCTCTTATCGGAGGAGGCTCTCGTGCTCCTTCTGCTCTGTCCTTTGTCCGATTGCTGGCCAGATCCGGGGGATCGCATGCAGTAGATCGGATATGTCAGCAGATATGTCAAGTTCCGTAACAAAACTCAGTTATGAGGCGGCCGATAGCCTCATCCACGTATTCCCCACTCCCTAGTTCCCCTCCCTCCATTCCCCCTATCCGCAGGCCCCTTCATTCCTCGGCTCTTCCTCCTAAGTTGAGGATCTCATAGCTTCTCCATTATTTCAATATAGGGCAGCAATGGCGATGGAACCAACACTGGAATGAGAAAATGAAACAGTGAAAAGACTAATTCCACGATAAACTGATCGCAAGCCTTTACCTTTAAGTGGAAAGTGTGATCCATGCACCCGATCCAACAGCAGGAAGCGGAGCCTCTGCCTCTACCCTTAATGAAATATTGATTCAATAATAGGGCGAGGATTTTTCTCCTTATTCATTGAATTGAAAGGGGGGCTGGAGGCAAGGGTACTTTCTCCCTCCACGCATTCAGTATCGAAATGTTAGGCCAAGTATTTCCATGATAATAATCAGGAGGGGGCCGGGTAAGAACCGGGTTGATTGAAAGGAAGCTAAGTAAGACACCCGAGTGTGAACTTACGAAATGGATGATGACAGTCGTCATCTACTGGGCAAGAATGTCGAACGACTAGAATATGGGGACGTCCGACCTGTCCCTTTCTCCACTATCGTTCGGAAAGTAACGAGAGCCGCCAGCATAGAACGATCAATGAGAAGTTCCCTATTCATTTCCTCATCCGAGGAGAACAATGGGCAAGAGCAGGGCGCTGCTTCGGTCTTTCCAAAGCTTCGCTCCGCTCAGCTTTTCGATAAAGAATATCATATATAAGGCAAAGCTTCGCAAGAGAGGACCAACAAGCGAGGGGTTTTGCCTCGTGTTCATCGATCACATCCGGCAGCATCCATAGAATCTTCATTGGGATTAGCGGGGGTGAGACAAGGTGTAGCGCAGTCTGGTTAGCGCATCTGTTTTGGGCACAGAGGGCCATAGGTCCGAATCCTGCCACCTCGATGTGAAACTTAGTAAACCCAAATATGAACATCAATCGACCGTTACCACCTCATCCTACTCTTCATAAGCCGCAGCTTACTCCAACGTTTCCAATTTCCCATAGAATCCCCGGGGCTTTCCTAGCCACTATGGTTTCGTTCAGTCCCCCTCTTTGTCCGGAGATAGGTTTGATTAGCTCTACCTATGAGAATCTCTACCAATCCTCTTTCTCCGTCAATTTCCCGAAGTTCATTCTAGGCTTAGTCAATCTTACTTTATTAGCGTCGCGCTATCATATGAGTAATGGAGTTCGTCATTCATGGTGGGATTTGGGTTTTTCTCCAGAATCCTCTCCAAGAATTAGGATTTCCGAATTGACTACGCTATGTGTAGCTTTTTCAGCTTTCGGAAGGATTATCCAAAGAATATATCGTCGATCGCGCTAGCGCGCGGATTTTCGGGCTCGCCGGAGACGCTTCCTCCCTCTCATTTCTTTCTTTATTTATCGAAGGGGTGGGTTCACCGGTGGCTGTTGCCGCCGACCTCGTCCCTTAAATGAAAGAAAGAAGCTCCCGGAGCAGTCAAGTGGTGACCAACAGGCACACCAGTAACAAGGACTCCCATCCTCTACAGTTCAATGCCCATGTCAACGGGTCAAGCGGTTGTGCCCGGTAACACAATCGTAGGGATAAGCCGCCAGTGGTGATCCTTCCCCTCTCTACGTTCGGGAAAGGTATAACCTTGATGAAATGGTCCAGTAGTCTCCATCCAGGGTCTTTAGACACTCTCCTTTTTCTTATTCTTATTGAAATAGATAAGGCGGCCCCTATCTGTTTCAATAATGATAATAAGGGCTGAGACAGACTCTACACGCATGAAGGAACGGGATCCAGGCATATTTCCTATAGTAGGTAAGCGCACAGGATATTCAACTTTTCTCACATCCGCATCCACGGGAACTCATGGGACATAGGATCAGCAGCAGGGATCAACCCCTTCTTCATCGAAGGAATTGGACCAAATTCTCCACTGAGTGGGAATACAATTAAGCAACGCTGGGCAAGAAGGATCGGGATCAGGCACTCTAAACTAACTATTCATTCGAACTTACTGGCATTTCTATTCCACGCTGGCAGGCACAGTTCATTGGCTATAAGGTTCCTGGGCCTTAAATATGTACTTTCACCACGAACTTGGTCCCCGTTGTCCCTATTCGATCTGCCCACGATATCAAATGGATACCGCGTGGAGAGAGGAAAGGTGATTGTCGAATCCTGGGTGGAAACAGTGAGGTATGGTCCATCGATTTTGTCTCAAAACACGTACGGCTCGGATCTTTGAAAGTAATGTTCCCCCATTCATTAGTAGTGCCCCCTCTTCCTCGGAATAATGAATAAGCGAACCTTTCGGCGTCCAGGAGTTCAAGTCCGAACTGCAGCTGCAAAGAGATCATCTCGGATTTCTAGTCCAGTCCCTCATCGCCGCTCCTAAAATAACTAGAACTTATAAGTTCTTAAGATTTCAAACAAACTTATCCAAATGAGATTCTTTGATAAAAGCCACCCGATCTCAAGTCCGAACTGCGGGCCTGCAGCTGATCAAGCTATGGATTCTCAGTCCATCCCGGATTTGAGCTCGAGCTATCTCTTTTCGGTCCATTCCGGCCTTCTCGCCAACGAGCAATGGGTCATTTCTGTTCCTGGGAAAACACCAATCGATCAACGGGAATGAAAATATCGATCTTCTAGCTGCTAGCCGTTCCCACTCATTCGTCTTTTTCATTTGTAAATTGGGAGAAATGAACAGCTCCGTCAAGAGCTTTGTCAGGAATAGCTCCGATGAGACCCGGGTCGGGAAATATCGGATCTTCTTCTTATGCTTCCACAGTCGATTCACATCCATGAAGATTCGGACCCCATCCTTATTCTTAATGATTTTGATCCTTCCACCCCATCATTATCATTATATAAAGGCTCGAAATTTATGATGAAATAGCCGGATTGGAAAAGCTAATGAACTGATCAAAGAGCTTCATCATGCCGGATCGGTCGACAAAAGGATCATATCGATCGGTCCGATTGGTCGAATTCCCCACCCAAGCCCCAGCCTTTGCTTCGGCCTATCGGTCCCTTTTCTTCTCCGCGTTCGTAAGAGGTATACCTCCTCCCCGCGTTCGTAAAAGGTATACCCCTGCCAATAGCTCCTACGTATGGGGTGGTCGATGTGGGGATGATCCCTCTTCCCCGACTATTGATTGAGTCTCCCAGTCAAATGGAGTTGCCAGTCGATCTCCATAATTCGTCCGGGGCGGCCAAATACTAATCTTTTTCGATCCCTTTCCCATGATATCATAATATCGGGATTGACCGTCATCGTTTCCCTATCTAATAAATCAATAGAAGGGTTGGATCCTACTCTCCGTTCGTGTCCCTAGGTAATCAGATCCGATCAGACTGTTTATGTTTCTTCCAGTCCGGCCATGGTCAGATCTGATCAATCGTCCTGGTCGTCAAGTTCGCCCAGGTCCCCACTGCATTCTGAAGCGCTATCGTGTAACCTGAATCAAAAATCGTGTAACCTGTAACCAAAATTCGTTTGTTTGGTGAGTTCTAGTTATTTCAGGTGCTAATGAGTGCGTTGATTCGTGTATCAACTTGGCTTCGTCCGGTGCGGGAATCGATATATCACATGGCCTGAGAAGGGATCGATCTATCCCGCGTAGCCATTGGTTTGAACGATCGCTCGATCCGGTAACCAGATAAGCTTCTCACTGGTAATTGTTCAGCCGTCCAATAGCTGCATATTGCTCAAGGACGGGGTGACCAGGGAGGGACGCTCTGGTGTCGGGTGATGGGGTGGGTATTCGGCCCGGTCCGGACAGCCTTCCTTTTTCTCCCTTTCGGTTATCATAATAGTGGATTAGATCGGGTCAATGAGAACAATAAGGAAGAGCCTCTGCTGGGGCGAAGGCATCATCTCCCGACCCAATTGTAGCGATGGATTTAGTGTGAATGCATGCGAACAGACCGGGAAGTTGGGCTTAGATTGGGGACCTGACACGAGACCCGTTCAGTAGAGTGAAGGGTTCAGGCATTTCCCCTATTATTGATCAAGTAAGGGGGGGCGCCTCTCCTTCAATCTGTATTCGGCACACGAGTAGCGGTCAAGTTCGATCCGAAAGCCCCGGGATCCGTTAATACTTGATGGTAGCGTAGCCGCCGCCCCCCGGGGATATGAGATCAACCAACCGATAAATACCACTGGAACGATTCGAATATGACTCTTTCGTAACACATATATGAATGTAATAGGTGAAGCGAAGGTCTCTCGCTGGGCTCGAGGGGAGGGGAAAAGACTTTACGATCCACAGTGAGTCAAAGGCTTGGATGATTATGGGGGAAATCAGTGGAAATCGAAGAGCCGGCTTCTGCCTCCGTTTCCCTCTCGATCGCTTCGGCACTATTAATTATTGGAAAAAGGGTCGAGTCTCTTTGACGGAACAGTATACGACGAAGATCAGGGATCCTTCGCTCCTCGAAGGTAGATCGAGCATAAGTTCAAAACGAAGCCCCCCCCTATGAATTCCTCATCCATTCAAGGGCGGGCTCATCCGGAAGTATAGCTCCAGTAGGCTCAGGGGCTCTCGATAGAGTCGTAGTTGGTGAGTTCAATAGTAGAAACCAGCAAGAATAATAAGAAGGGGGGCAGTCTCCTGGCTTGGCGAGGGCCCCCCCCCGTTGTTGGGTGGAACCCTCAAGATTGGGCGTAAGAGCTCGCCCTGCGCGCGGAGCGGTTCTTCTGATTCTTCTGATCGATCCTCATGATCATTTTCCTCCCCGAGGAAAGAGTGTGGCCCTGCTCCCTCCCCACAGCTCCCTTCCCATAATATTGTATTGTGTCCGCCCGGGGGACTCTGATGGGGCAGCTCTCTGTCCGAACTCGCATGGAGGAGAAAGACCTCTCCACCACGACTGGGAAAGGCCGCCCGCCGCGTCGTCCGGTGCGGGTGCCGGCCGGATGCTTGATGGAATCGAGATTCGCTCCGTGCGAATGTTTGCTGAATTGGGGGTCCCGGCCCGTCACTATGAAAAGGCCGTTCTTGGTAAAGGACATATGCAGCACGAACCTGCATCTCGAAATGAATCGTGATAGGCTATCCGAAGAACTATCCCATGAAGAGGGAAAGAAAAGGCATGCATCTGCAGAGCCTATTATTGATCCATCAAGGACGGGGGGCGGGGAAGTTTTGCTGGATAAGATCCACCTGTTCCTGCAGAGCGACCTTGTTGTATCTCACTCTACAACCGAGCAACTCTTGCGGGACAAGAAGTGATTATGGGAAGGGTAATGAGGGTCTATGGACTTAATAACCCTGACTTTTCCGCCCGTTCCTCACCAACTCTTTTTCAGACGGGGAGTTATGATTATTCCATCTCGAAAGTTCCGGGTTCCGGGTCATATTGCCCGTAATTGCGATCCAGATACAAATCGCGTCTGCTAGCCAATTCCGGTCTGGATCGCATATACTCGTGTCCAGCCTTCACCATCCCGAAACCCCTTTTATTCCGCACCTGGGCCGCAGCAACACCACCTCGATCTTGCCCAGCTGCTCGTGCACCTCGTGAAGCTGCTTGTGCACTCAGATGTTTCTTCTGCTGCTCCGCCATGAAACAGTCGTATGCGACCTCCCCTCCCCGATGTGGCAGCGTAGCCGCCCTCTTTCTTCATTGTAATGTGGTAGCGTAGCCGTCCCCCCCTTTCTTTCTTGTTGGGCCCGGTGGTTCCCCCGTCTCCGCGATCAACTCGTTGGTCCGTCGTCCTCCTCATTATAGTCCTCTCGGAATCAATAGCATTTTGTCGGGATGCATCCTGTCTCTTCACCTTAGTAGTCCTATGCATGGTCAGTACTGTAGCCCCAATCATGGCTACTAATGAAATAGGACTGGAAACCGAGAACCGAACGGAATAGTAGGTATGGAGTGAATTGCCCGATGTTTCCGAATTGGTCCAACTTTGTATCTCCCCAGCATGAACTGTATATCTTGGAGAGGCTGTACTTGTGCAGGTTGGTAATGGTGGAATGTGATCATCATCTGGAATGAGGAACATTTCCCACCGAAGGATCGGTCCAATAATACCACTCACTGGTGAATAGCGCGATACTTTTTCGTGAATCTCTGCTATTTGAATATTTAACATCATAACCACGGATGAAGATGAAACGGCAATAGCTCCTATATGAACCACTGGGGAGATCATAGCAGAGAGGTCAAGACCTAACAGAATAGGGGAACCTGGAGTGTTGCGAAACACTAGGATGGGAAACAAAGCGGGATGTACCGGATTTTTAGCACGTACAACCATCAAACCAGAGACCGAAGCAGGGCTCGACGAAACAGAAGGTATCGTGGTACGTCGTCCTTCCCTAAGATGGAACTTTCATGCTGGAGCAAAGACCGGCATTCGAGTTGATCTATTACGACCAGCGGTCCCGGTTGTTTGTATTTCATTTTCTCATTCCGATTCCATTCAATGAGAATGAAACGGGAGGAAGCACTCACCAAGCCACTTACGGAAGTACGCATACAGTTGAGAAAGGTCAGAACCCATCCGAACAAGTAGAGTAAATAGTTGGCAACAGAGCGAAGCCCTTATTCATCATTTGATCTAGGGGCCCCCCCCTTATTTCTCAGTTGATCCAGGGGATTCGTTGTTATATACGTAACGTGACATATGTAATGATGAGCTAGCAGCTACTACTTATTCATTCCCTCATTCATTTTCTTATTCATTTCCATTTATTGAATAGGGCGAAGCCCTGGGGAATAAGAGGCTCTGCCGTTTCTTCAGGGGCGGAGCGAAGCACTCGACCCGGTCGAGGTGCCATTGGAGGAGCGATTAAGATTCTTTCCGGAATTTCACCATCTATCAAGGTGTTGTCAAGTGAAATTGGAGAACCCGATTCATGATGATATTTGAACACGACGTTTCCTGGGGAGTCGGCATCCATTATGTGAAAGTTGGGTTACATCGTGGATGTACATAATTAGAGATTTTCTTCCTACTCCTTTTCGGGAGCTCAGGATCACTGCTTTCTTTTTCCCGGAATAGGTAGATCCCTTCACTTCCACTACAACCGGCTTCATCCCTCTATTTTTGGCGGATCGCCCGACATGTTCTGCAGTTGCTTCAGCAGCATACTTGGTCGAGCGGCGAGACCCCCCTTTAATTTCCTCCGAGCAACCCGCGGGGGCCCCAGTTTTTTTATCTCCCTTATCATCCGTCACGGTAACAGAGGTATTATTGTGGATTGGTGGGAAATGGACGGGATCTTTGTTTTTCTCCCTATTTTTTTGCCGCTCCGATTGCTCATATTCCTCCGGGACGCTTTGTACGAAGTTCATGGATTTTAAACTCCTGTCCGCAATAACTTGTTGCTCTACGTGATCCTGCTCGGCCGTCGTTTTTCCCAAGTGCTTGGGTTGAATCGTCATATCAGAAGTGTTTATGGACAACCATTTTTGCTCTTCGTAGCGCTCCCACTCATCAGTCGCTTCTTCTTTCCTCGTTCCTTCTCTTTGAATTCCTAATCACTTTTTCTCCGATGCTCTACTATGAGCATTGCTTCACTTCAAGGCTGGGATGATCCACCAGAGATCTATATCCCTTTTTCCGTTCCCTTTTCTTCCTCAATGAGCCCCCTATTCATTATTCCTTCCAAGTACCCCGTGCCAATCCCAAATAAGCCCTTTCAGAATTAAGAGGAATGGGAAGGTGGGGGACCCGTCGCTGTACGATATTCCCGCCCCTGCTTCCAATCGGGGGTTCTCTTGCCCTCATGAATTCTTGAAGGAAAAGGGGACTTCGGCATCGAACGATGCTTCTCGTCGAACGTTTTCCATGTCTGTTCTTTCGCACCGGCCCGAGGTGGTGATTTTCCGTTCTTGGGCCCCCATTTTATCCTTTCGCGGCTGATCGAACGCTACCAATTACTTATTCAAGGGGGGGGGGGGGGGCAGCTCCAGATGCATGCCCGCCACATGAATGAACGGGTCGTCATACGAAGCCTTGCCGCTCCTAAACGTGTCTCTTGCCGCTCATTCAGTATCTGCAGGTCGTTGGGACGTTCCTCGGCAGAATATCCAGCGGATAGCGCCACCGCTTTCTCGTGCCAGGATCTTGTCCAGGCCTACGCCTTCATCCTCTCCATCCCTGGCCCGGCCCGAAGCTTCCTTCCCCCGCTACTCGAGTCGCCCCCCCTTTCCCCTAGGCAGAGCCTTTTCCCGCAACACCGGATCGGTACCTCTTCGATCTTGATCTCCCCCCATTCATGCTTCTCCATGCTCTCATTAACCCCCGGCACCTTATGACAGCCGGTCCCTTTCATTCCCCCTCACTGGAGGTTATCTGGGAAAACCCCCCTTTCGTCATCCCCAAGGCCAACGGCGCCCCCTATCTCGGCTTGCTATTTATTATGGGAACGGGGGGCAAGGCCGGCCCTTTTTAGATTATAGGTGTCCCGTGCCCTATTGATTAGAATGAAGGGCCAGAGCGGGATGGAATCGACCTACCTCTCCGTACCCACAGCAGGAAGCGGTACGCAGGCAGAGCCATCCCTACTTTCTATACCCCCCTACTTCCTATACCCGGCGCGCGGGCGGACCTATCTCCCTCCTATTACTGAGGTGGTTCCATACTACCCTCAGATCGGAGATCACGATATCCCCACTTCATGAGATCGAAGATCGACCCGGATCGAACATCCTTCAATTCTCTCCTTCCCGAGATCGAACTTCCATTCGATCCTGTTGTTGGTTATACTTCGGTTGGTGAAGTCGCCGAGCGAATTGAATTGCCCGAGACGTCGTAGAGGTTCGCTGGCGGGACGAGCTCAACTGACCCAGCATGATCCACTCATCACGCTAGGAACCACCATAGCATGTCGGTGGCACACTGGGCTTAGCCAGCCGGCCTCGCTCGATTCATTCATTATTTCTTTATTTGGAGTATCCGGGTGGAGTGAATATAACGCGGAACACGTCGGTTTTCTAACGTTGGAGGGCCGAGCAAGGTAGGGGGAGCACACTCAACGACCCTCGACGAAGGCGGAAGGACACGGAAGAGAAGGCCTCCGAAGAAGTCGGATAAGATGGCGCAGGCGCCAAACGATTTACGACAAGAAGAAATAGGGCCACGGGGAGATAGAATGAGGTTTAGCCGCGTTCCAATCTATTCATTTGATAGGGCAGTTTTCAGGGGGAGTTGGAAGGTTGAGATCGATATGAGTATCACTCGGCGAACCTACTGATTCGGACCAAATCTCAGCTCGGTACTCCGAAGAGTTAAGTATCTTCCCGAGGAAGGGCGCGCGCTCCCCTTTGTCTGCGGAGGCTTTCCCCCCCCCTTGCCGCCGGCCGCCTTCGGGCCCCGGGTCGTCGTCTTACTCCATGCATAAGCAGCTACCTCGGAGGACGAGGCGGCAGCCGCAGCTGCATTATTACTTCCATCATTGTTACAGGGGGTGCTAAACATCCTACTACGGCGGTCATAACCAGGAACCCCCATGCCCCCTTGAATAGGTAAGGAGTGGTGAGGTTCCCGGAGATCATGTATTTCATAGTCGGAAGCATGGAATTGAGTAGGCATTTGCTCCTCAGGGCCTGTAACCAAAAGTAGGCGGCTTCTACATGCCGCCGCCCACTAGCCACCACCGAGCCCCCTCAGGACCTGGGCAAACGTTTGCGAAGGATTCCCAGTCCAAAGCTGGCCCGCGATTGATTCCGAGCGAGTGAGATCTTTTCCCTTTTCTCCCCTTGGATCAATTTTTTCTCTTGAATGACCCGCCGGTGCAACCTTCGTTCGGAGGAGTATTGGTCCGCTGGAAAGGGAGAACGGGCAAAGATGGCGCCCGGTTTGTTACCTTCGTCCGTATGGGTGGGCCGCATTCCGGGCGAGAACGAGAAGGTGGGAACCCTCGATATAGGGTTTCTGGGCTGGATAGCATCACACCTGAAACATGTAAGTTGATTCGGGGAAGGCAAAGGGAGCATCCCGGTCAAACTCTTCGATCGGGGGAGCTGGAAGCGGCATCGATCAGAGAACACCTCAGGTGGAAAAGGCACTCCTCGCTTTTCAGGAGATGTTCATTGTCCCTTCGATCCGCCGATCCCGGGCCGGGACATCGGCTGGCCATAAATAAGGAGGCAGCACTCGACCTACTGTGGAGAGCGGGCGCCTATCTCTTCGCATCAAAGCCCGGCAACTCCATAGCACACCGCCGCGCGCGGCGCATAATCCCCGAGCGAGCTTGAACACGCATATTGAGCGCAGCTAATATGCGGGCAGCCTTGCCCTTATTTCTTTCTATTTCTTCAAAAGGGGCGGCACACCGCAAGCGCGCATAGGACCTTGCCAACAAATCATGGGCATTAGCATCCTCGCCGTCGTCATGGCATTAGCACACTTCGCCAAAGGGGGGACAGTACCGGATCGAGTCCCTTTGTAATAATAAGGCCACTCAGCCGCCATAGCACACCGGAGCACCGGCAAGGAGCCCGCCCCGCATCAAAATACCTATTCCGAACGGTGTTCTCCCGGCGATGTCTGCAACTTGAATTTAAGACGACCTCTCTTTCCGTATCGGTTCTCAGTAGACTGCCAACCTATGTTCCCGATCGAACGATTTCTCATTGGTCGCTTGCCCGCGAATGCGGGCACGCGCCCGGTCCACCGGGCACTGGCTTGTTGCCTTTTCCTATCCCTGCCCACCCCCAAAAAGGTGGGCTCCCCCCCGAGTGTGACCCCAGGGGTGTGCGGGCGGGCCCATTTACGAGTTTCCCTTGATCCATTCGGATCGTTCAGGCTCTCGCTAGACGCCGGAGGCACGTTAAATCATAGATATCCATCTCGAAGATTAATGGTTACCACTGTAATTCCGGGGACCCGAGGAACCGAGAGTATTACGACTGACTCTTGATCAATTCTGAGCTTCGCCCTCAACCCCCCTGTGATCAAGAGGTGTTTAGTGTGCCGGCACACTGAAATTCCCTGTATGTTGGGACTGAAGTTAGGGGTCTGGGCGGAGACCAGGGGGGTGGGGGGTCCCGGCCGGGGGCTTTTGCCTCCGGCTCCAGCTTGAGCTATAGCTGCTCGGCGATGCCAGTGATAAGCTTGAAACTTACAGCGAGCTCCGCTCGCTACCTGGCCCTATTGAGAATGAATGAAAGGATCCGCGAACAACCAACCGCATGAGCGAGAGACGTGAGCACATGTAGCTTCATCGCTTGAAGAGCGGCTGTTAAAGAAAAGTGATTGATCCATTATGGCTATTTCTCCGATCCCAACTTCTTATGTTTCAACTATCATTGCCAAATTGTCGATTACCCCAGATGCGGGGGATGCATGGAACACCATGAACCATACTACTCCGATCGATCCCGAAGTGGTCCTTTCCGATATATATATAGAAGTGGTCCTTTCCATATATACGGAGATAGATATATAGATATCTTTATCTATCTATATATGCTTCGTTCCCCACATGTCCTGGGTATCATAGAGTCTTTGCGGGTCGTTCCGAAGTGATTGATATTCCCCCCGCGGCACGGACTCTCGCGAATAACCGGGAGATGGTTGTCTAAAACTTCCCACCGGCCGGGCAGTCCCCACGGACCTGCTCATTAAGCACGTCCGTGACGAGGTTGTGTTCGGATTAGCTATGGACCTGCGACAACTTATGCCAACCTTTCTTTGTAAAAGGATGGGGGTGCAAAAGGGCTATCTCGATTTTCCCGGAAGAGAGAGTTGGTTCTTCCCTTGAATGAAATAAATGAATAAATAGGGTTATCCCTCTTCCGAGTGCAGCGAGGGGCCCTGGAACGAGTAGAGAACGAGGGGCAGCGAGTTCCTTTCCTGGGCGTAGCGAAGGGAAGGGATTCTTCAAGAATTTCTATCGAAAAGTGGAATCCCTCGGATTGGACAAATAGGGATGATCCTTTTCAGAATCAGATTCGTTTTGAAAACCCTTCTTCTTTTCAGTAATTAATAGGGCAACTCGACCGTTTTGGAGTTTCACGCTGCCGATAAGATCGACGAGAGCTGGGCGGGAAGGTGTTGAGAGCTGAGCGTTATTTCGCGGTTAGTTCGATGGAGCCTAGAATAAGCTGGGGGTTATATGCTTTTACCATACTTCGGCCACGGCGGCGGGACGATACGTCGGTGGGACCTATGATTGGTATATTATGTCCGGGCCGGTTCACTGGAATATGAACAGAGGTAACCTAGGGTCTCCCCTCATCACGGGAGTGCCGGCCGTGAATGACGGATACTTCGACTCGACCGGAGGCGGCTGAGACACTTATGCTCCACCCGAGGCGGCTGGGTGCAAGCTACTCTACCCATCGGAGAGTCGGGAGTTTCTTATCGACCGATGGGTCGGAAGAGAATGGGTCCACCGTATTTCCCTTATCGAGCCGGGAGAGTGGACGTCTAACTCTAGGCGAAGCCTTCTCATACGCATCCTTAGAACAGTTTCCAATTCTTCCTTGATCGGTCCCCAGCTTCACTTTGGACAAGGCGGCGGCCTCCATGACTGAGAGAAATAATGGCCCCTAGCCGATGAATAGTTGTGTAGCACGGCTCCGGCCAGGGCTTATTCTTGATCCGCAATGACCAAGCTTGGCTCTTAGATTTAAGGAAATGGGGCAGCCGGCCCACCCACCCCTTCCGGATACATCTTTTATGGGCGGCTTGTTCAACTGGAACCGGCAACAGGGGGAGAGCCCAGTTCTCTATCTATGGTGATTCATGAGATCGAAAATCTCATTCGAGTGGTTCGAACCGCCGGATTGATTGGGGGACAACAAAGGAGCTAAGCAACCAGGGACGTGCAACAAGGAAAAGATCAGGGACGGGACGAACGAAAAGACAGCAGCAGCAGCCGCTGCGGCTTCGTCAGCGGCAGCGGCGGCTGTGGCGACGGAACAAGCAGGGGCAAGAACGAAAGAGGTACATGAAAATTATGGATTCTTTTTTGCAAAAGAAGCGTCCGGCGCGAGGTGCTGCAACAACTACGGAACGACGAACGACGAGAACCGAGTCGATATTCTTGGCGGCGACAAACGAAGCACCGGCAACAACCGGAGCAGCAATAAACAAGTGCTTATCGGCGGCAAGAAAACACCGGCAGCAACAACCGGAGCAGCAACGACGATCGAGTCGATCTTATTGGCAACAGACAGAGCATCGGCAACAACCGGAACAGCAGCGAACACGAACGAATTATTGGCAACGAACAAAGTACCGGCAACGACCAAGTCGAGCAGGGTGATGAGAACCCCGCAATCTCTTTTGACGGGGGAAGATACAGCTGCACAATCCTTCGGTAGGTCGTCCAGCGGGGAGATTGGCACAGCTGGGGTTCTTGTTGCGCTGCTCGGTTGGGCGGCTCCTCATGGGTCCCCGGTACGGCGCTCGACGCGTTCATACTACACGATTAATTGACACCTATCATTTCAGTACCAATTATCAGACGGATTCCTCCGCCACTAACCCCCGCTAGAGCTAATAACGTCGTCTTTCCATACCAGAAATGCCGACCTGAAGGAAGCTACTAGCCAGTTGCGAACTCCGTATGAGACAGAGGAGTCCGAATTACATTCCAACGGAATTCGGATCGCTGCCGGAAAATGCCAAGATTTGCCAATAATTGGAATTCTCTAGCAGATCGCGCCAATTTGGAATCTTATTGTCGGACGATCCTAATCACCAAGAGGTTAGTGAAAAGCTTATCGAGCTTACGATGGAAAGACTCAGGAACCCCTATATCCGAAGAAAAAAAAGGGGAAAAGCGACGAACAAACGTTTCGTCGGTGATCCAGGAGAAAGAGCGCCTGCTTCGCGGGCGGGAAAGCTGCTTCTCTTACCGAAACCGCCAATCTATCTGCGCCGCGAGCAAATTACACGCCATCTTCAAGATGTGATCGGGCTCTGTAAGTGCTATGGTGACTTTCAAAAGTTTTTGTCTGAAAATAAAAGGCTTCTAAGCGAGCTCTATCTCTTAGACATGACACTGGGTAAAGTCATCCGGACCCATGATCTGAAGGGGACTGCCTATAGAACCACAGCTGCCTGGAGGGGTCCTCGTCCATCCAAGAGGATCAGGGGGGACAGTAGTGCTTCCGGAGCCTTTATCATCGCGTATCCCCGGACCCGATCTGTCCTTTGGAGAAGGTTATACCTTTCCCGAACGTAGAGAGGGGAAGGAATCGTATATTGGGCTGACCCATTCAAAGTTTAGTTGGATGAGAGGGAATGCGGCTCATATCTACTATTCCCCCATCACGTATATCGCATTCGCTCGCTACTGAACCTAGCGGACGGAAAGAAAAGTAGTTGCCCCGAGTAAGCCTCCCCCGCAGCTCCGTCTGTCCCTTATCCGAACGCTAGTGGTTCATTTCGATAAGTAAGTGGTTGACCCGGATAGGATCGCTCGTGAGCTCCCAGCTCCGATATAAGCTGAGTCCGAGCAAGACCCGCTGCGCCATACTAGCTGAAGAAATGGGGGTCGCATAGCTGCGCCATATTAGCTAAATGAATAAGGCCGCCCACATATTCATTAGCTGCGCCATATCAGCTAGATGAAGAAGGTCGCATATTAGCTGCGCCATATTAGCGGTCGCCTATTAATTAGTTAATTAGCAGCGCTCAATATGCGGTCGCATATTAGCAGCGCAGCTAACAAGAAATATGTGGGGGGGTTTTCCCCTCCCCATTCTAATAAAGGGTTGAGCCTTCCGATATTCGACCGGAATTGGCCAACCTGTTCCAACTGAACAAACTTAGTTAGTTCGGTCGAAAACGTATCAATCATATGGATGAAAAGGGGGTAATTACACGAACTTCACGGCTGCTTCCCCGCTCTCGCTATAAGTTGAAGTTTGAGCATGCTTTCCCGGCCCGCTGAAAAGCTCCGAGCTGCTGGAACGAGACTACAAAGCTAATCCGGTGAGATATAGGAGAAAGATGGTTGTCCCGACTCCTAGCTAATGTGGTCAGAAATAGGTGAAATGCCCCCTCCTACCTCCATACCCATATGAGTGGTGAGTGGTTGCTGGCTGGAAGTTGTTGATTCGACTGGTAGTGCTCGGTGATGTCTATAACTTATCCCTATGCGTGGCCCCATAATGCTGGGCATCTCATACCTCATTTCGTTCGGTCCCTCATTATATCCAATAGGGTCTATCTACCGTTTAGTCGAATCCTTCTCGGCTCCATCGCATCAGTGAGTGAGAGATCGCTTATGCTGCCCCATGGGAAGAAGTTGATGGTCGACCCTCTCCCGTTGGTCGAGTGTCTAAAGACCCTCGGAGGCGCTATAAAATCAGACGAAGCATGCCACGATAACGTGGGATCGAACAGTTCATTTCATTTGCAAGTGGACGCATTCTTCGTATTACTAATCTCGCGAATACCTGCCCGATTATCTGGCAGGCTTTCCCATCTATAGACGTATATGGATACATACAGATCTATCGATATCGATATTATAGAAATCGATTTCATCTATTTATGTGTAGATGTCTATTTCTATAGATAGATAGATCAATAGACATATCTAGAGATAGATAGATATCTCTATAGATGGAGATAGATAGATAGATATCTATCTCTATATAATAGAAATGGGATATGTATATTTATCTATCTACCTATTCTATCTTATATCTATATAATGATAATCTATTACATATCGATATCTATATAATAAAGAAATATCGATTCCATTTCTGATATCTATCTGTATCCATATACATATCCATATCGATATATGGATATGTCTGTGTATATATGTATATATCTATATACTATATGGACAGAGGTGTATCTATATTCTATATACCCATCTATCTATGGATGTATCGATATTCTATAGATATAGATATAGATCTCTATAGAATATCGATATCTATCTATCTATCATAGAATAGATAGATATCTATGTGTATAGGTGCGTGTGCTTCTCAGCCCGCCTGTAACTCAGCAATGATACCGGGATGATATGAGTACCTATATATTATATCCCCTACGGGAATCGAACCCGTGTCTTCGACATGAAAAGACGATGTCCTAACCACTAGACGAAAGGGACCGAGAACCCATTCGATTTGCTATATCTTCTGTTCCGATCAGAATGGGTGGAGTGGTTCGTTCTGCCCCTCTATATACGCAATTCAAGATTTCGTTTGTGTTCGATCATGTTGGGCAAAATCTCCTATTTCTGATGTGAATTTGGCCGGCCGGGTCGTCCCGGTCATTGTTTGGTTCCCCCACCAACCCAGTTACACACCATATGGCACCGCACAGTATCCTTCACCTCATGAAGCCCTCTGATCCCTTTTCCATCACCCCTGGGTAAATAAATGTATGAATCCTGAATAAGTAAGGGCACCACGAAGAAAAAGGTTGTTAGTCCGAGATGGTTCGTCAAGATCCTGGTCAACCAGACACAGGGAAAGGACGGGCGGAGAATTTCATCATTTTACTTGACGATTCCGTGGAGAAGGGAAATGGTCCCTACATCGAGGATTGACGCCCTTGTAATGGATATTTCGGTGGACAGCAGGGAACAGTCGCTCTCCCCCCTTATAGATCTTGTTCGGAATGGTGGTTTCCGTCACAATACTAATTACGCCTCCTCCGCGTGGACAAGCTTTAGTTCGGGGTGTGTCAACCGGACCCACTTGGAGATTCAGCTGTGTGTCAAATTGTTGCAGTTTGCTATGCAATTGATCTTCGAATTCATCGAAATCCTTTTAAGTTTTCAGGACCGAACCCGTCAAAGTATTACCAGTTTCTTCTGTAGTACTTATAGGAGTATGCAAAGAGCCAGGGTTATCACAGGCATTAAAGGAGCAACACTCAAGAGTCACATCTTTTTCCCACGCCACTGTTCTTTCACGATCAAAGGGCTAGAAACGAGAGCTCTAGTCTCTAATAGAAAGGTTCACTTCGGATCGCATCAGATCTGGACGTTGTTGTAATTGAGCGTACCGCCATTAACTGGAAGATGCAACTCCTCCCTCTATCAACTGGAAGATGCGACTTATCCCTCCATATATTCCATTTTGCTCCCGCATCTTGTCATTCCGATCAATTTACACATATCTTGTTCGCCCAACTGAGCGTGTTTCGAAACGCTATTCTGAGTCCTTTTTGTCTGCCAAACCCCTATTAATTCTTCATCTCTCCAAGGCTGCTGAAGTTCGGCGATCAGGGTTCAATCTTGTTACAGGCATATTTCGTCGGATCGGTTCTTTGTACCACATTGCGTCGGGGATCGAACCGTTCCGCACTCATGTCGAAGTGGGCAGCAGTACGGATTGGGCCGTCCTAGTGACCTATTTCCAGGATCTGGTTGTAATTGAATCAACAGTGATGAAGGAGCCAGTGGATAGCCAGAGGTTCACTACCGTTCGGAAGCCGGGTTCCCGCAGTAATTTCGTGCTTAGGCTAACATTCCGCAAAGCCTACCGGAGCAACTCCCACAGATCCGGACCGACCCTATCTTGTTTTTCATATGGCAGTTTTGGGGTTGACTCCCCTCGGTCAGTCCCACCCATGTCTATCTACTCGAAGTACTTCCCTCCCAGTCCTGCCTATGCCTATCTACACTAGGGGAAGGTGGGACCCGGTCAATCCTGCCCATGTCTATTGTCTATGCCATGTCTAGTGAATGAGGTGTTACGGGGATGTAACACATCATGAACGGAGTGTGGGCGGGGGTCACCCAAGGTAGGATACAGCCTATATATGTCCGCCGGCCGTCCCTGGTAAGATCTCTTATACCCAAGAGAGACTGATGATCGAAGATCGGGGCTTCTCGGGAGATCAAAAGATGATCCAGCATTCTCGTCCAGGTTCTCCACCTCGCGAAGAAGGCTCCTGCTTCTACCGCTTACGCAGAGATCCCTTTTCCCTATGCGCTAGCGCTCCTTCTCTTACACCGAGGGAGGATCCAACGAACTGTGCCTATGGAGATCCAAGATTCACTCCGGAAAGAGCTTGCTATTCTTTATAAGATTTCATCAAGGATATACCTTTCCCGAGTCAAGGAGGGGAAGGGGCCCCTATTCATTTCTTTCTATTTGAACACCACTGGGACACAGATCTCTTTTTCATCTGTAGTGGATAGCATAACTCAATCGATATACGATCTTGCGAACACCCCTAATATAGATAGAATTGCACGGGCGAACTGGCTGAATACATAGCAGAGTACTCAGTTGGGCCTCTCCCTGGTCTCCCAACCCCCCTAAGAACCCACGATGCCCCCGGGGGCTTAACCAATGAAAGCTCCCCGCTCCTGAGCCATAATAAGGCGATAGAGAGTCATAGTGAGGGTGACACGGGACACAAATTTTCTGGAGCCAACAATTCGATCCCGGAGAAATATCCCTTCCCCGTTCCGGGATGTAGACTCTTTCCCCTGCCAAGGCAAGTTCCCCGTCAATACATCATCTCGCCATTGATGAAGTTTGTTGAGAGGAGTCCCATCTATGGCAACATGATCAGTTTACGGGTCGACGTTGGTCTTGACCGACAAATTCCCCTCCTGGTCGTTGAGTGTACCGTAGGCCGTGGGACGTCAATATCGGGGAAAGAGGACGGCTCTGACCAGAGATGATCTGGTTCTACCATATCGGATCCAGAGGTTAGTCACTATTGGAAGGAAAAGGCGGCTAGGCCCGGCCGGAAAGAACCCGAGCAGTATGGCTTTGCACGCTGGCCCGGGTGAGCTGCTGTAGAGCCTGAAGTTATGACCGTGCTCCTGCGGTATGACCATTTCTTTCTTCCAGAAGGAAGTGTTACAGGGATTTTGCCTTTCTTCTGCTGCGTGTCGAGGAGACTTGCCTCGACTGGTTCCCGAACGGGAGAGGCGGCAGCAGAGCGAGGAACCCTTATATATCCGAATAGTAATAGGGGGGGCCATCTGCATCCCTTTATGACCTCACCGTCGTAGCTAGTTATGCTATGCTTCTCTTGGTCGTCGTACTGTAGGGCGCCTTACTGGCATGACATGCGGCTATATTTCAATAGGAATAGGGGCACCTATCTCCTTCCGCTGAAGCGCAATGATTCCCCAACCATTCCTAATATTGAATCAGAGGCAGACCCGAGTTATGATGTATTTCAGTGAGGCTACGCCCTATCCCGCCTTAAATAGAATCAATTCGAATCAATAGGGGGAGGGGTCGACCGGAGGTGTACGTCTCGACCGGTCCTCGGATGCAAGATTATCACCGGCCCGGGGGTCTAGCTAGTTTCTCACCAGATGGTCCAGTTCAATAAGGTACCGCGAGAAGACGCCGGGCAGGATGCTCCGAAGCTTGTGTCGATGCTCCAGCTATTGACCAATCTGTTGGAGCATGTTGGTAGTTCGGCCTGAATTCAATCAATAGGGGAAGTAAGGCCCGAAGCTCCCGCAATGACTTGACTCTCATTTATATGATCGGAACAGGCCGCCATGCTGGGTTGAGTGGTAACATTCGAAGTTCCCCAGGAAAGAACATGACTCTTTAGGACCCCATGATCGAGACCCAGCCAGATTCTTCATAGTGCGTGCCCAAACTCCTGAGCCTGCCAAGATAAATAAGCCATAGATTCTGAAGAGGTATGGTGGTGGCAGCCTCTTGAAGGTGTGTGCTCAATAATCAACTGTAATCTAGGGTAGCGAAATGTACCGGCGCGCAAAGGCATAGCAGCCCTTTATTTATCAGGGGTAGAAACCGGGCTCCCTTTTTAAAATTTAGAATGAATAAGCGGAGCCCTTATTCATTATCGGGAAACAATTTGGGGGGCCTCTTGGAACGGGGCGCCCAGGCAAGGCGATGAAGTAGCGGGGGCGGCGGTCATTGGTGGACGTATGGGGAGGGTGAGGCAGAAGGTCTCGTAATGGAGCTAGAGGGCTTTTGTGTGCGTCCCAGCCCGCATATTAGCTGCGCTCAATATGCGTGATTCTCGCGAGTATCCCCTTCTCCATGGATGTACAAATCGGGAAACAGTCGAGTTCGAACTTTTTCAAGAATTAATAGGCACTCTATTTTATCCATTCATTCAATAGGTTATACCTTTCCCGAGCGTAGCGAGGGGAAGGAGCTCGCCCTTATTTCTTCCTTTATGCCACACAGGATGAATCGGATCCATTTATTTATGGCCGTGAACCTGTCAATTTGTGAAGAACGGTGAAAAGAGGTGAATAAAACGGATTGAATCGTCCGGGTAATTCAGTAAAGTGTACTGCCTCACCGCGCATTTCCCTTGGCTGGGCCTATATTCATTCGCTCCGGAGGCCCGCCCCCATTTCTGTCGCAAACTCATTGTTCCCTTTCCAATATCGGATCTGCCATCTCATTCGACCAACGTTATCTGTCAGGTCAGGTTTCCCGCTGCTCGCTGTAGAATTCAGTACATAGTACCAGTAGTAGTGCTCATGCCATTGACCCCTGCTGGACTGGGCGAGTCAACTTGGCCTAGAATTCCCTCGGGAGAGCGTGAGAAATCGGGTTTCTGGTTATACGGTCGGCCGCATTCAATCCAAAACTTGTACCTGTCCTTGCCAAGCGTTAGAACGCGATCTTGAATCGACCTTGCCCCTATTATTGATTAAGTAGTGGTCGTGATGGCCGCGTTTCCATCCCTGGAAATCTCCACATCGAGGGCAGCTCTCTGATCCGTTCCGGAATGGCAGCATTGGGAACTGTACGTAGCGTTTCGCTGCCCCTTCTTTCCATTCAATAGCGCCCGGCGCGCGCCTCTTTCTTCCCAGGCTCGGGAATGGGAAGTGGAGATGTCCCGTCTTTTATCCCTATTGAATGAATGAATTGGAATAAGGAGATGCTGCTCGAACCAGTCGAGGTTCAGGCTATCCAGTGTTTCCCGAGTTGATCTCCGGACCCGGGGGGGCTCGTGCCTGGGAGCACCGCCCGGAAAAACACTGATTGAACAACTTGGGATTGGTGAGATAGAGATAAAGCCGGGGAACGAAAAGGAGGACCTTCTGCGAAGCGTCGCTTCTCGAATGGGAGCGAAGCTGCCTTTTCGGAGCAGGAAGCTTCCATACTATCTGAAGCTCTCCTTTCTCATCGCACCCCACATATTAATACAAGGGATCGCTCCGCTTCTATTTCCATAGTAAACTCTGTTCTTTCTGGTCGCATCCTTCTCTTTTATCTATATGGGCACCGGGTGAGTCGAGGTATCCGAGAAGTACATAACTCAGCGGCACCAGTAGCGGACCCAGCTCCTACGTCCGCCGATCGATGACCTTGCTTTCCATAGTTTCTGTGTCCACGAATCCCCGAGCCAGCTCACTCTTCAAACCGAGTCTCTGTAAACTCCCACCTTGTTGCAGCGAATTGAGCCATTCGCTGTATACCCCGGCTAACTAAATCCACTACAATGAGGTGGTCGCATCCTTCTATTTGATCTGTATGATCAATAGGGGTCCCCTTTCTTTCCAATAATTGATAAGCGTTTTCCGATGAGACATCTTGCGCCTCTCCTTTACCTCGCCGAACTTGAAGAGAATAGACCTCGCCCGGCTCCATCCCGTAACCCTTGTAATCGGAGAGTCGACCTATCCGGCCTCTGACCGATCCAACTATTCCCTCTCGGCCAGCTCTCATAACTAATATCTGCCCGGAATCTTATCCCTTTCCCTAACCCCGGAAAAGAGACACGGCACTTTCCCCCATTTACTTCAATGGGGGTGAAGGGCTCGTATCCATCGGATAACTAGGGGCTCCTATATCCATAAGGTACTTCGGGCCATCCAAGCAACTGGGATCCAGCAAACAGTAGCACGGATAGGACAACACTTTGAAAGAGCTCAGAGACATGCAACTATCTCTGGTATCTGAGAGCCTATCAAAGGTATCTGAGATCCAAGCCAACACGGCTTTGCCCGCCCGTTAAAGTCGATATTCGATATTCGAGAGTTGGAATAGGGATATTCCCTGTTTCTTGCCCTGGTTTCAAAACTCGCTCAAAGATCTGGCCACTCAATGCTGGAGCTCAATGAAGATGCGGCACTCCTTTATTTCGTTGGCGAAGGTTTTGATTCATACGATTAATCCCCCTCTTCCGATAATTAATGCTGAATGAAAAGAGATTCTGAAAGCTCCACCCTTGATTAATCGGTAGAAATGGTGAAAAGACCTGGCCTTCCATCGAGATGGAGTGGAAAGCTCTCCCCTTTAATTGATCAATAGGGCGAAAAGGACAAAGCGTTCGGCCAACACAGCGATTTCGAGAGCTATACGTAGGTCTAAATTCACTTGGTGTCGGCAATTTCTTTCTCTATCAATAGGGGGCCGTAGGTGAACAATAGATCCTTTTCCATGAACCCCTATTAAGAAATAAGGAAAGAAATGGGGATGGCCCGAGATCTTCGATCGAAGGACCGATACGGGGCTAAACCCTTTCCTATTCCTTCGATATAGGGACCCCAGATACAATCAATGGAAGCAAGGAGAGCCCAGAAACAGCGCCGGGCAAGCACGAGGATAACTCCACGTCGTGCCGGCACCATTAACAGACAGATTTGCATACCATCCCCTTTCTTTTCACGATCTTATCCTTCGGTTCACGTCTGTCCATCTCATGCCCACTTCCAACAACAGGCAATAATGGGAAGCGAATTCTTCGATCTCCCTGACCTTTTCCAGTATGGGATTCGTTCATCTCTAGCACTGGGGATAGAAGAGGAAAGGGAATCAATCAATTTTGAAGCCCGCGAGCTAGGTTCCTACCTTTCCACTAGTGGTCCTATCTACCTCTCATTACACAATCTCTCGAGCACCGGTGACCACATCTGCTAGCATGTGGTTTGGACATGGAATCGAGTCTTTATAGATGAGCTTGGGGTGCTCTCATTTCACAACGGTAGGGACGAATGGTAGTTCGGGTCACCCTTTCTTCGAACCTTGTAAATGATCGAACTTACAGATAGAAACTTGGTGCCATTTGATGAGTAACTAAGAACAAGGGAGAGGGATATGGAAAGGATGAAGTAATGGAAGAGGAAGTAATTGCTAGTAGTAACGACTTGTCACGATCCATTGGTTTATATATCATCCATGTTCTAGGTGTATCGGGATACATTATTTTCGCTAAGCGTATATAATGAAATTGGGTGAAAGGGTCCACCCCGCAACAAAGGATGGGGTACTAACTAACTGCCCCAAGACCAAGGGGGTACTAACTAACTGCTGAGTCCTCTCCGAACCGCAGGGGATAGTTGCCCATCATACGGCTCACCGACTTCACTTGCTCCGAATGTTAGTTATGAGTCGGGGGGCTCGCTTCGGGCGGGTTCGGATCACTCTGTCGGCTCTACGGACGAAGGAGCGGAGCTGCCCCCCAACAAATGGTGAAGAGCGTTTCCAAGATGATTTTGTTCCTCGAAAAATCACAGTGATTCGTCGGAGGAAGAACCCGGCTCTTTCTCAGGAAGAATTCGATTCCGGAAAATCACCACCTTTCGCCCCCCAAACCCCCCCCCCACCCCCCACCCCCTTCAAAGGAAGGGGTGAGAGGTGCATTTCTCCTCCCTAAATGGATCGATGAGGATTCTCTCGACTGGGAAATGTGAAAAGAGAGCTCGGGCCCACCCGATTCTGTCAACTTTTTCCATCCCCCCATATCGAAATGATCAAAAAGGAGGGCGAGCTTGCTCCTCATTCCCGTGTCCAATCTCCTCCATCCAGACCCGCTCCGCGCCGCCTCTCTCCTCGGATGTATCGAGAGATCTTATATCCCACCGCTCAGAATAAGTAGAATCTCTCCGCCGATAAAGAGGAGAGGGCTGCTTCTCCTTCGGGGTGTGCCGGGGGATCGTTATCTCGTGGGTGCTCGGCGCCGCCGCTCTTATTTCGCGAATGACACATAAGTATGTATCCCATGGTGTATGGAAGAATAGAGCTGGCGCACCACACGCTGGTTCCGAAGTAACGCGCGACCGGACCGAAGGGCCGTATGTGGGCTGGGTCGGAACTCGCTCGCCGCTCGTTAGGATCTACTATATGGTCATGATATGGAAAGGATGGTGATAATATAGAAAGGCCGGCTAAAGGCAGGTCCTCCTGCACCATCCGGTCCCGAGGGCAGGACATGGAATTGATAGAAGGAGGCTCCTTCTCTTCCATCTCTGCTCCGCTCTCCATGACCTTCAGGGCATCCGAGAGACCAAATTCTCTACGAACAGAGGGGAGAGGCTTTCGAATGACTCTGTTCCTCCGTCGGGAGTACACATGAACGAATGAACACTGTTCTATACCTAAGGGGTCACTCACAGGGGCCTTGATGGACCCCGCAGCTGCAGGGATCTTCCTCTCAACAGTGTCGAGCTTCTCGAGGCTCCGCTCTCCGCGGCCCCGTTCAAAAAGCCATGCATCTAGAGATTCACGAGGAAGAAGGATTTAAGCCCCCCCTGTCCGAACTCTGCCAGACACATCCAATGGATCCTCCAGGGGTTAGCTTCGTCAATGTGTAGAGCCAAGTGTAGTAGTAGGCACTTATCAATTAGGCCCCTTCCCGGCTACTGGATCACTCCAGTGCTTCCCCCTTACGGGGTCCCCTTCGGGGTAGGATACTACGGACCCTCTGCCATCCATTGCGGCAGAGCCGTTTAATGAGCGGGGGGGGCGCTAAGCGCAGTTATTTAGATCATAAACGGATCCAAATTACACGTCATTGTATTCCTAAATATAGAAATAGATCCATGTATCTGAACAGAAATGGATATATCTTAAGATATCGATGGATGAATGTATATTTCCATTCATATGGAAAGATGTATTAATATATCGATATAGATACAAATCGTAATACCACATACTGTAGCAGTAAGCCCCAAATCCTTTATTTGGCCAGAAAACACTGCTCTGGGCCCAGCCCAGAAAGCGCGGCCAGGGAATGGGCTCGGCTGCTTCTCCTCCCGAACGGCGGGCGGCACTTTCTTTCTTCTCCGCGCCCGTTCCGCATGCGCTTCGCGCGCCATTGGCGCTTTGCTCTCCTCTTATTTATTGGACGGTTTTCCCCGGCCGGATGGACCTCGCCGTTATTTCCCAACCCAGATGGAAAAGGCTGTATCACATCGAGATGTCGATTCGTTCCCCGTCCCGGTAATCAGTTACCTCTGTCCCTTTATCCATATTGATGAATTGATCCAAGGTCCGGCTCGCGTCGTTCCAGCAACCGGCGGGGAGCACCTCAGTATACGATCGCGCGCTGTAACTGGGAGTCTTATTACACCTAGGGCCAACTTCGATTCACCAAACCCAGGTTCATCCCGTGCAGTGATTGCGGACTCGTACAAGGATCTTGAGTAGATGGTTGATGTATCAGATATGCCCCAACTTGTCCTTTCGTAGCATGCGTCCCCATCCGTGTCGCAACTTCTTTGGTAAGCTACGTGTCCGGTGCACGGAGAACTGCCTTCGGTCCCCCACACTGACTCACTTCAGGCAACCTTCCGGCCGCCCAACGACCTATAGCGCTAGTAACTACTCCCATTAAGGCTGGTGAGTAAGCCCCACAACCTGAAGCGGCGGAGAACGAATGGAATTTGCTACGAAAGCCGGCTAACGGGGGTATTCCTGCGTATGGGAACATAGTAATGGAAGAGGTAATAGCCGAAATAGGATTCGTTCCGGCTGGAGCGCCCAAATCCGCTATATATTTGACACGGGTTTGCCGTAATGCTGGAACTATGGCGAATGCATCTATCGTCATTGATACATGAATGGAGATACCAATTAGTAGTGATTGAATTCCTTCTACGGTTCCACATGAAAAACCGGTACGAATAGAACCTACATGTCCAACCGAACTATGAGCTGAAGGTCTTTTGACTTTCGCTTGGGCCATGGCGGCCAGTGCTCCTAAGATCGTAGGGGCAATGCTGCGGAGGAAGAAGATTTGTTGCGATGTAGTTCCATAGAAACTATGAATAGAAACACGTGACATATTTGCAGAAATAGATATTTTAGGTGCAATAGAGAAGAATGCTGCAACCAGGGTGGGTGAACCCTCATAGATATCAGGTGCCCACATATATAGGGTCGAGAGAGATATGGAGTCCGAGGGGGAGGGGGGTTTTCTTCGGGGCTTGGGAGATGGAATATATAGGGTCCGGTTTGATTCAGGGCCCCGTGCAGCAAGTTGTTAACTCGCCGCCGTTCGCTCAGCAGAAGTTTGGGGAATTCACACGAGGGAGAACGAAAAATTATCTACGAGAAAAGTGCTCTCCGGACCGAACGTGGAAGTTGTTTTCCATCATACGGCTGTTCCCGTAACTCTACTCTCAACTCGGATTATATATCCAAGAGGTCCGCTTTCAGCCACTCCACACGCTGTCTAGCAGATAAAGCGGTTTCACTCACTGCGGAGGTTTCAAGTGGATTCTTTCGTAGTAGATGCCAAACCTGCTGCTCAGTATGGGCGCAGCAGCTACATGGACCCCTTCCTCTCCGTTGTTGCCAGCGCTTTCCCGGGCCGATGGGAGTGGAATTCTTTCTTATAAAGAGAAAGCTTTAGCACTTGGTTCGCAGGGCGGACGAAGGCCGAAGGCTGCTTCGTTCAGGGTCTTCGACCCGCAGCCCTGGATAAAGAAGGATATCCAGTGCAGCGGGGGCCGGGTCAAGAACGAGGAGAGGGATATCCCCGTAATTCTCCGGTCGAAAAGGCGTTTTCCCTTCGCCCTTCAGATAACACGTACCGTAGGCCACCTTCGGCCTTCTTCGTTTTCAATGTAAGATCAATCTTTTTTCTCCCGTTCCGATCTCCGAAAGCGTTTTCCTTCCCCCGCCGTGTCTCCCTTCGTCGAGCCTTTAGTGGTTGGGGGGGGGGGGGGGAGAGAAGCATTCTCCTATCCGAACCTGGCGGGCAGCCTTTATTCGCTATGGGGGTTTCAAACGGGCAGGATAGGCTCAAACATTATTGGAAGGGTCACTGGCGGCTAGCTACGCTATGCGTTCGGTATGAATTAAGCCTCTGGCGGGCGCTCCGCGCCGGGCGGGGCGGCAGCGTCCGCGTTCAAACGCTTCGCGCCATGGAAAGAGGCGAAGCAGAAAGCGCTCGCTTCGCGCCTTTCATTCCCTGGTGTTGCAAGCCCGGCCGAGAATCAAACTGGGCCCGGGCAGAGAAGAGAGGAGCGTATTCCCCTCTCTTCCTTCCGCGTTAGAGAAGAAGATTAGCAAAGCGGGGAAAGACAGAGGGAAGGGGAGCAGCATTTTACTCCCTCCGCGGGAACGCTATGCGTTCTTTCGGAGAAGAAAACGTTCCGCTCCGTTCGGAACGGCCATTCCGTTGGCAGAAACGATCCGGGGAGAGCGGGAATAAGTCTTCGGGAAACCTTTTATTCATATATCCGGGATAGAAACGAACTATTCGTAATACATATTGATTACCTTATATAGATATATGTATATTCGATCCATCTTTCTATATTTATATCGATATATATGTAGATCTCTATCTATCTATCTGGATATGTAGATATATCGTATATAGAAAGACGTATATTACCAAACATATATCTATATCTACATAATGATAGGGATATTCCAATATATTGAGCAATCATTATTATCTGTTCGGTGATAGATTTCCGTCAAATCCGGCCGGATGCGCTTTGCCTTTTTCTCCTTTCTAAGTAGAGATGGAGCCGGCCTCCCATTTCTAAGAATTTCTCATATTCGAGGCAGCCTCGGGCACCCCCCCCCCCCCCCCCACAAGCACCCCTTTCGACCCACTTTCGCTTGGCCCTATATTTGGAATGAAAAAGAGGGCCCTATCGAATGGATAAAGGGACAAAGGCGGTCTTGCTCGGCGCGAAGCGCTGGCTGCTGGGGAGGTGTTTCGGGGGTGGGGTACTGAAGGTCCTCAGACTTCCAGCCGGGGTTTTCTTCTGGGGGATCTAGTTGTTCACCGTTGGATCTCGCCGATACAGCCCCCCTATGGTTTCCGTTATCGGGATATCCTTTTTTCCATTGTTCCCAGAGAGTTGTTGGGTAATCAGCTCCCATGCTGCAAACAGTTTCCATTTCAAATCTGAACCTTGTCGCTCTTTCCTCGTCGACGGGCAGGAAGCACACCAGCAGCGTGCGTTCGCTAAGCGTGATTCCACTGTGTTTGCACTTAACTGGGTGGACGGTTGACCGGAAGATAACTTCGATTCGCCCGGCCAGCAGGCGGGCGGCGTGCTTATCTTGTGTGACAACACTATGGAGCGAGCGGCTCTTCTAGGCGGGCGGCTGTGTGACAACACTCTGGAGAAAGCGGCGCTTTCGTGTAACATGCTATGGTCTCAACGCCCTTACGAGGTAGTGATGAGTTTCACGCGCTCTCGGATAAGCCCGCGGTCTTTTCAGGGAGATTGGCCGCAATCTGTCGGCAGCGGTACCACCCACCCCACCACCTATAGGCGGCCGTCCCACAGCCGCCCGAAGAGGAACTGCAGTGATCTTGAATAAAGATCCTACAGCGATAAATAGAATCCCCATAAAAATACCACCAGATCGAGCACCGAACGAAGTGATTTCATATCCGGTAAAAAGATTGGCTAATTGATCAAAGTGGGTAACTCCAGTAGACCCATAGATCATGGAACAAATGGGGTAGGCCCAACCACCACACTATACGTATAGACGTGAACCCCCCTCGTAACCGTACGTGCGACTCTCACCGCATACGGCTCGCACAGATACTCCGAAATCCATCCCATTATGAGGCCTCCCACCTTGATTCCCATTTTGATTCCACCTCCCGATATTTATCCTCTCCAATATGACTTGCGTTCCCCCCCTTCACCCCCCGGGGCGAAGCGCTATGGGGCGGCTTTCGGGCGGGAAGGGGGGGGGAACCTTTTAGTTTCATTTCCTCTAGCCTCCAGTAGCTCCTCCATCCCCAACCCGTTCCCAAGGCCACACCTGTTCGTAATAGTATTTGCTGCACGAGACGACAGTTTACTACGGTTTGTGACTTGTAGGTATTTCGCGATCGGGGCTCCCCTCCGCTGTTGAGAGTTTGCGGACATGATGATGGATTTTCAATGGTCCTGCGCCGGCTCCGTTCATGGAGCAGCGTTCCGGGAATGCAGGGGGGCCGGCCGCAGCTTCCGCCAGGTGGTCGTCGGGTATATGCCGAAGTCTTCCTATGTGGTGAGATCCAATCAATTGGTTTGGGTACGATATTGTACTCCCTCATGAGCAGCACTCTGTGTTGCTCTTGTTACAGTATTTCAGATGTGGACCTCGACTCAAAAAGGTTGCCGGGGATGAAGTGGGCCTTCTCCGAACCTTCCGGTCTCGTTCGCAGCGCGCTCCGGACAACTGGATCGCGAGATCAAGGTTGTATTGGGAGTCGACTGAAGCATAGCACCAACAAGAGGCTTCGCGGGTGAAGCCGACGGAGAGGGATATAAAGATTCGTGTCAAGGTTTGGCTGGCAGGGATAAGCAGAAAGTTTGTCGCGAATTTGCCGCCCCAACAGGTGGAACAGAATCCAGTAGTTCACTTACTATATGGATGGTTCCCGGCCGGGTTTGTTTTGAGCACGAAGGTAGTTGAGAGCTTGGATTGGTTCTTCCTCCCCAGCCAAATTGCATGCGACCCCCGAACATGAGAAATCCTTCGTGTGTGGACCATGCCTCATCTGATGGAGGAATAGCAATGAGGGTTCTCAAAAGAATGGGTCCTGCAGCCGGCTCGACCTTGTCGTTCGGGCAGCACGGGCGGGAAAGATGTCGAGCATCTCTCTGCCCAATCCATCGGGAAAAGCACGGCGGGCGGGACGAACGAGAATAGGTTGACATCACAAATCTTGCTTCGCTCTTTTCTCTCTGCTCCTCCTCCGTTGCTCCCTTTGCTATGGACGACAGTAAGCACCTGCCCAGGCAAAAGCCCGAGCATAGAGAATCGAACTAGCCCTAAATGAAATGAATGAATAAATAGAGGGCCGGGCAGCGCTTTCGGGCCTATAAAGAGGTTCACATCCAAAGCCGCCTGCCTCGAGCCTTGGGTTATCCCAGCCACGAGTTTCTTATTTCGATATAGGGGTGGACGCAGCATCAGTACCCGGAGTGCGGGGCGATTCGGCATGATCTCTTTCTATTTGTGACAAGATTGATACTTTGTGTAAATAGGAGATTCGGCATGATCCATTCATATTTATGACAAGATTGGTACTTCGTGTAAATGGGAATGGATGAACTCGTTTTTCCGGCTCCCGCGAAATGAGATTCGGATCAATCGGATATAATAATGTCTAGTGAGGAGATCGGATATTCGTGACAATTTTTCACAGTGCTGGTCCCCAATGAATGTCGCTGAATGAGCAGCGGCCAAACGTCCGTCGCTTCGGCCGACCAAGAAGTGATAAGAATGGTCTTTTCCTATTGCTCTTACCGTGCGCTGCATCTTTGGAAGAGACCTGGGTGATCACTGAACATGATTGCTAACGTATACACTATACGGACAAGTTATTCCCGGTACGGGATGTGAAAAGGAGGGTAGTTCGGGTGGTACTCAATACTGTGGCGCTGTAATCTCAAGTTTCCCTCGCTTTTCCCGTTCTCCGGCAGGGGAAAGTCAATGTGGCTGTCCCGCCATGACTGAGGGAACAACCGCCAATCTCATCGGTAGAGGATCACGAAATTGCATCTGCGGCAGTTAATGACCCAGCAAGCGGAGACCGAGCGGGTCAGCGGTTGGCGGCAAAGCCCCTTAAATGGAAAAATGTGATTCAGGGGGCGTTTTCATTGTTCCTTCGTGCAAGGATGGGAAGAATACCGCCGAAGCTTAAGCTTCGGCATTCTTGGTATGATACGAATTTTCCCTCGACCTTTCCTTGAGAGCACACCCGCCTACCTGTGGGTGGTAACTTGATCGAAGCAGATCATCCTTCCCCTCCGTAGGAAATAGCTAAGTTTCATACTTCAGCAGTCAAAACCCCCTGTTATTCGCCCAAACAGAACCAAGCCGAGTCACTGCTGGATACGTCCCATATGTACGCCACGTGTACATGTGGACGCTGCGTGCCTCCCATCTAATTGTTTGTACGCGTGGAAATCAATACGCTGCATGCCTCTCATTTCCCCACCCAACTCGCCAAACCTTCTAAGTAGAAGGTTTGGCAAGGGGGGCTGGATAGGGAGGGGGGTAAAAAAAAGGGAAATAGCGTAGCTATCTCCTCCCTCGAATCGCAAACCTGAACGCTCTGGTTCGTGGCTTCGCCCCTGCCCTGAGCTCGCTCAAGCTCGGCTTTTTCACTCCCGGCCAAAGGCCACGACAAGCCCACCCCTCTCCCTATCGGTCGAGTGTCCGGTCGAGTGTCAGTACCGTTAGGTCCTGCTTACGCCTAAAGGTTATACCTTTCCCGAACGTAGAGAGGGGAAGGACCTCGAAGTGACTGAATTCAGCGACAGCGTCGTACAGAACGATTTGATCGGCAATTTGCTGCAGAAGGGAGAGTCTATAGCACCACCTTGGGGGGCCCCCCGCACGCATCCACCCACCCCCGGGACCTTTCTTCGACCGATCAGTCACCCAATGACAAATTCGACAGCACCTTAACTTGAACAATGTGGGGGGGGCGAGATCTACCACGCAATTTCCTGGAGACTGACCCGCCGGGAAGTTGGCAGAGCCCTGCCCTTTCTACCCGCCGCGAGATCCCCTGCGTTTCGCCCACTTTGTGTGCGGGCTGCCCCCTAGCTTCGACCGCATCTCGAGGAACCCGCAATTTCCACGTACGAAACATGCCTTCGATTAACCTCTCCATTTACGTAATTTCGTAATAAACTATTCCAAGCCGAGAAGCATGCCCCGTTCCCCCATGCTTTCCTATTCCCTTGCATCTACTGGTCTTACAGTCTTAATAGCCGCTGTTTCCTATGCCATAGCCCCCTCCAATAAATAAGGGTCTTTGGAAAAACCCGAGATTGATTCGCCAGGCGGGGTTCGGAACAACGAAGCGGGACTCGACCCATGAAGCGCAACATGTATTACGAGCCAGCTCAACATGTTGGGAGGCCGCTACACGGAACGTTGAACATATGGTTGGTTACCCGCACGATACGATTTCTCGGAACGACGTAATCAAGGTTCCGCTTCGCCCCTTTCATTCAATCAATGGGTGACCCCCCGAGGAAGACCCTATTGGATACGAATAGCGGGGGCTGGGAAACCTAGCGTTTTCCCTTGGAGGCCTTTCGATAGTGACTTTGAATTGATGGGGGCATTTCTCAGTTTCTTTTTCCTATCAATTCAAAGGGAAAATAGCCCCTAAATGAAGAAATCAAAAAGCCCCGCCCGCATCTTGAGCGCAGCTAATATGCGGCAGTGGCAGTCTCTGGCCTCGGGGAGCGTCTCAAGTATGACATCGTAATGCCCGTCCTTGTACAGTCTATTTTATGGAGAGCTTCTCGTGCGGTACGCGACGGCTCGTCTCTCGTCGGAAAGAGGCGTGTTGAGTCGTTCCCGTATCTCATCCTGGTATATATACTATCCCCATATACTTCGACACAAGGTCCAGAGAGCTCCTCGGGATTATGAATATGAGAGAGAGATAGGGCCCGCCGCCCGCCCGAGGCCCCGCTAGCTCTCTGATATCCCTGTTCGACACCAGGCTCTTGGGAAGAAGTGCTTGAAGCATTCTATCAGGCAGTTGTCCTCTCTCGACTTGATGCCCACGCACCCATTCCAATTTGTACCCTTTGGTATCAGAGCCTCCCCATATCCCCCCTGCTATGATGTGGAATGCAGATACGTTGAGTGTGTAGGTGTACAGCCCCCATGTCACGCCCCCCGATCTTCCGTAGAAGTTGCCATCCCAATAGTCTCATCCTGTCAGCAGATACTAAAGCGGAGAATGGGGACCTATATGCAGCATGTCTCTTGCCGGGAGACTCGCTATCCCCCGCAACCTGATCAGTCTTTCCTTTGGAGTAGTAAGGTATGCTGGTCGTTTCCAGAATCATCGATGAGATGCGCGCGTTTCGAGGGCCTTTAGGCGTAAGCAGGACCGTTAGGTACTGACACTCGACCGGACACTCGACCGGACACTCGACCAACGGGAGAGGGCCCGCCGCCAGGCCCTATTATTACTCGGATATATAAGGGTTCCGAAGCGCCCCCCTTATTGGAATCTTCGTGAATCCCTGGCCAAAGGAGAGTAAGATCCTTGCCCCCCGATGAAGAGGGAGTCGAATTGCTCGCCCGTCCATCCCCGATCTCCAGATAGGGATCGCGGAAAGAAGCTATAGTTCGATCGATGGTCAGAGCATATATGAAAAGCTAGGATCCTGGCCCCGTTCCAGCAGAGATAGTTGGTAGCGCTGGTTCCTCTTCGCCTTTCGTCAATAGGTCTGTTCATTGGCAAGTTACTTCTCGTTCCTCATCATTATGATTTTGAGCATGTGAATAGTGAGAATACTTCGGTTCAAGCTGATGAGTCCTTGCCTAAGCGTCGATCCGTCGTGAAATCCATCTATTTATATAAGAGAAAGGCGAGAGACAAGGATCTGATTCGCTGGGCTGGGCCATCGATCCTTCGTTCCAACGGCCAGCAGTAGATGCTCCCTTTCCCTCTGGCCAAAGTGCCCCCCCCGTAGTAGTAGTAAAGGGGGCACCTTGCGATTGGGATAAGGGGGAATAAGGGCATGGTGCGACTTGGCAGGGCTCGGGAGAGTGTGACATGGTTGGAGCTGGCATGGCTAAACACTTTGACTCTGACCTGGGAAAGGACCGAAAAGACCTTTCCCTCAAGACGGTCGAGTGCAAAACTCAAACTTTGGTCCGCCGAGGAGGTGAGAGATAGGGACACGTAATTATTGGGTCCATTGTATTTGTTCTGAGCCCCGCACTCGAAGCAGGGTCAGCAGTTGCTTAGACCCTTTCGCCCTTATTTCTCGTACGATACGCATGCTTCCATATATCGCATCAAGGATCCAGGGCGCCCTACTTAAGTAGGTAAACGCTAAGCTTGCTTCTGAGCCCGGTTGGTACTCGAAACGAAAGGGAGGGACTTAGTAGCAAGAAGCAGATACTGTAGCTTGTAATCCTATTTGTTCGTTCATTCTGTCTTTCTTCATCGAATTTCTCAATGAATTCTATCAATAGGTCGATTAATCAATAATGAAATAAGAATTCGACTCGTAATCGGGATCGAGGTCGAAGGGAACTTAATTCATAATGTAATGTCCAGGGTGTGCCTGGCTCTATTTTGTGGGCTCATCATATGTTTACTGTGGGGGCAACGACGGTTGATACGCGTGCTTACCCTACCGCAGCTACCATGATCATGGCTGTGCCCGCTGCAACCAGAATCTTTAGTTGGATCGCCGAATACGCAACACCCTTGTCATTCGCTGCCGGGTCGTCAACCATAGGAGGACTCAATGTCGGAGGAGATTACAGCATTGTCAATAGAAACCGCGGTTCCTGAGTGTGATGCAAATCATCGTTCGTGGTTTATATCGGTAATTTGCGCATTAACACTCCCACTTTACGCCCTATTCGTTCAGGGCTTTGTCTGTCATTTTCATGATGGAAGATCCCGGTCTACCCCTATGCCTATGGAAGAGGATGAGACGGGAGAGAGCGACAACAGCCAGCCGGCAACCCGCTCGTAATGAAATGACTGGTAGTGGGAGGTTGGTCCACCATCCCAAGCCCTGGATGAATAGATGGGGCAGCTGCTCAACCGGCCCCGCAACAACTCCGGCCGGAGACTGCCCGGATGATGATCTATATGGTACAAGAGACAGTTAGAACCGAAGCGTTGCTCGATCGGAATCCTCCATCAATTATTGGGAAAACAATTTGGGGCACCGGACTTTTCATTATTTTAGTAGTGGACCCACAAGTGTTACTCACCAATATGGGCGGGCCCAGTACGAATAGTTGAAGCTCCAACCGGACCTCTATCTTTTAAGGGAATAGAAGCTGGCGAGGCACACAACCGGCCGCGTACAGATGCAAATGAAGTGCATTATGCTGGCATTGACGTGCAGGGGTAAGCTCCAGATATCATTCACCAAGCGTGTCAGGATAGGGGGGGTCTCCCACCCCCCCAACTTTAAGACCCGGTTTGAACTTCCAGCAATTTCTCGAAGAAACCAGTGTGGGATGGAGAACAAGCGGCAGTCGTCAACCTTCGAAGAACCAACGATCGATAATCAAACCCAACAACACTACAATTCGGGCATTGAAAAGCACTTCTCATTCTTCCAATATAGGGGTTCAGCCAAGTCGTCTCCTGTTCATGCCATGCCGCGCGTGCCTGAATAGAGAAAGAGTATTATGGGAGGAGCTTTCAACTTCCACAAGTGGACCAACACAGAATAAGTGAAGGATTGGCCTCCTGTCGGACCTTGTGTTTCCGGGTGGCGGGCGGCTAGACACTGAACCAATAAGACAGCGGGGGGCGTGATTACTGGGCGCTAACAGCCCTGGGCATACTTTATCTCATAGGGTCAGAGCGAACTAAAGCTTCGCCTTGCTGGGAAGTCACTTGAGAGTACCTAACGGTCCTCGAGTTCCTAACGGTCCTAGAGTTCCTAACGGACCTCCTTATGCCTCACGCCTTACGCCTTTTCTTTGTCCATTTATTGAATAGGGCTTCGCCATTCATTGAATAGGCAAGCGAACGGGCGGGCACAGGGTTCAGTTATTTCCATCTGGGGCACGCACGCACGCACAGGGACAGTCACTTCTTCGTGCCCATTCTCCAGCTCTTTGACCCACCCCTCTTTCTGGTCCTCATCCCGATCGATTATGAAATTGATTATTCCATCAATTCATCAATGATTTGATGAAATCATTAATCAAAGAATAATAACGAATCAAACGGATGGAAAACGCCATCGTTCGAGCGAACGGTGCAATGGCTCTTCCGTTGAAGCAGACCCTGAAGAGGAAGCATGACCAGAGAATGGCTTAGCCAATGCCGGCCTTTAGTGATCTATACCATCTGAGCTGCTACGACCCCTATTGAATGAATGGATAAATAGGCCTAGCCCGCTCCCTCGTTGCAACTGTATATCATCAGTAAAACACCCTGCTGCCTGTCACTCGCAACAAAGAATATCATAACGGATCGATAGGGATCTAAAGTGCATCCAAGCAAAGCCATCTCGGTTACGGTCCCCGACCTTTCGGGGAGGAGACTTCTCTCTTTCTCTATTCCATTTAAGGGAGGGAGGCGAAGCGCTATTGAAGAGGGGGCCCGCCCGGAGCGGTGGCTCGAAAGCTACAGCCAGCCGCTTCTTAATTCTTAAGAGAGAAAGGCAAAACAAAGCACTCGGCGTGCGTAGATGATTTGGGGGGTACAGGAAGGTAGAGTGCCTCGTTCACACCGAGAGAGTCAGCGGTTCAAGTCCGTTATTATCCAGTTCGAATCTTGATCCTGGTTGGTTTTACGCGGCTGGCGAAAAGCCGCAGCAGCGCAAAGCGAAGCGATCATCTTGCGTCTTTGTCAATGTCGTATGTTGGCGCCCGCCGGATCCAACTCGTGCACCCCTGTTGTCTCCATTACGGGAGGGTTAAGACCTGTCCAGGCTATGGAACTGTTGCATAGAAGCGGACGACGCGCAAAAAATCCCGTGTCAGTCCTTCCCCTCTCTACGTTCGGGAAAGGTATAACCTTCGGGTTTTCCGTCCGTACCATTGTCGGGTCAATGTCTCCTGCATCCAGCGTCTTTCTCAGTAGTGGAAGTAGATATCATCCATTGACCGAAGCGTAGCGAAGGAAAGGCTGCTGACCGAGGGGAAGCTTGGGAGTATCTAACCAATGCTCACCGAGGGCTTTTTTGAGGAGACTCTAACTAATGCTCAGATGCGGCGAACCCCAATTCGTTCATGATTAATGCTTCGAAAGCAAGATCAAGTTTGTCATTTAAGATTCTTATTACGCCATTTCATTCGACCCTCATCATTTGATGGAGCTGTATCATTCTATTCCATATAAGGGGCCAGCTTTGATTTCGGAGCAGTTGCAGACCCTCTTGATCAGCGTTCGCCGTGCCATGCGCTTCCGGATCAGTTGTGCTTTCATCCTCAGCTCCAGTAGGAACTGCTGCGGCTTCATCAGTGACTTAACCGCGGGCTCTACCACAAAAAATGTATCTGAAGAATCATGCAGTTCCTTAGCGGTCGTATATTAGCGTAGCCCCTCATCGTTATTATTATATGGGGTTTTCCTCATCTGGATCTCATTGATCGTAAATCTTATTAGGTTTCGTCAACCATGGAACGGTGAGGTGATGGTTGTTGCCGGGCCAGCCCTTGCATTGAATGGCCATACGGAAGCCAGCGTACGGATTGAAGAGCCAGTGAAAAGGCGTACGGATCGATGACATCTCCTGAAGTGTGCCCCCTTCATTCAGTGAAGGGGTATTGCCCAGTAGCCGTAGTCCACAGTGGTCCAGCCCAGGCCTTCTCCGGCCTAGGTCCAGAGCAATGGCCTTGAACCGGCCGCCTGGGAACATAGAAACCTTGAACCTGTAATATGGTGGCGCCGGCCGGCCCCCCCTTTTGATTATTGTATAGAACAAAAAACGATTCCCGGAAATCCTCCATCCATTTGCCGCAGCAGCCTTGCCCTCTGTAGTATACCAGACCAGCGTAGTGCATCATAGGGGAAAAAACGGAACTTGGTCTTGTAGAGATCGAAGGTACCATACGAGATGGAGCGCGACATCGCACCACTTACGGATTGTTGACAACTGGAAAGGGCTGTCACCTTGTACCTATAATAGTATTCCCCCATCATTTCTAAAATTCCCTTCATTGTGGTGCCACCAGCAAAGGTCGCAACTGATGAGTAAGCCTTATATAATAGAATGCGTCCTTCTATTTTTCGTCCTTGGTCCAGGTAAATCCTCAATCATATCTGAACCGAACTTTCCAATTTTCGGATTGCATAGTTTTTTGGTTCGCTCCACAGCGGCTCCATATACCCAATTCGTATCGGAGATAGATTTGTGATGTTCCATCATTTGCATGCATTGTTCGAGAGTTGCCCGCCCTTACTTATACAACGTGTTCCCAGCCCGTTAGCCGGATACTGAGCCGTCCGGTCCAACGGAACAATTACGACCGCCCTACGGAGCGGAACAAGCCATCGCACCGGAAGGGGGCTTCAGGAACCGAAAGGGAAGCCCCCTAGTCGAGCCAGCTCCTCCCGCCCCTATTAATATTAAGTAATAATAGATAGGCGATCTTGCCCCATTAAGATTAGGGAATAAGAAAGAGGGCTATGGAAGTAAGCATGAACCAAAAAATTCGATATGTCCTTCCAGCTGGCATTGCTAAATGCTTCGATCGGATCAACCATGGAGCAAGCTCTCCCGGATGAACCAAATACGATTCCACAGATGCGGGGGCAAATAGAAGCCGTCGGAAGAATCTTGGAGGAGCTTCTCCTGCCGGAACATATGGCCGCAAGAAGTCATATCCCCTCTCTTAGCTGATATAGCATCACACGGGAGGGAATTCAAAACATCGATTTCCCCAAATATGGGCTCATGGAGAAGCGTAGTGGGCCAACAGAGAAAAACCCAAACCCACTTTCCATATATATAGGGAAATGCCGGGCGGGGTCTTCCATCGTCCGTCCGGAAATGAAGAGCATGGAAAAGAATGGCTCCTAAATTCTTCAAATGGCCGGCATTCGTGGGCCTGTCCGGTCATATCGAGAGTCGGAAAGCGTTGGAATGCTGTTACTTCTCCCCATTCGATCAACCTTGAATCTTTTTACTGAAAGATCCTCTCCCGTAAGCCATAGACTTATGCCGCTTCAGAAGGGCCGATACTTCTGAAGGGACGCTTATGCCTTCACGGATGCGCTAACCCCGCGAAGCTCGACTCAGCGAATCTCTACTTGACTCGTCCAGCATCTCGATGTTCAACTTCGTATCCTTTCGCTCGAGAAGTATCCCTCTTATTAAGTACGGAGAATCTATGAGAGAATCTGATTTCCGAGCACTGGCTTAGGGGAAGCACACCGAGCAGTGGCTTCAGGCAGGCACATTCTTGTCCTTCACAACAACTCGAGCGTATTTTTCTATCCAATTGGAATCTTTCTTGACCTTCCAGAATCATGTTCGATTTAGGTATTCCTAGAGGGTGCCCGATCAATTCGTAAATTGACCAGAGATCATATCGGTTGCTTTCACCTGTTCAATCCGCTCCACGACGAGGAACGAAGTGGACCCCAAGGGTTTGGCTATTGAATAAAGAGAATGAGCAGCCCTTCTCCTTCTTATTTGATTCAATATTGAATCAGGGGCGGGCAGAACGGACCTCTCATCTTCTTACCTGTGACAATACAATCATATCCCTACTCATATGATACATTCATATCCATAACTTTACCAACATATCCCATTATTACAGACGTTATTATTGCATCCATAATATTTCATCGAATATGGAATCTAATTACTCCTACAATATAGCCGGTAAAGCCAGATGATATAGCCTGTTTCTACCCTTTGCGATCATTTCGAGTAGGTGGGTGTTTCCCCCGGAAATGTGCGTTTTACCCCTCCCAACAGATTCTGTATTGGTTGTTAGGTTTTTCAACGGGTGCGTTGTCTCTCTCGGTATTGGGTCAAATAGGTCCCTCCCGAGTTCCGTTCAGTTCGACCCATACCATTAATATCAATGAGGTGTCGCTATGTTTTCCCTGACTCATAGGTGGGTGGATGCCTCATCTCTAACACCATACGTAAGTAGCATCATACATAATAGAAGTGCCGCCATACTACTGCATATGGACATCATACATAAGAGAATTGGCTCCATGGTCTTGGTGGGAATAAAGTGGGGGTTGCCCTCCGTCTCTATTCCCCGAGCTATCCTGCCCCTTACTCAATTAGGAAGAGGTACTTCACTAAGAATAGGGCGGGTGTCATGTACCGTGAGGAGCTTGACGGAATAGCGCCTCCATGTTAGCATCATTCCGTTATCACGGCCCACCTATTGAGCTTGCCCGGCATTACCTCCTTATGAAGGTAGGTGCCGGTCCACCGACCAGTGCTTGATTCAATAATGCCCAATTCAATATTCAATTCAATAATAGGGGGCCCCCCGCTACGCTCGGGAGAGGTATATCCTTTTCCTCCAACAATTCATGTTCCTATCACGTTACAGCACTCCCTGTACCTCATTCCTTCCCCTCTCTACGTTCGGGAAAGGTATAACCGAACAGAATTGAGGGGTTCGACACATTGTTCAGGATCTTCCTGTCAGAGATCAGCAGCGTGTCCCGGTGACCCGATGACCGTCCCACACAGTTAGGGCCCCCGGGGATTCGAAAGACGGAGTCCTCCGTTAGAGCACGGCCGCCGCCCGGTATCTGACCTAGCAGCATGTCCCTAATATCTCCACATTACATATTGTGTGAGGGGTCCCTATTGTCCACTACTAGATAGACCCGGATATTCCCGGACGGAGTTAGGCATTTATAAGCTCTTCTTCGCAGGCCTTTTTCCGTTACTGGTCCCAAGCTTTATCTTCAGACCGAAAGCTCCGCATCTGCGGCACTCTCTATCCCTTCTTTCTTTCTTTCCGGGGTGATGTCTCTGATACTTCCACGGTCCGAGAAGGAGGGGGATTTGGCATCGGCCTTGCGAGTCGTTTGATAAAGCCCACATGTTTCTGAAGAATTAATAAGGGGCTGGGATCGGAACAGATCGAGCGGTACACGCAAAAGAAACCACCCGCTCCTGACCCCCCTTTCTCGTCCCTAATCATCTAGTGGCACACCGCTAGCTTTTTTTATGAGTAGTACGAGAAGGACATTGATTTTGATCCATTCATTTATGGACCCCATACTGTCCCAGGCGAAAGGCTCTTTATCTCTATTTATTAATCTATTTAAGGTCCGTGCCGCAATTGATCTGAACGGCTGGAGCTCGTATCAATGACAGTGTATCAGTTTCAGGCATTTGCAGAGAGCTTTGGACCAGACGGAGGAATCGTGGTGACAGCCTGTGACAATATGCTGGGAGGGCACAAGGCATATCGAGGATCGAGATCGACGCATACCTGTAGTGGGAGGCATTCCCGTCCACATCGCGTCCGATGGAAAGACGCCTACAGACTGTATCGAGCGTGCCGGCACCTACAGTTTCCGATTGGTCCCAGGCTCTACGGAGTGACTCTGGTACCGGTCGCCCCGCCCCCCTCTTTCGTGCGTGCCCCCGGCACCAAAAGTCATCGATGGTCGGATCGATGTCTGGATGATTCAATCAGGCTCTTACCTCCTTTATATCCCTCCGGTCAGTAGAGAAGAGTGCCATCCTGGCACATATATATATGGGGGGGGCGATAAAAGGCCCCGGTCGGAAGAGATGTACAAGAAAGATCGATCCTTCCCCTCTCTACGTTCGGGAAAGGTATAACCAAGGGGTAAGGCACAATAGAAGACTGGTTGTTGTTCCGCATAAGAGAAGACTGGTTTCCAGTCGACCCGGTCGCAGGTTCAAATGCTGCTCTGAACAATGCGGTTCTTCAAATCTCTCATTCACGTCGATAAGTTGGCTCATCATTCTTCTTATTAGATAGAGGGGCCTGGCACGTAAGGTTGACCCTGGGGCACGGGATTGATAGCTTCGGCGTAGCACCAACCTGGGGGGGAAAGTGGGGGCGGGGCGTGCTCCACATTCCGTGCCCATCAATGGGAGCGTGCATTACAAGCCAAGCTGGGGCCGTTCCGTTGACAAAGCGCACCAGGACCAATCCTTGGCATGATGCATGAGACCAACAACTACGACTTTTTCCACCTCAACACTTTGAAAGGACGAACTCATCATTCGACCGCTCAAAACCACACTTTGTTCATTCGTTGATCTCCAAATCCTTCGTTCCCGATGGCGGAAATCAAGTTGATGAGTCGCTTCGACACTCCGAAACTAGTTGATCGCTGCCGGGATCGGTCATGAAAATGAACTATCGACTAGGAATGATCGGGCTAGAGCAGGCGGCCCTCATGACCAGCAAACATTAGCAGGGGACCGCTGAATAATTATTGTGGCGTGAAACTGCTTTTGTTGGTCGCAGTTCCCCCTATGTCCGACCTATTCGCCGTGGCCATTGACTTATTAACAACTGTTGCTCACTTATTAACTCGCTTTTTCCGGTGAAGAGGCCGTTTTTCTCGAATCGTTCCTCTCGTCTCTTCGAATGGAAAGCAGTTGATTCGGATTTCTAGAAAGACTTCTATCTAACCAAAGTGAATCGAAATTCGATGGAATTGAATCGAATGAGGAGTTTCGCTCCGCTCGCGACGTAAGGCTCGCATAATCATCCGTGGTATGCTTGGCTCGCGATGGGAGATTCGACGGAATTATGATTCATCTCAAACTCGTATCCCCTGTTATCTCCGTCATCGCCATCGGACTCGCAATAAGACTCCTGGTCCACATCGCCATCGTCGGGATCCAGGTTCTCCTTCTCGTTGGACTCTCGATGGGGTCCTAAGCTTCCCGTCCTCCCGGGTATTTGAAGCATCGCTCTTATCGAATACTCCCGACATGAAATATTGAATGAAATAATAGGAGGGTCGACAATGAGATTTCCGGCAAGCCCAAGGGATAAAAAACGGAACGACCAAAGGAGAATCCCTCAGAGTTGCTACACTCTCACTTCTCCTCCACTAGCTCATTCAGGTAGAATCCCCCATTAATGATCCGATAATACTAATATAAACCTTCCCCACTATGTGGGAGTAGAGAATTACGGTATGCGATGATGAAACTTGGTCCCGGCGCATCAACTGACTTGGCCGCTACTTTTTCTCCAGGTGGGGGTACCGCCCGCCTCCCTTGATGATGAGCTAACTCGATCCTCCAGGAATGGGATCGACAACCTGGCGGCTTTGACTGTGGCAAGTTCTTCGATAGGATTAGTCGTAACAACTCCTATTTCTTCCCCCTCCAATTTTTGCTCCTCCCGAAGCGAAGTGAGAGATGGATCATCTGGACCAAACGGGTCCTACTATTGATAAAGGTTCTTACCCGACCTCGCTAAGGAATAAGTAGGGATACCGGGAGAGGGTCTTTAGACACTCGACCAACGGGAGAGGAATGTACTTGTTGGGAGTGGTATACGGGTGGGGTAGAGAGCCCCCCTACTTCGTCTCCATGAAGGGGGATTTCTTCCAATAGGAATTCTCTTGCCAGAAAAAGGGGGATAGTCCTCGTTCTCCTCCTGCGGCCCAAAGAAGTAATTGATAGGCGAGGAGCGCTATGGCCTGGAAAAAGCCAGAAAATCACTTTCTCTCCTGCCTAGAAGAGTCGGTCGAGAAGGCCCCCCCGGAAAAAGAGCGATAGATAATTACGTTCCGGGTCGGTGGAGAAAGGATATTATCGAGAAGCTCGCTCGCCTCTCCCTGCTGCCTATTTTATATAAGGTCGCAAAGGGAATAAGAATCTTCTCCGGTCGTTTCCGTTCGGTTGCACTAAACACAAGCGCTGGGATTTGAACCGGTTCTCCCTGGCCAACAAACACGGCAGTGTCATCGAATTGCCGGTCGAGGCTGGGTTAGCCCCCCCCCTAATGAATAAACTGTTATTCGCCGGTCGAAGGCTCGGAAAAGACCAATGATCATCCCACCCACTATTTGGAAATTTTTGTTATAGGAGCGAGATACAGGAGATCTTTTCATGGAAACGCGCGTGTCCTAGGTTATACCTTTCCCGAACGTAGAGAGGGGAAGGATGGCTGCTGCCCCCGCCGGCGGGTGGAGAAAGAACCTGAAAAATCCTTTTCGTAGGAATCGAATAGGAGGAATGGAAAGAAATGAATGAATGGGAAATGGAAAGGAATGAATGAACAATCCCTGGAAAGATAAGGAAATAGATGGAGGAACACGAAGGCAATCCTCAGATTTCCGCTCTTCCCGAAGTGAGCGAATTGCATGTAGAGAGAATCGTAGGGGCTTATAGTTTAATTGGTTGAAACGTACCGCTCATAACGGTGATATTGTAGGTTCGAGCCCTACTAAGCCTATTCCTTTCCTTTCCCCTGCAGTAAAAGTCCCCGCTTATCCCCGAACAAAGAGAAGATAAGGGATAACCGGGCTTACTTGCTGTATCCCTGCGTCCTTGCACGGCTCGTTCTTCGAGCCCTGCTTTTCTTTTCCCCCTTCGGGCCCCCAGGTTACCACCGTATGGAGTATAGCCAAGTGGTAAGGCATCGGTTTTTGGTACCGACATGCAAAGGTTCGAATCCTTCTACTCCAGATCTGTGCAATTAGGTTATACCTTTCCCGAACGTAGGGAGGGGAAGGAACTGGTGCTCTTAAATTCCAATCGGATCTGTCAAGAGCGAGCTGACGAGCAAAGCAAGCTTCCCAATTTTTCGCCATTCGAAAACCTATCCAAATACATGAAGGTCAAGAAGGGTGGTGGAGGAAAGTCAAATGCAGTCAGTGTCACGCCTAACTCCATCATCCAGTCCCGAATCTCCGCCGGCAAATGATTTTGAGTCAATAGGCCACCGCTGTACTACCACTACCACTACTTCCAGGTAGGTAGGCGACCTGGATAATGCTGGAACAGATCGTCAAAAAGGTTTGATCCCTTTCCTGCTAAGGGAAGGGGACTGACTCCTTGATGGAGGATCTGATCCTTCAAAGAGATTCTTGCAAGCCGCCCCTGTTGTTGCCTCCGAAAGATCTAACGACGACATGTCAGATCTTGCTATCTAACACTTCTTGGAGACCCGGTTGTTGCCACTTGCTATCTCCGATGGGACCTTTTGACGGATGCTCCTTCCTGTTCCATGGCTAGAACCATCAACCACCACAATGGGCGGCTTGCGACTCCGTCCCGATCGGGCCGTTCATCTTTTCGGGGGGGAAAGGGTGAAGGAGGGAGCCTAGGCGGCGTCCCTTACTTTGTAAGGAGTGGTTTCCTTATTCTGCCTCTCCTCCTGGGAACAGCCAGCCTTCATCCGCTATTGTTGCGAGGCTGCTCGACAGCACGTGGAGTTCACTCTCTCTTTCGTTCGCGAAGTTTCATAAATTCGTGATGTACTGCTAGCATTCCCGGCCCAGTTGGATGGAGCAACAACCTTCTAAGTCGATGGTCACAGGTTCGACCCTTGCAGAATGCACTTCAAGTATTTGACTGTTCCGTCGTGGCCTCCCGCAATAAGTCCCAACCTCATGCTCTCTCTGTGCTATCCAATATTTAGTACTTCACCCGGTCCTTGCATCGCATCTTTTTGGTTCGGAACGTTCGAACGGGAGCCAACAGAGAAAGGTGGCTCTCTCGAACGGCGTAATCCGAATGAGGAGGAGCTTCGGTATTTCTTTCGGTTTTCTATAATGTTTCTCATAGCTATAATTCGGTCTTATCCCTATCCATAATAGGTGCAAATTGGATTGATGTGTACTACTTTACCTGGTGTTCGAACTAGTAATTAATGGTCAATTTCGATCTGTCCCTTCGGTATGCGTTGTGAACACTTTCATTTTTGGGATGACGTCTCATCTCATCTTCTCTGGAGAAGCGAGAATCATCGGAACGAATAGAGCAGATGGTCCAACCACAGAACTTCTTCTTCTTCATCACTTCCATGGTCGTGCCTCGTGGCACGGCAGCACCCGTACTATTGAAATGGTTCGTCAGTAGAGATGTTCCCACAGGTGCTCCTTCTTCCAGTGGCACTATAATTCCTATTCCTATATCTCCATTACCTCTTGTAGTCTATCTACATCCCAGGGAATTCATACGCTCCATGGACGAAGCGAAAGGTATAGTGTTGGTCGGAGCAAGCCGCCCTATTCTATTACCAAACAGAATTGGGAGAGGCTCGCCCGGAACTAGAGCTAAAAACGCATCATTTTGCTCCGTTCTCGTTCTTCATTTTCTTCTTCTCGGATTCATGGGAGACTTGTCATATCCAGAATCTTTCCGCGGTGTGCTCCGTTTACTATTATTTCGTACCCTTTTCTTACCATATAATCATGGGCGCGATAGGTTAGCGAACAAAGGGCGTGAGCGGGCGCGGGGAATCAAACGCCAAACGCTTCGGCCCAACGGGAATGAGCAACGACGAAATGACAGGATAAGGTGCCCCGGGAGCTTGTGCCCCCCCCCACCCCCCCATTTGGAAAGGAGGGGCGGAGGTTTTGGGCCTGTAGCTTTCCCCGTCCCCCCTTCGTCGGGTGGTGCTTGTGGGGGGGGTGTGCCACCCGAGGCAGAAATTGGGCTTGAAGCGCGTTCCCTCGCCTTACCAACGAGTCGACTGCTGATGGCTGTTGGTCACGGCTACTACCGAAAAGCTCCAATGAATATGAAGATTTCACATGGAGGAGTGTGCATCTCTATTATGGGTGTTATTTCGTCGTGCGACCCGGCGGCTTATGTGCGACCATAATTGCTTTCAGGCCCACGCCTCCTATTTCTTCAGGGCGGGCGGCGTGAACTCTGGTTCAATTCGGGTATTCAATCCCGCCGCTGAGATGCTCAGTTGACTCCTGAACCCTGATAGGGAGATGGCTTATCCCCAAATTCGTGCATGAGGGTCGGGAACTTTGGATGAACCAATGTGAATGGGTGTAAGCTTCGCCGCTCGGAAACACCCAGTGCTGACCACACTGAGAGACACTTGCCGAAGGAGTAATCACCGCAGGTAACGCCAGTTGGCGAAGTGGCGTTAAGCATCCCCAGCGGTACGAAAAGAGAGGTCGTGATGATACCATCTACGTCCGTACCGCTCCTCGTGGAGTAGATCCCACATCCAACCATTTGACCAGGGAACGGGATAATTCCCACCAAGTCCCAGTTCAACCGGCGGGCCAGCCGGGCCGTGGGCGCGGTGGGAACAGGATCTTCCCGAAAAGCCAAAAACTTCGGCCCGGGCTCGCGTCAGCATAGAATGAAGGGGACGGCCCTGATGTTGGCAAAGCCAACCACGCCCACCCCTCCTTTTTCTATAAGGATGGGTGGGGCCGGGTTGCGGGGAAAAGCGGACGTGGGGACTCGGGGCGCAGCGTAACAATGGCGAGGAATGAGCGGATCTTTCTCTGCTCTGATAGGTGTCCAAAAAAAGCCGATTGGTCAGACGACGACTACTTATTAGCCGCCGCTTACTATATTCTATAAAGAACGTATATCACATAAATAACGCGAAGCTCCCGGTTGGGCAAGGAAAGGGGGAAGAAGCTTGCTTCTTCACAAGCTTATTCTATCCCCGTTCCCCTCGGACGTCCCGACAGCTGCTGGGGGCCATCTCTCCCTTACTTTCCCTGGTCTTCGGCCCCATGGGAAGAGCCGTATGGGGCAAAAACTCGTCCCACGTACGGTTCGGAGGCCGAGCCCCAGCAGTAATGGTGCGGCTCAGGTCAACTAACACGAAAGAGATACAGTTCACTCAACGATTGCCTTTGGGTCCCGAACTCCATATGGGGAAGGAGCGTTGTTGTTTGCGAGGTCTTGATCATTCACATGGACCCACTTTTCATCCCATTTGTGGTAATTCGATGATCTATGAACCGTCCCTAACGAACCCATTCATGTTCGAGCATGATGAATCACTTCGTGCCATAATCGACCTGTTGCCAATCCACTTTTCGGCCTCATATGAGAATGGAAAACTGGATCATTCTCTGCATCGTGAGAGATCGTGGTGGATGAAGAATCGCGAACATAAGAATTTCTGGTTGACCATGTTCCCAGAAGAGAGATACTTTTTCTCCATTCGAGAAACGACGAGCACGACTAAAGTTGCTATACATACAAATTCATTTACGGATCCATATGCTCCGATTGGAACTGGAAGTTTCGAAACAGGCGGCTGGTACACCACCATAATGAAACCGCCTCTTATTTTTCGCATTCGGATAGGATTTCTGTTGGCTCCGCCGGGAGGCTTGCGTAGTTTGTTACGTCAGCTCCAAAGGGATAAGTTGCATCGGAATCGAAAAAGTTCCGTGAAGTTCATAATCGCATAAATCCGGAGTCAAAGGAGGGGGGGATGGCCAGCAGCCCCACCCACAAAGTAGTGGGTGGGCTGCGGCGCGTCGAGGCACTTTTTCTTTCCCAAGAGGGGTCCGGGGACCGGGGTCTCCGTCCGCCCGTTCCGAATAATTCATGGGGATACCCGGCACTATTCATTACTCGGAAAGGGGGCACTACCAATGCTGGGGGGTTTATGTTGGTGATTCGAGTTGGGGCCCTTTCTATTTATTCATTTACTGATAGTTCCTAATTCATTAATTGGGAGTCACTATGAGTGGAATAGAAAGGGTCGGGCCTTTCGATCGATTTATCCGGGGGCTATGCTATTTCCCCGGGTCCGGGCCGAAGGCACTGAACAGGGTGTTGAGGACTATGACTGATTGGGTCAAGCTCAACACTGGTATGGGTCAAGCCGGAGGCGGCTTAACACTACTCTAATAGGATATATCTCCGCAAACAAGCCCATTTCTTTCCCCAGACCTGCGAAGGGGCGGCTTGCTCCAGAAAGAGTGCTTTTAGAGTTACCGAGACGGCGACCTTTTCAATGGATAAATGAATTGGATAAGGGCCTATTGATTACTCATTCGAGCCAACTACAAGTGGAACGCGAAGTTGAACGACGGATGCAACAACCCCGTTTCGGCACATACCTTTGAATTCGTCGGATTGGGACGAGGAGCGCTGCGACGGAGCGAGCAAGGAACCAATGTTGAACCCCTTCAGCCGTGCACTGGTTGTTTTGTGCCCTTCTCTGAGGTATGATCGACCTCGCCAAGACACTGGGTGCCTTTCGGTTACCTGAAGGGGAGGACATGAATCGCTCGGAACCCGGAACTCGGCCTTCACTCTTTACTGAGCGAGGAACATCCGAGGTTATACCTTTCCCGAACGTAGAGAGGGGAAGGAACCCCCCGGATCGGAGCAACGAACTGCCAAGCCCGCGATCAATTATCGTAGATGAGTGATTACGCCAAGCGATGCGAGGCAACTGCGCGATTGATTCCTCTGCCTCGTCTGCCCGGACTGGAGAAAGGGGAACAACCAGCTGGGGCGCTGGAACACACCGTGAGATATTGCTCACCCTCCCACGACCGGAGACAAGACACACTGGTGCGGGCTCCGACTACCGCGATGTCCGCGAGCCTATTCATTTCCCGAGCCTCCCCGGCTTATCCATTTACGTTCTAGTAAGCCATGCCCTGCTTCGTACGCCCCGATCGACGCTCGTACAGATTGGCGACCTTTCCTTTTATTAGGCTACCTTGCCTGAAGGAATATGTAATTCATGGCTCTGAACGAATAAAGAAAAGCACAGATCGGTCCGAAACGAGCTTGGAAGCCAGCGACACTTGTCAGGATCCGAAGGATTCGTAAGACTATGACTTCTTCTTCCGGCAACCCCTAGGACAAGAAGACTCAACCCTGCGAAGCAGAGCGATTATCATTACTCATCCTATTGGGCCGGGCGGGACAATCAATTGATTCATTCAAAGGGGGGGCGCGGCTATGAGAATCAGCGATGCCATGGCCTATGCGCAGCCTTTGCGCTACGCATTAGTTGATTCCCTCAATTTGACGGGAATGATAGAATAGGTCGAGAGAAATCCACGCCCCTCCCCTCATCTATTATTTGCTGCTACTAAGAAAACTTTCATCGATAAAGTTCGATCTTTACCGAGGTTTCTCGGCTCGACTCCAGATCAAATGTTCAATGATCCCACATTTGTTGCTGCCCCCAATATCTCGGATTTCTAAACCTCTTACCAATTTTCCCCAGCTCTTCAATAATCCCCTCTGAGAAGACCCGGATAATGATGGAATCCCGCCGGCCCGATCAGAGAATGAAATGATCCATATAGAATCGATTCTGTCATGTAATTCGTTGAAAACGAATCTCCGAGCTTCGCTATCGCTCTGCTCTTTGCTTCGCGAAGCGTAGCGGAGCGGGTCGAGGGTCACTGCGGGTTAAGCCGGGGTGATCTTATACCCACCTCTAATGGCAGCACGAGCATCCAGAAGTGCGATTCCTTCCCTTCGCGTAGCTGCGGAAAAGCGCTTCAACTTTGGAATATGATTCCCGAGGAAGAAGTACACTTCTTCGTATTTGTCGAGGAGAAGCGGGGAACAAACAACTTATTCTTCCTAATAATGATTAGTGCTGCTTGACCCTTCATGCAATTGATAGATTCTACTGCAATGGTCCCTCGAATTCGGAAAGTAATAACCGGAATGGCCGACCCAATAGCAGATTCCGCAGCTGCCACCGTTAACACCGATAAAGCAGATAATTGACCCATCATATCATCCGGATAAACGGGAAATGCCAAAAGGTTCGAATTGACAGCTAGTAACGTTGATTCGATTGGCATTAACATAATAGTAATATTTCGTCTATTTGGGAAGATTCCCCGAATACCTGAGAGAGAAATGATCATAGGAAATGTTGGATATTTGACAAGATCCATTTCGGGAACGTGGGACGGAGGGGAAATTCTGGAGGGAACTTAATTCTAAATTCTCTTCTGGGATCATGTAATAACTGGTCCCTGCGGAGAAGGACTACGAAAATCGGACGAAGGGACCGGGACCTCATGATCGAAAAGCCCGATACGCTCTTCCATGTCAATAACATAGTGGATCTCCACTCAATTATCGAATGTAAGTCCCGCTCCGATAGCTCGTGCATAACGGGCTGAGCAGAGGGAGGAACCCTCATATGCTTCGAGCTCCTCGCAACCCCTTTTTTCCCAAGAATTGATAAGCTACACCCTTCGTTTCTCTTCCTCTTTCTTCATTATCGAAAGAACTTTTCCTTCTTATCCTTCCCATTCTTATTATCATCATCATTCTTTTGCTCCTCTTTGCCACTATCAGGTTCCACTCATAAGATCACCCATCTTTTTCAATAAGGGGTGCGAGGAAGAAGGATGTTCAAGGTTTCACTCATGGGATCAGTAGCTCGCAAATGGAATAGTCCGGCTCGGCCCACAAGAGAGAGATAGCACTTTGTGCTACACATGGTATCACTTGGGTCCACTTCATTATGGGACGGATGACTCCGTCGCACTTCGTGTCCCACTCCAGCAAAGTGTTCCCGCTCAGCACCACCCCGTTCCTTCCCCTCTCTACGTTCGGGAAAGGTATAACCTTCCCCTCCTTGACTCGGGAAAGGGCCAGTACCTAACGGTCCTGCTTACGCCTTATGGATTGGTGCATCAAGTAGGAGGCGATCTTCTCCCAATAGCGTAATGAAGTTCGCGTCGCTCGGATCATTGCTTATCCGAGTCAGGAAGCATGATTGTTCCACCAAAATCCCTCATTCCGGGTGAGGAGCTTAGTAAGAATAGAATAATTCTGAGTAAAGCGGAGTCACTTTCTGAGCGATAGTGGAGAGAGGCATCTCTCCTTCGCGCGCCGGCAGCAACCTTTTGTTTCCTCCGCTGTTCCGAATTCTCGTGCGGTGTTCGAGAGTGGCCGCCCCGCCCTGTACCCTTCCCGCTCACGATCGCAGCCGTCCGGAATACCATTCGGAGCGGTTATGGGAAGCTCGGTCGGAAGGGCAAATGGGTGCTTCCAGCATATCCGATGGGACGGAAGACCGAGTTTGAACTGGATCCGAGATGCATGGGAAAGGGCCGGGAGAGATCCAGATCATAGATCAAAGTCATCATCCCCCCCCCCCTGAATAAATGGATCAAAAAGGGGGGGCGCCATATTAGCCAAATGGAAGTGGATCACCGGCCATTCCATAACTGAAAGAATCGACGTTTCAGTCAAAACCCCTTTCTAATAATGAGAGGGAAGAAGGATGCTTCAACGGGAATTCAGGTGAAGGATTGGGACTCTCCGTACCGAATAGGGTGACGGAGAAATAGGATGGTTCCTTCGCCGGTGGAAAGGTCTGAGACAGGGCGAGTATGCCGTGCTTCTTCAGCATGTGCAGGGCGTATCTTACGTTAGGGCTATGCACCTTTTATCAAAGAATCTTATTTGGATAAGTTTGTTTGAAATCTTAAGAACTTATAAGTTCTAGTTATTTCAGGATGCTCTTTGATTTGATCCAATAGTTTGATCCATAGGTCCTATCGCACCATCGTCCGACCCAATAGGGAGTTGCGGTGCGCTTTTACCGAATACGGCCAAAAACGAAGGCCTAGCCCCGAAGAGCGAGTAACTGGATGATACAACCACATCTGATCGATCCCAATAAGGTTTATCAAACACAGGATCGGTCATTCACATGACCTTATTCCACTCCACCATTCCGCTCCCGCCCATAGCAAGTTACTCACATATGCAGCTCCGCTGGAAACGGCAACCGTTCCAATCCAGGGCTAGACAACTTCGTTCTTCTAAGCCACAACCTAAGAGAAAGTCTTCACAATGCCGGCTTTTTTTCTCGATAATTAAGGTGAACCCGGCCATAACAAGGGAAAGGGCCCGCCAGGTGCTGATAAGCACGGCGAGGGGCCGGCTTTTTCTTTCAAAATCCCTCCCTTCGCCACGCTTCGCTACGCTCAGGTGACTCGCTGTTCGCTCGTACCTCAGATGAGATCGATGGAGGAATAAGGTTATCCCCGAAACGAGCGTAGCGGGGGGATTTTTCTATTCGAAAAAAAGGAAGGCCGCGCATGCCTGGCAGGAGCAAAGCGTTTTCCGTCTCACTATCTCCTGTGTGGAGAAGCTCCTATATACGGAATTACGCTAAAAGGAAGGGGGGCGGGATTCTCATCACTCCGAGCAAAGGCCGAGATACAGAGTTTCTTTCTCAGCAAGCAGGGCATCTTCCCTTCCCGCACCGGTCAATGGATCTCGGGGAGACTATACGATACAAATAGAAGAGTCAGCAAGAACTCATTCGATCAATGATTCGCATATAACATTTAGGTCAAGGTCTCAATTCGATAATCTCGATTCAGTAATATGCTGAATGAATCGGGACATCGGAATCAGCCCCCTATCATTATTAGCGATACTACACGCATAGAATCACGTACTAACGGACCAGGAACTTTCTACTTATACCAGATATTCAACGGCAAATTCCATCAACCACCTGTCCTCAGCATTTCCTTGTTCAGGGGGGTTCGGGGGGGAAAAAGGGCGGAGCTATATGCTTTTCTCCGGATACTTGATACGATCCCATCAATATAGGCCCTTATTTATCCAAGGCGATCAACTTTGATCATTGGAATAGAATCTTTATTCCCGGATTTTGCAATTCCATCATCTCGGGCCGACTAGATATAAGCGGATTCTTCATCCTTTGGGGGGGCCGGCTAGGAGTCATCTGATGAAGGGATGGCTTTCGGAGATGGATGGCTACAGAGAGGTAAAGGATGGGATGGAGGAGGTAGATCTCCTCGCATATCATCATTTATCCCATGGGATTGATTTCTGCCACGGGAAAGGTATGAAGGCTGTTCGTACGGGAAAGGATTGGACATTCAACGACCCTACACGGGAATACCTTCAATCAACTACTCCCTGCTCACCCCTTCGCTATGAAGAAAAAGGGGCAGCCCCCCTTTTCATCAATAGTGGGACACTGCAGCTAACCGGGGCCAAAGGACTTGGACATAATGCCACTGACTTAAAGAAGCTCTGGCTGAACCCTATCAAAGAGGCAAACGCCACCGGGAGGGCGGAACAGTGGTTCAACCACCCACACCTTCGCGACACATTCCCAATACCTTCCCTTCCATTATTGAAATATAGGGGTGCAAGGATCACGCACTCTTCGATCTATTATACCTATTTCGGGCTATCTGCATCAGGACCAACAGCTACTTCAACCGGGGCGGCGAATAGATGGACCCAATGAGGGATTTCACTCTTTCGTGATGGCAAGGGGATTCCGGCAAGCTACACGATCGACGCTAACCATTAGCAAGGGATGGGCCGTATTTCCAAGCTATCGCCACCAATACGATATTTTAGCCAATTAGCGACCATGCCAACGGGAGATAGAAGTCTCTCTCTATCAGGGCATTTAGCGCAAGGAATCAGGGACGGGCCGGGAAGATCCATTTCGGTTCTTTTAGCTCTCCGCGATAGGAGAGGATATGGCCAGAATCTCGCATACCAGGACTTCGCCGGTCTTTTTTTGGTGCGGGGACCTTCTCCGAAAGGATCTGATGGATGGCAAGTTCGCGGGGAAGGTATGGAATTGAACTCTCTTCTATCCAATAGGGGGATTGGATTCACCGGTCGCTAACGGGCGGGAAAGCTCAACCATTGGGATTCATTCAGAGGCTAGCTGCCTAACATGTACCGGTATAGATCTTTCCCAGGGCTTGGGGAATTCCGCAAGCATCAAATTCCGTATCTTTGCGAGCAATCACTCATCCCCGCCTTTCTATATATATATAGAATACATATGAGGAGGCGGCACTGTACGAGGGAAAATCTCTTTCTTCCTGTACCCCATTCATTCAAGGGTTGAATGCGCTCTTTTGGACAGCGAGACGCCCGCCCCTCAAATAGAATAGATTATGATCAAACAGGGGGCGGCGGCCTGCAAGATGATCGTCGGAGTGAATGGCAAGAGAGCTGAACCTGCTGGGGATAGCGGGCCTCTTTTGGTGAGATTTGTTCTTCGTTTCCCAGTTCTCGAAGTTCCAATCGCACCCAGTCTACGTCGAGCCCGACTTTGTGATACTCGAGCCGGTTCGAGTGAATCTCTCCCGGCCCTTATATAGTAGTAATAGTAATAGTAATGGTAATGGTCCGTTTGCCCCCCCCCGTAGAGTGTGTTGAATACCCGATTCGGCCCCTTCATGGTAATAGTAATAGGGCGGCTTTTTCCTCATCCAAATATAGGGATTCGGTTGTCCACAAAAACACGCTCTCGGTCCCGATCACGTCGCACTGCAGTACGTGTATCTCGAATCCGCATCGAATCGAGGGCTCGCATCTCGGCATGGCACCCAACCGGAAAGTTAGGCGGCTCCCTGCTGGTTCCACTACTGCTTCGGGCCCTGGCCGCAGCCGGTACAGCTTTTTGTTGACCGGTTCGTGTTTGGTTTCTGATCCATCTTTTCGGGCTAGTCGGCTGCTCAGCCTACCGGATATGAGTAAGTGCGCTTTTTTTTCCAATAATTGATAAGCGGACAATCCGTGGGGTCGGATCGAGAGAACTGTTGAGGCCCTCATTATTACTATTATGAGAAGTTTGGGCCAGGGGCTTGGAATATGATGGACATGTCATACATTCCCCGACGCAGGGTCACCCCCGCGTTTTCACGTTATTAAAAGGGTGGGGGGGGGGGGCGGCGGGGCAAATCACAGCCACCTATTCACAAACCCGGGGCAGACGGAAGGGCACGGAAATGAGGAGTCAATATGCCCCAGAAATAAGAGCAGATGCAAGCGTTAGCGATTGATTGGATTGGGATTCAGAAAAGAAAGAGGATGGCTTGCCCAGCTGGGGCGCCCGCCGCCTTCCCGCCCCTCTCGGGCAGTGGCTCTGTCTATCTGGGTCGTTGGATTCTCACCAATGTCTGCGTTATGGAAGCGCTCGGACCCGATCTTATTCTTTGCTCTGACACCCCCAAGTCTCTGATGGCCGTTCATCTCCGAGGAGAACAAACCCAAGAACCCGCCCGAAGTCGAACGATGTGACATGAAGCTGAGCCCTCAGCGGGAATGCTCGAGAGGTAGAGAGAAACGCGCATATGATGAACTCGAATTTCTCCATGTTCTCGATCGGAGCGAGAATACTAGAGAGATACGGATAAATACGTATATGATGGACTCTTCATTCTTCATGTTCTCGATCGAATGAATCTCGGCTCCTCCCGCCTTTCCCCTTCTTATTTCATCGAGATATAGGGGGGTTGGGGGACTCTGCAAATAAAGGAGCGACTCTCCGGAGTTCCCTATTAATCCAAAGTCTAGATAACGCCTGTTCGGGTCATTCTCATCCCTTCAATTTACACATTTCCACGATCCTATCCGACACATTTTCAATCATGATCTCGTATCGATCAATTTCGCATCGATCATTGCTGGCGTGGCGGGTCAACCGTTCTAGTACCCAGAATCGAACGAGTTTGGGCGGGTTATTCGACCTGTCCCAGCAGCCGCCGGCAGGGTCTTTCAACCTCTTCTTCAGCCAATTACGCCCGGCGACCGTCCGTCCTGAATTGCAATTGCCCGCAGGATAGTGACCCGCCAGTCATGAACCGGCTGTAACGAACCTTGTGTGATACTGTCGCATAACTCAAATAGTAGGGACACCCCTGGATCAATTCTCACCTTCCACCTAATAGTAATAGCAGGAGTAATAGTAATGATCAATTCAATGAATGAGAAGAAATTGAATGATGACGATAATTAACCTACTTAACTCAGTGGTTGGAGTATCGCTCTCATACGGCGAGAGTCATTGGTTCAAATCCAATAGTAGGTAAAACCGGGCGCTCCCGGTGACCCGACTACAGGAGTGGTGAACCCCCGCTTCGTTTTCCAGGGCTTGGCCTTGGCTCCGTCTCTTACTCCATGGAAACTCCCTCCCATGAAGAACACATCTGGAACAAACAACGGGCATTTCCATCCATGAAGTATACGGATTCAGGGCTTTTATCCCGCCCGAAGCCCTACTGCTGCTATTATTACGGGGATCACCAACCAAATAGTATGAAGGATCACCGATCGAAACCGCACTGAAGGAGCATGGGACTTGATACGATGGAACAGAACGGGCACCTGCGTACGCGAACCTCGCTGGCCGGGATACGATTTCGAGAGGATGGCGATAGCCCAACTGCTGGATCAATAACATATGGGGTTGGCCGAACTACGCGAACTTTTCGATCTGTCAACCACGGTCTCTGCTTCTCGGCTCAGGCGAAGGATCGGGATACTCGGTCGGGGTAGGCCACGGGACAAGTAGCTTCTCGATAAGGTCGAGTCCACCAGCTGCCTTACTCATTAACGGGGGGGGCATGAACGAAGAAACGGATCAACCACGGGATCGGTATCCTAGGCCAAGGGCAACATAGAAGTGCAGCTCTTCGCGCTTCGCGTTGGCAGTTGGGTAGGGCACATTCCTACTCCGGCGAAGGGTTCGATCTATACGGGGCGGTTCGAAATTCACGCGGATCAACGAGTTAAGGTTTCAAGGGTCTTTAGACACTCGACCAACGGGAGAGGGCCAGCCGCCGCCAGCGGAAATTGAAAGCTCGATGCCCGCCTAGAAGCTGGTTATTGCATCCGGTATCATGAGATTGGTCCATATCTCGCCGCCGTTCCGAGGAGAAGAGGAACACCGCCGGAACAAGTGACTTCCGTTAGCGAACGCCGCCTACTTACCCTGTAGTACTCTAGCGTAACCGCCCTATTGATGAATTAGAGAAGCGCGTCGCGAGACCCTTCTTTATTTGTTCAATTTAGGGAAGAGATTGGAGAAGACGGATTCAGCTTTCTCGTCTTTATCGTCCTTATCAAAGTGTTTCCTGTGGGTCCTTGTACGTTCCTCGTATGGGTCTTCTATGAATCATTAAGAGAGAAGGGTGATTGTTCACCGTTCAATCTGCCATATTTCACAACAGCAGCCGGCGGGCGGGCTCTTCCGACCTTGTTGGGTTTTCAACGCCCAGCGGCCATAAAGACTTTCTTGACTATTGAATAGGGCGACCTTTTCAATAGATGAAGAAATGAAATAAGGGATGAGACGCGCGAGCAAGTAGGGGCAACGTGTCCCGGCATTCATTCCTCTCCTGGTAAGACCAAGTGCCAAAGTGCCCGTATCTGTACAGCTCACCGCAGGTGGGTGCTCCTCGGATAGGCGTCCAAGGAAGCACAATTCACACTCACATTGGTCTTGCTATTCCCCCGCTGTAACAGAAGCGGATTACCCGGGCCCTTTCGACTCACGCTTTGGGAGAGTTGTTACCAAGTCACCGGGGACGCATGGTTAGGTGGGAGCCCGACTAGAAAGGCTGAGATGGCCCGCTGCTTTAAATAACTAGAACTCGATTGTTTTTCGACGAACTTTTTGTTGCCGTTGTGATGTTTGTTTTTCACGTTCTAATGTTTGTTCCTCAATACCGTGGTGAGTGTCTCGTCCAGAAACGACAATAGCCGGTGGCGGAGACAAATTTGGTTGAATCCTCGGCATCACCAGCAGGGCAAGGGGGCCTCATAACGGAACGGATCGACCCCTTCCGCTATTCTTAATTAAGTAAGGGGCGAAGCGATGGAAAGGTCTTTGGATTGATGCGTTTCGATTTGAACGCATAGTTCTTCCAGTTCGGTAATCCTTGGGATTCAATCCATTTTTCTATTTCTCGGTCTCGACGGTTCATCCAGACCTTATAGCCTTCTTCTTCCTTCTCATCCAATTGTCATCTATGCATTCATGAAAAGGCGGGGGATGCAATGGGGTGGGGCCCCGGCCGGAGTCGTTACTTCTAGGGAGGGGCGGGCGGAGGACTCAACTGAATTCCTCTGCTGCAAGGGGGGCTTCCCTTGCTTGCAGCCCTCCCCTGCGGGAGGCGGGCAGCGCCCCCCCCGAACTTCCTACTGAGGTATATCGCTTAGCGCGTTCGCGGTGGCCCGCTGCTAAGGCGTAAGCAGGACCTAACGGTACTGGCCCTTTCCCGAGTCAACGAGGGGAAGGAAAGACATGCCGCCCTTCACCTTAACTAGGCCCAGAATATGGGGTCTCTGGGCAGACTAGCAGGCCCGTTCCCTCAAGCAGTCAAGCTCATTTTGGCTTCCGAAACGCCGGGTGGGAGGGCACTTACCTAAGAGATCTCGTCGAGCCGGCGCGTGCCTACCGTGCGAAATTGATTGAGAGATCCAATTTGTTCTTAAGAATTAAGAAGCGCTGTCTTTGCCTTTCCCCCTCCCCTCGGAGAGGATGATTCGCCGTCTCAACTCGCCAGATGAACCCCCCCCCCTCTTCCTTCCCTTCCCGGCTCAGAAGTGCCGACATCTCCCCCCACCTCGATGAAGGGAATTCAGCCCCGAACAACCATAACCTGGACTGCGAAAAGATTCGATCCGGAGCACATCTACTGGTCTTCACTGGCGACTCGGGCCTGCCCTCCCCTACTCCTGGCCCGTGAAACCCGGCGCTGTAGCCGATGCAGCGGGATTATCACCATTACGAATTGCTAAAAAAGGGAATCACACGTTGAGCAATGCGAAGTGCCAACGAAGCGCTTTGCTTTACAAAGTTTTTACAGTTCCGGGAGGCAGCTAGCTCCAGTATCTTATGATTGGGTTTCCCCCCAGCTAGACCATATTGGAAAGGAGGATTTTGCTCCAACTCAAATGGAAGTGACCTTCTCAACCCCGTCTGTGGGTATTGATGGCACGGTTCCCCGCCTTGGCCTGCATACGAGAACTTGTAGACCTTCCTCCCTCCGCCTCAAATATTCACCATCTCGGTCGTTCCTTATTGTTCAAGTACCCAGATACGATACAGATTCAAGATTTGAATGGGGGTCATCCCATTTGAATAACGATAAGATGAGCAGAAAGATCGAACCACAGAGGTGCCCAAACAGCCATCGAATAAGGGAAAAGCCTATGCGAGATGAGATTGGCATATACTCACGATGCTGCACCCTAATCGGTGCATAGTAATCCGAGGAAGCCGCCGTTGGATCCTTGAACCCGGGCGGGGGAGCGCGGAAAGACTCTAAATGCCAAGCCGGCCACTTCCCAGGAGCGAGCCGTTGCTTGCCCCCCTATCAATTATTAGGGTCACCACTTCCTTCTTACTCTTAACGGGATAACGCGAAGGACGGGATTCACTCTACGGCTGGGACTACGGCTTCACTGCTTCCCTATCCTTGTTATTATGGACTGGGAATTGATCCAATTCGAATAGCGGTAGGCATCTCGAATTTCAGTTCCTCGTTGCTCATTATCATTATTCTCATAAGGGCCAGCGGGTGCCCGCTTCGCCCATAGGTTGGGATACATGCGGGATAGGCATTAGTCCCTTATCTCAGTATGTCTCCGAAATATCCATAAATTGAACTAGAAATGCGCTAGCTCTTCCATGAGAAATGGCATGAGAAGAACCCGCACCCTATCATTATTATTAGAAAGGGGCGAGCGGAGCGGAGCCTAGAAAATCAATAAATAGGGGAGGCGAACGAAGAAATAGATCTCGGTTCCGTCCCCTCATTCATTCTATCTTCGCTCTAGTACTCGCGAATCGAACGCGAAGCGCCTGTTCTTGGATAAAAAGGAGCACAGGAACGAGGGACCCGCCAAGAACCCTATGGAATGAATGGAAAGGCTGGAGCTCCAACATCAGCGCCTTGTGTCTCACTTCTTTTGGGGCATCGTCCCCTGTGTGGCGTGCACCTGTCTCACCACGCGCTCTCCCCGGCCGGGGCTTGTCCCTATCCTCCTTATACGGTCCGACGAACAGGGACTTTGAAGACAGGAGCTGGGATATGGCCCTCTCTGAACCTCTGGAATAGCCCAAAGACGCACCAACCGTCGGTGTTTCTATGGACATCTCTCCGGCGGCAATGGCTCTCGTTCCCCTATTTCTTCCTGTCCCGCTCTCATGCCTCATCTCCTGGTCGTGGTACTTATCCCGTCCCGGCGGCGTGTCGACACGTTTGATGAAGCACAAGAAATCCTTGTCATCAGCCCTTCTCTCAGAGACATGCGTGTCTCCGCCGGCCTGCGAGCCATGAGAGATATTCTCTGTGCCTGCATCTCATAGTCTATCGAGGAGGGTGGCGCTTTATTCATTCAATAGGGCCTTCGCCATAAGCCCTATCCTCTGGGAATGCAAGCTCTCCCGCAAAAACCAGGACTCTGCCCCGCCGATGACAGAATCATGGTCTTTGCCGCACGTCCCGTCCTGGCCTTTTAGTGTAGTGCTTCGAAGCCCTATTTATTCAATAGCGCTTGGACCGGAGATGTCGACCCACGCTTCCGCTGAGAGTCATCTCTGCACGGAAGGATCTGAGTTTCAATGTCGCCGCTCCCTAGATGTGTGCCTCTTCTCCCGAAGTATCAGGACCTTCTCTCTCCCCTCGATCATGAAGCTTCCCTTGATCCTCCTGGCACTTGTTGCAGGAGCCTACCTACCTACCCGTAGGAACAGGGATTCTCATGAGCTCTCCCGCTGCTGACACTAGGCGGCAGTCATGGGTAGGTGTCCAGAGTGTCTATGCATCGCTCTGGCAACTTTGCGTCACGCAGGATCCTAACGTCATAAGAGGGCCTCTCTCCATCTACCGGGGATATATAAGGAAACCTTTTCGATTCTTCCTATGGAATGGATCGCTTTGCTTTGGCATCGCGGGCTGTGATATATGTTGTTGATAAATCAGAGCAACCCGCTTGGGCACACGAAACCTCATCGATGCAAGGAGCTACGACGAGGTCTTTTGGGATAATCATCCTGGTACCGATAAAAGCCGCGTTCCAATTGATTCATTCAATAGGGCCTCCGGGTAAGCATAATTCCTATTATTCGCACTTCATATACTTAATTACTCAATTATCCGGCAGCTTCCTTTTAGCGATAGCTAATACCTTTTGTTGGGCTCGGCCCACATTGATCGGAAATGTACGGCGTATGCGGGATCAATTGCAAATCTTGTGTTTGGCCGGCAAGCCGCTAATCAATGGGCCGGGGGGGGGGCCCGTTCCCTTGCATTCGGCGTAGCCCCGGCGGGGTGCTGGCTGGGATTCAGCCCGAAAGCAAATTCGTGGATAAGCCTCTAAATAAAGGTGATTATCGCCCTGTGCGTGCCCGTAGTGATCAGATGCCATCGAACGATCCGAAACCCTAACGTCGAAGCGGTTCCTTGAATGAGTAGCAACTGTTGCCCAAAGGTAAGCTTCGGTGCGAGGCCTGCATGTGACTAGGCGCTGCCCCCCTGTCTTTTTCTCAGTGCTCTGGTCCTGTAAGATCCGTCCCCTGCAATTGCGAGTCAAATCAATCGTGGATCAGCCAGCGTCGAGTATCCCCCCGCTTCATCGGTAAAGGGTGTTTTGTGTGGAAGTCCTAAGTGGTCCCCATCAGTTGACCAAAGGTAAGCGTGGGTATTTCCTCCCACCAGTGTTCATTCTCCTCCTCCGTGGAGAGGGATAAAAGAAGTGGAAATTCGGATCTATACGACTATATGTCCCTCTGAGCCAGTTGCAAGAGTGTTGCGGTTCCCTCATATAACAAGTGTTGTAGGTGTTGGAAAGGTGTCCGCCCCACCATTGGTTCCACTACACACCTAGGCGGCTGCGGGCAAGCATCCCGAATCCAACAGGGATGGGCGGAAAGAAGCATATATATACCCCATTCCCTAATGCGATTACGAAATCTATTAAGACCAAAGATATCTTCAGAAATATCCAGATGGATCAGTCTATCTATCGACATAGATAGATATCTCTATATCTATATAGATATGGATACAGATACAGATATCTATGTCTTCATACATGTATGAAGATGGATATCACTATAGATTTCTATCTAGATGTATAGATAAATAGTTAGATATCTATCTATCTATCGATACCTATATATAGATTAGTCAATCTAGTTATCTATATCTAGAAAGAAAGATATCTATATATCCGTCTATCCATGGGTAGATAGATCAATCTATATCTGCATCCATCTATCTATCTATGTACCTATATCGATCTATATAGCTCTGGGTATTGCATCTATATCTTTCTATTGGGATAGATAGATGTATCCACCTATCTATCCATCTATAAAGATATGGGTACCTAGATGGATAGATATTTGTATATCTATCTCTGAATATATATGGCCTTGTCGACCCTGCCCCGATCCACTTCGATTTCTTATTCTTTCGTACTTAACCATTCCAGTGCTAATGGGACGGTCAGATACGGAATTTCATCACGCGAGATCAACTCCAGAGAGCTTCCATTCCCGGTGGTTGTGCATCAAAGATGCTTTGTTCGAACCTGCATTCGGAACGAAAAGGCTTTAGCGGAGCCAAGAAGCGCGTGTCGACCAGACATCGAATTTGTCAAAAAATCCTTTTCGTTATGAAAGGACAGATCGTCGATTTCTCGACGAAACAAGCCAAGCACTGCCGAGCCAGGAGTAGTACTTTTCCCATCTCATCAATTATTAAAAAAGAGGGGGCGCCTGCGGGCATCTCGCTTCGATTCGGAAAGCGCTGCGGCGATCCCCTCAAATATGATGAATTAGAATAATGAGTCTTTCATGGGTTCTTCCCTTTCATTCATTTATTGAATAGGGGGCCATAGATGCGATAGCTCGGAACACGGAAAATGGAGGTGCTGGCTTCACCAAAGCATCCCTGGTTTCTCGTCCACTCGGAAAAGGGTTGTCACCAACGAATCACTCCGGAGTAGTGAAATGGTGAACACGGGATTATTGAGTCTTTTCTTTATGCATACCCCTTTATCACGTAAACGCTTGTTCCAATAACGGCGGGGGGAGGGCAAGAACGAAGAGCCGACGAAGGGGACACCGGTACCGAACACAGTGAGCTACTTCGGTTGGGCCCCCCCCCCCTACTTATACGATAATGCGGCCACTTTCCCGCCGCTGGGTTATACCCTTTTTTCCCCGTAGTTCAGATTCGGGAAAGGAGCCGAAACACCAGCTGCTTCCTCCACTCCATACTCATTCTACTCATAAAGCAATAGCTATTCAACGGATAGCCCGGGAAATGCTCTAACATGCATGGCCCCGCATCGACGAAACTCACTAAACCAACGACACCCCATAGTGCGGGTCATCAAACCTTGGCTTTCGGATCATTGCTCTAATGGGAAATCGAGAATCAAATGCACTTCGAATCGGGACGAAACGGACCATTTCACTGAAACCTACCGCATCCCGGACCAGGCGGCTTCTTACTACTGTTATCTCACCGGACAACCCGATTTGATCCATGGATGAAATCCGAAGGAAGCAAAGAGCAAGGCTATGGGGGCATCAATTTATTCAGTTCGTAATCCGGTTATGGGAATGATGAGTCTGCACAAAATGAGTCTGTTCGTGGTAGCAAGTGGGGTCCTCCACTCCCTTAAATCAAGAAATAAGGAGGAGCGAACGATCATTCACGAACCAACCGCGGCAGGTACGGATAATCCGTCCGTAGCTAGTAGCTGTAGGAAATCTCCCGATCTGCCCACCACTACTACAAGTATAAAATCTGTAGCCCTTGTTGCTTCCTCGTGCATACCGGAACACTGACTTCTTATTTACAATAAGAAAGAACAGGCCTGCATCGGCGCCATCGGAGATTGGCCTTCGAGACATCGTCGTACGGGGGGGCAGAGGATTACTGAATATTGCGTAAGCCCGATCCAATCATGGTCCCCTATAAGTACTAATAATTCACGGATAAGCGGGAGAATCTCTATCTAAAACCCCGGCCCATCCTGTACCCAGCCCTCGAAAAGGCCGAGGGTCGAGTCATGCTCATGGGATCCCGCTCCTCCATCCATATGTAGGGGCCCGAGTTACTGACAGGAAGAATTGTGATTGCCTGCCAGAACCTTAAATAAATAGGGGGGGGGGGGGAAGACGAAGGATCATTCAGGTAGAGCTCAGTAAGTATGATGACTGGA